GTATTATCCAGAATAAAAACTTTTTCATCAGATACATGTATCTAAGACGATTACTGAAAACATAATAATATTATATATTTTAAGTTGTCAACCCCTTAAATATAAAAACATTAAATATTTTTGCTATTAACCACAGTATCCATAATATATAGCTTATTTTATTTATAATAGTATTAATATTATGATTTAAATAGCATAAATAAAATAGTACAAAAATATAAAATTACTAATAGAAACAAAATAGAAATTTTTTATTATAAGTAAAAGGAGAAATTCATAAATTGGACAACCGTAAAGAAAAAATATTAATTGTTGATGATGAAACCAGTATAAGAAGAATATTAGAAACTAGATTATCTATGATTGGCTACGAAGTAATAAGTGCTTCTGATGGAGAAGAAGCACTAAATACTTTTAGAAAAGAATATCCAACGCTAGTTATATTAGATGTCATGATGCCAAAACTCGATGGATATGGTGTTTGTCAAGAATTAAGAAAAGAGTCAGATGTACCAATCATCATATTAACTGCTTTAGGAGATGTATCAGATAGAATAACAGGTTTAGAATTAGGTGCAGATGATTATATAGTTAAACCTTTTTCACCTAAAGAACTAGAAGCCAGAATTAGATGCGTTTTAAGAAGAATTGATAAAATTACAGTAAATTCTTCTATACCAAGTTCTGGTATTATTAATATAGGTTTACTCAAAATTGATACAAACAAAAGACAAGTCTATAAAAAAAATGAAAGAGTTAGATTAACAGGTATGGAATTTAGTTTACTAGAACTACTTATCAGCAAAGCAGGTGAGCCATTTTCAAGATCTTCTATTCTACAAGAAGTATGGGGCTATACACCAGAAAGACATGTAGATACCAGAGTAGTTGATGTACATATTTCTAGATTAAGAGCAAAACTAGAAAATGATCCAAGTAATCCAGATCTTATTCTAACTGCAAGAGGTACAGGTTATTTATTCCAAAAATTAACTATAAAAGAACATATAATTTAGAAGGTGTTATTTTTTAAATAATTATAGTTGTATAAGAAAAAAAATATAACAACTATTATAAATAAATTAATTTAAAATTAAAATAAGATAAACTTAGAGGACTATCACCAAATAGTTCTTATATAAGATATCATTTAAATTCTATTATTTTTATAATATTAAATAACTGAAAAGATAAGTAAAATCAAATAATTGCTAGCTATTAATTTATAGTATTAAGCAACAAAATTAAAATAAATAAATACTATTTGATTATTTTAATAATATATTTACTTAAATAATTTGCTTTGGAGAATTTATATATGACTGTCGCATTAGGACAAGAAAAAAACCGCGGTAAATTTGATTTAATTGATGATTGGGTTAAAAGAGACCGCTTTGTATTTGTAGGCTGGTCTGGTTTATTACTATTTCCTTGCTCATATTTAGCACTAGGGGGATGGTTGACTGGGACAACATTCGTAACATCTTGGTATACACATGGCTTAGCAAGTTCATACTTAGAAGGATGTAATTTCTTAACTGCTGCTGTTTCAACACCAGCAAATAGTATGGGACACTCTTTATTACTACTATGGGGACCTGAAGCACAAGGAGATTTTACAAGATGGTGCCAAATAGGTGGATTATGGGCATTTATAGCCTTACATGGATCTTTTGGATTAATAGGATTTTGCCTAAGACAATTTGAAATAGCTAGACTAGTGGGAATAAGACCATATAACGCAATTGCATTTTCAGGACCAATTTCTGTATTTGTATCTGTATTTTTAATGTATCCTCTAGGACAAGCAAGCTGGTTTTTTGCTCCTAGTTTCGGAGTTGCCGCAATATTTAGATTTTTATTATTCTTGCAAGGATTTCATAATTGGACTCTAAACCCATTTCACATGATGGGGGTAGCAGGAATTCTTGGAGGAGCTCTTTTATGTGCCATACATGGAGCAACTGTACAAAATACTATATTTGAAGATGGTGATGCAGCTGATACATTCAGAGCATTCTCTCCCACACAATCAGAAGAAACATACTCTATGGTAACAGCTAATAGATTCTGGTCTCAAATATTTGGTGTTGCATTTTCAAATAAAAGATGGTTACACTTCTTTATGTTATTTGTACCTGTAACAGGCATGTGGACAAGTGCTTTCGGGATAGTAGGACTAGCGTTAAACCTAAGAGCATATGATTTTGTATCACAAGAATTAAGAGCAGCAGAAGATCCAGAATTTGAAACATTCTATACAAAAAATATTTTATTAAACGAAGGTATTCGCTCTTGGATGGCAGCACAAGATCAACCACACGAAAACTTTATATTCCCAGAGGAGGTTTTACCACGTGGAAACGCCCTTTAATAACAACAGCATAGTTGGCGGTAGAGATTTAGAATCAACAGGTTTTGCATGGTGGTCAGGCAACGCAAGACTAATTAATGTATCAGGAAAACTACTAGGTGCACACGTAGCACACGCAGGAGTAATGGTATTTTGGACAGGTGCAATGACTTTATTTGAAGTGGCACATTTTATACCTGAAAAACCATTATACGAGCAAGGATTTATACTAATACCACACTTGGCAACACTAGGATGGGGAGTAGGACCAAGTGGTGAGATTATTAATATATATCCTTACTTCGTAGTAGGTGTATTGCATTTAATATCATCAGCAGTACTTGGATTTGGCGGTCTATACCACTCGTTAATAGGTCCAGATACACTAGAAGAGTCATTTCCTTTCTTTGGATATGACTGGAGAGATAAAAATAAAATGACAACTATACTAGGTATACACTTACTATTACTAGGTATAGGTTCTTTTCTATTAGTGATTAAAGCATTATTTTTTGGTGGTGTTTACGATACATGGGCTCCAGGAGGAGGAGATGTTAGAATTATAAGCAATCCAACATTGAATCCATCTGTAATATTTGGTTATGTCTTAAAATCACCTTTTGGAGGAGATGGTTGGATAGTAAGTGTAGATAATATGGAAGACCTAATTGGCGGACATGTATGGATAGGCGTAATATGCATTGCTGGAGGGATATGGCATATTTTAACTAAACCATTTGCATGGGCAAGAAGAGCATTTGTTTGGTCGGGAGAAGCTTATTTATCATATAGTCTAGGTGCTCTTTCTATAATGGGTATAACAGCATCTAACTACTCTTGGTACAATAATACAGCGTATCCTAGTGAATTCTATGGACCAACAGGACCTGAAGCATCGCAAGCTCAAGCATTCACATTTTTAGTTAGAGATCAAAGATTAGGAGCAAACGTAGCATCTGCACAAGGGCCAACAGGATTAGGTAAATACTTAATGAGATCACCAAGTGGTGAGATAATTTTTGGCGGAGAAACTATGAGATTTTGGGACCTAAGAGCACCCTGGGTAGAACCTTTAAGAGGTCCAAACGGACTAGACTTAAATAAGATTAAAAACGACATTCAACCTTGGCAGGAAAGGAGAGCAGCTGAGTACATGACTCATGCACCACTAGGATCATTAAATTCTGTAGGTGGAGTAGCAACAGAAATTAATTCTGTAAACTATGTATCACCAAGAAGCTGGTTAACAACTTCACACTTCTTTCTAGGATTCTTCCTATTTATAGGACATCTATGGCATGCAGGAAGAGCTAGGGCGGCTGCTGCTGGCTTTGAAAAAGGAATTAATAGAGAAAACGAAGCCGTATTATCAATGAGACCTTTAGACTAAAAAAAAACTATTCTTAGAAATTAAGAATAGTTTTTTTAGTTTATTATATAATAGAAATAAATGAACACCAACACAAAACGTACCAAAGTTAATTAATCGAATTACTAATAAAATAAATGCAATTAAACATATACACTATCTCACATCCTATTATAGAATTACTTTCTAATTCAACAATATATAACAGCAGAGATGAAAGTAATGCTCAATTTTACTATAAACATATAGGACTTTTTCTACTATACGAAGTTTTAAGAAAACAAATCAAGATTGAAAAAATTTACGTTAAGTATACTTACTCTATAAAAGATCTATGTTTGATTAGTCCATGTACAAAAAACTGTATATTAACTAACTTAAAAGATACATACAGTATGTTAGGCGACATAAAAATACTTATGCCAAGCATAGAAATCATAAATGTAAAATATGATAATTATAAACTAGATATAATAGATAAAACAAAACTTTTAAAACTACAAGAAAAATATAATAACCTTAAAATTTTAATACTTGAAAACAATTTAAAAAACGATACTATAATTAATCTAATTGATAATTTAAAAAATGAAAACAAAATTCTAATAAAAGACATAAAAATAGCTTGTATAACTAGCTATTATGAAATATTAAATAAATTAGGTAAAATATACCCAAAACTAGTAATATACACAACAAAAATAGTAAATATATATACAAAATAATAATGACTATTATTACTTATTCACTTAACCTAATTTTCACATCTGTCGCTAGTTTTTCCGAAATCTATTTAATTTTAATATTATTAAAACTATCTTTAGCATGGTTTCCTACTGTCAACTGGTACAATGAACCTTTTTGCTCATTAAATAGACTAACAGATCCATATCTTAGACTATTTAGAGGAACTATACCGATGATATTTGGAATGGATATGTCTCCTATGCTTGGAATAATATTTTTACAATGTTTAACTGTTATTTTTAATAATATAAGGATAGAATCAATAACATAAATCAAATAAGTAAACAAATATGATAAAATGTTATCAAAAAACTAAGCAACAAAAATTTTAATTTATTATTAATATAAAATATAAACATGTTAAAAATAAGACTTAAAAGACTTGGTCGAAAGAAAAAAGCATGCTATAGAATTATAGTAGTAGATAGTAGAAGAAAAAGAGATGGGAAAGCACTAGAAGAAATAGGATTTTATAATCCATTAAACAAACAGCGTAAAGTAGATATAGAAAAATTAAAAGTTAGAATAAAACAAGGCGCTAAAACAACTAAAACTGTTGAAAACATTATAAAAAATAATTAAAATTTTCAAAGGAGAATAAATTGCCAAAATTTACATTCAGAATTCTTTGGCTAGATAATAATGTAGCAATAGCAATTGATCATATAATAGGCAAAAACATTAGTCCACTTACTTCATATTTTTTTTGGCCTAGAAATGATGCATGGGAGCAATTAAAAGCAGAACTAGATTCAAAACCATGGATATCAGAAAGTGAGAAAATAGATTTATTAAATAAAGCGACTGAAATTATTAACTTCTGGCAAGAAAAAGGAAAAAATAAATCACTGATCCAAGCACAAGAAAAATTTCCAGAATTTATATTTGCGGGAAGCAACTAAATTTAAGATTAATACATATAAATCTAAAAATGAACAAAATAATAAACATAAAAAAAAAAATAGACTTATTATTAATAAGTCTTGAAGCCCTACACATTAATAAAAGTTATAAAAAACTAAACACAAATAATTATAAACATATAGAAAAAGAATCACCAATTATACAACTACAAAAAATCAGTACAACCAAACAATATAAAACAATATATATAATTATAGACTTAATTAAATATATAAAGCTTTTACAGATATTAGTTAAACAGAAAACTTTTTCTAAACTTATAAGAAAATTATTTAGCAACTACAAAAGATCAGTACAACCAAACAATATAAAACAATATATAAAAAAATTTACTTACATTTATTCTATAAAACACAATTACTATAATAATTATAAGTCAATAAAGTACATATACAAAATCAAAATTAATGAAGTAAAAATTATATCTATTATAAATTTATACATACTTTATAAATCAACAAATAAGTTTGGTATTTACTTCTTAATCAAATATATTTTTTCATAAATCGATTAAATAGCAAACTACTTACTATTATTATCAACTATTATACACTCTGTAGTTAAAATCATTGACGCTATAGAAGATGCATTTTGTAAAGCAGAACGAGTTACTTTAGCAGGATCAATAATGCCAAAGTCATACATATTAACTATTTTATTTTGATTGGCATTATAACCCATAGGAAAAGAATTTTGTTCTAGTTTTTCTACAACAACAGCACCATTTACACCTGCATTTTCAGATATTCTAATTAAAGGACATATCAATGCTTTCTGAACAATAGTTGCACCTATAAGCTCTTCACCAATTAAATTATCTTTAGACCATAAGGATAACTCTTTAGATAAATGAACATACGTTGATCCACCACCTGGTACAATCCCTTCCTCTATAGCAGCTTTAGTAGCATTAATAGCATCTTCTAATCGTAATTTCTTATCTTTCATTTCAGTTTCTGTAACAGCACCAACCTTAATAACAGCTACACCACTTGATAACTTAGCAAGTCTTTCTTGCAATTTTTCTCTTTCATAACCATTAGTACTAATTTCTAATTGACTACGTAATTGATCACACCTAGACTTTATTATATTCTCATTGCCTTCTGCAACAATAGTAGTTGTATCTTTTGATACTTGAACTTTTTTAGCTATACCTAACTGATCTATAGATAGCTTATCAAGAGTAAGACCTGTATCATCAGTAATAAGTTGAGCAGAAGTTAATACAGCAATATCTTCTAATAAAGCTTTTCGTCTATCACCAAATGCAGGTGCTCTTACTGCTACTATATTTATAATACCTCTTAACTTATTAACTATCATTGTAGCCAACGCTTCTTTTTGTATATCTTCAGCAATAATAATAAGAGGACGACCCGTTTTTGCAACTTGCTCTAATATTGGTAATAGCTCTTGTTGTATAATAGTTATCTTTTTATCTGTTAATAATACATAAGCATCTTCTTGCAAAACTTCCATTCTAGATGAATCTGTCACAAAATATGGTGAAATAAAGCCTTTATCAAACTTCATCCCTTCCTTAATTTCTAAACAAGTAAAAGTAGACTGACCTTCTTCAAGAGAAATAATACCTTCTTTACCTACTTTTTCTATTGATTGCGTAATCATTTCACCTATTTCACTATCATTACCTGCAGATATTGAAGCAACCTGCATAATGTCCCGATAATCATTAATAGGACGTGAATATTCACTAATTTTTCTTACCACAAATTTTACAGCTTTATCAATGCCTTTTTTTAAAATAACTGGATTCGAACCTGCAGCTACATTTTTTAATCCTTGTTTAACAATTGCATGAGCTAAAACAGTAGCTGTAGTAGTACCGTCACCGGCAACATCATTTGTTTTAGAAGCTGCTTGACGAATCAAGGCAACACCTGTATTTTCAATTAAATTCTGTAACTCTATTTCTTTAGCTATTGTTACACCATCATTAATAATTTGAGGTGATCCAAATTTTTTCTCTAAAACCACGTTTCTACCTTTAGGCCCTAAAGTAATTGAAACTGCTTCAGACAATATATCCATTCCCTTTTCTAATGCTTTGCGAGCATTATCATGATACAATATAGTTTTACTCATACAAAAAACCTTATAATTAACACAATTAACAAGAGTAAGTTAACACAAATTTTCGGACATATACTAAATAAACATATGAATAAATACATTTTTACTTATATTCACACAAAGTAAATGTTATGATATTAACAAAATGGGCTTGTAGCTCAGTGGATTAGAGCACGTGGCTACGAACCACGGTGTCGGGGGTTCAAGTCCCTCCTTGCCCGGTAAAAAAATTATAACAAAATTTATTAGAACATAAAAATATAAAATGCAAGCTCTAAGAGGAACAAAAGATATTTTACCCCATGAAATAATGATTTGGCAACATATATATGATACAGCAAAAGAAATTTTAACTCTTCACAACTATTCTGAAATTAGAACACCTATTATAGAAAATAATGAATTATTTGAAAGAAGTATAGGTAATTATACTGATATTGTCAATAAAGAAATGTATAGTTTTAGAGATCAGAATAATAGGTACCTAACATTAAGACCAGAAGGAACAGCAAGTGTAGCCAGAGCTTTTATAAGTAATAAATTATATTTAGAAAACAAGGTTAATAAACTATGGTATTTAGGGCCGATGTTTAGATACGAGAGACCTCAAAAAGGTAGACAAAGACAATTTCATCAGCTCGGAATAGAATATATAGGCTGTGAGCAACCTATTTCAGATGTAGAAGTAATTAGATTAGCAATAAAAATCTTAAAAAGACTACGGCTTACAGAATATATTTTAGAAATTAATTCTATAGGAAATACAAAAGAAAGAAGCCAATACACAATAAAATTAAAAGATTACTTGAATATATATAAACACGATTTAGATGTAGACTCTCAAAATAGATTAGATACAAACCCATTAAGAATTTTAGATAGCAAAAACCAAAAAACTAAAGAAATTCTAATTAATGCACCTAAACTAAAACAATTTTTAGATAAAAAATCAATAAAACATTTTAACGAAGTCTGTAAACACCTTAGTTACCTAAATATAAAATATACGATAAATGAACAACTTGTAAGAGGACTAGATTATTACAATTACACAGCATTTGAATTAAAGACCAATGAAAAGAGTAATCAAAATACTCTTTGCGGAGGAGGAAGATATGACCAACTCATTAATCAACTAGGTGGTCCAAGTACACCATCTGTTGGATGGGCGATAGGAGTAGAAAGATTATTACTAGCTGTAAAAGACCAAATAAAACTAAAAACAATAAGAAATATAATACATATATTAATTCCTGGTAATAAAATTCATCTTAAAGTATGGGACATAATAAAAATATTAGAAGAATATAAAATAAATTTTGAAGTAGACTTAAGTGGAAGCAATCTAAATAAACAAATAAAAAAAGCTTATATATCAAAAGCAAAAATATGTTTAATAATTGGTGAAAATGAATTAAAAGATGAATACATTACCATAAAATGGTTAGAAACAAAAATACAACAAAAGATAAAATTTCATCAGCTAAGAAAATACTTTAAATATATAAAAAAAGAAATAAAAACTTGACAAAAACTGATCATTGATTGATAAAATATATTATTGAGATTGGGGTGTAGCCAAGTGGTAAGGCAGCGGACTTTGACTCCGCCATTCGCAGGTTCGAATCCTCCTACCCCAGATGATACAGAAAATATTAAATTAAATAATCCAAATAAAACATTATAAAATTATTATATATATGAATACTAGATAATTAAAATATATAAAGGAAAAAATATGGCTGTTATCCAATTCATAAATGGTATAAATGAAACAGTGATACCAAGTATAAAACTAACTAGATCAAGAGATGGTAGTACAGGAACTGCAAGATTCAGGTTTAATAACCCAGATATTATACAATTAGGAATGCAAGAAAAAGGAGATATACAGGGTATGTACCTCAAAGACAGAGAAGGAGAACTAATAACAACAGACGTTAGTGCAAAATTTATTAATGGAAAGCCACAAGGCATAGAATGTATTTATATAATTAAAAGTCCAAAAGAATGGGATAGGTTCATGAGATTTATGGAGAGATATGCAAATAAAAATAAACTTTCATTTACAAAAGCCTAAAATAACCTAAATAAAAAAATGAAATTTTCGTGGAAACTTTTAAACTATTTTATTAATTTGAAAGAAGTTAATGTTAATTACTTCAAAGAGCAATTAACATTAAGCGGTATAGAAATTGACGAAATTACACAAAAAGACAAGAACAATGATAAATGTATAAAGCTAAACTTAACATCAAATAGGAAAGATATATTTTCTATATTAAATTTAGCTAAAGAAACAAGTAGTATTTTCAATATCCCACTAATCATTAAACCTATACATTCATATACAAAATATACTCATAAACAAATATTAAATACATATCATAATATCTTCTATATTAATAGAATTAATAATATAGAAAAACATGAATCTCCGAGTTGGTTAGTTAATTACTTAAAAACATGTGAAATCAGGCAAAAACACTTAATTTACGATTTACAAGAGTATATTAAATTAAAATGGGGTTACAATTTTTATATAATAGATTACATAAACTTGACTAAGGAATTATTAAAAATCAATTTATCTATCAAACATTCAAATTTCATATCTAATTATATTAATAAGATAGATAATACAAAATTCATAAAACACAAAAGCAAAATTTTAATCTTTGTTGCTTATGAAAATGATAAAAAACAAGAAGAGTCTTATACACCAACGGACTACTTTATAAACGCTTACAACGAAACTCTTAACATAATTAGTACATATACGAAAGCTACAGTAGGAAAATTAAATCATCACCATAAAAAAAATCAAGAATCAAATAAACAAATAAAATTATATAAACATAAAATAAACACAATATTAGGTCCTGTTAATCAAAAAACCCTAAAATTTTTATCAAAAAAAAACATACAACATATTTTAAATAGCTTAAATTTATATACCAAATATGATAAAAACATTAAACTATTTTACGTAAATATACCAAAATATAGAAAACATGATATACAAAGAAATATAGATCTAATAGAAGAAATAGGTAGAATATATGGATTTAAACATTTTATAGATAAAATACCAATAAGCAAACGAAAAGGTAATATCTCTTATAAAGAATTATATATAAAAAGTATAAGAAAAATATTAAGGCATTTAGGAATGCATGAAGTAGTAAATTGTTCACTAGTAAACAATATTAACACTAATACAATTCAAATATATAACCCTATAAATAAAGAGCAAATAAAACTAAGAGATAATATTACAAAAACATTAATAAATAATTATTATTACAATATTAAGCACAAAAATTTTCGTACTGAAATATTTGAAATAGGCAAAGTATTTAAACAAAATATAAATAATAAAAATATTGAAAGAAAACATCTAGGATGTCTAATAAGTAATAATAACTTTACTAGAAAAGAATGGTTTACTACACCAGATAAAATAAACTGGTCCAACGCAAAAGGATTTCTAGAAAATTTCTTAGAACAATTAAATGCAAATGTAAAATTAACAAAAATTTTAAATAGTAACTTAAATAAAAGCATAGAAGATATAAAAAATTTTTTTCACCCAACTAAAAGATTAGGTATCTATGACTATTCAAATACAAAATTAATTGGTATTTTAGGAGAGCTTAATCAAAATATATCAAAAGAAAAAGTATACATTTTTGAAATAGATATAAATGAATTATATAAAACTATTATATCAAACCAACACTTAAACCATACAATAAAACAATACTCAAACTACCCTTGTGTAACTAGAGATATTTCTATAAAAATAAACAAATACAAAGCCGTAGGTAAAATCTTTAAGATAATTCAGAAACTAAATAATGAATTAATAGAATCTATTGAGGTATTTAACGAATATTATGAAAATCAATATAAGACACGATCAGTAGGGCTAAGATTAACTTATAGAGCTAACAACAGAACATTAAACAAATCAGATATAAATAGTATAGATTTAAACATAAAAAATCTACTAAGTGACTTAGAAAATATATAAAGTATAAACTTTTATAAGAGTAAGGCATAAGCCGGGTTTTGTTCTTTAATGAAATAAACAATTTTTTGCTACTGCAATTCAAAAAGGGTAATTATTAATCTAAAGTATAAAATTACTTTAAGCAGTATCTAAATAAGCTAGTTTTATGTTTTATATATTGCAATAAACAAAATTTATAGACAAACTTTTGCTATTAACTTATCACTTTGCTCCAATACGGGGTTTACCTAGCAAATATCTTAACAATATTTCTGGTACGCTCTTAACGCACCATTGCACCCTTACCTAAATATAGGCGGTATATTTCTGTGGCACGATCCTCATAGTCACCTACACTGCATTTTATACAACTAAACTACTATAAATAGAGCCCGGACTTTCCTCAAATTCGACATGAATCTGCAATTACCTACGCTTACTCTTAATACACACATAGTATATAAAAAATATTTATTAATATATATATATAAATAATTTGAATCATGACTTATATCAAATATCAACACAATAATTTCGCAAGTATACTCAAGAAATATCAATATAGTTTACACACAGGCGATATAGTAGCGGGTACAATATTATATAAAGAGGATAGAGGATTTCTAGTCAATATAGGAGATAAGAGTATTGGATATTTACCTATAGAAGAAATTACATCAGAAATAAATAAAAATAGTAAACATTATTTAAAACTACTTAATCTAACACGAGAATTTTTTATAATCGCTCAAAATCATAAAATAAAACAATATATATTATCTATAAAAAGATTAGAATATATAAGAGGCTGGAAAAGAATAAAACAAATAAATTTAGAAGATATTATATTTAATACAAAAATTAAATACTTAAATAAAGGTGGAATAATTACATACTTAGAAGGAATTCAAGGATTTATACCAAAATCTCACATTTTTAGACCAGAATACAATAAATATAAATATAATGTAAAAAAAAAATACATACAATATAAACTATTAATAGTAAATGAACAAAATAACCAACTAATAATGAGCAATAAAAGTGCAATGTTGCACTTATCAACACATAAATTTAAATTAGGCGAAATAGTATATGGTGAAGTTATATCAATTATATCTTATGGAGCATTTATTAACATCAATAAAATAATAGGCTTATTACATATATCAGAGATAAACTCTAAGTACATAAAAAGAAGAAATTTTACCTACTATATAGGAAAGGTAATTAAAGTTAAGATTATCTACATTAATACTAAACAAGGAAAATTATCAGTATCGACACGACTTATTCAAAATATATAAATATTAAGTTTAACCACCACCAACAATAGTAATCACTTCAATTTGATCATTACTTTTAAGTAAGAACTTATCAAATTTATCTTTATTAACTATTTGATGATTACACTCAACAACAATATTATTTATATCAAAATCGAGGTATAACAATACATTTTTTATTGACATATAGTCATAACAATTAAAAGGTTCACCGTTCACAAATATTGTGCTATAATTCTCTGTCATAATTAATTAATCAAAGGTAGACTGATAATAGAAAAAATACTATAATCAAATAATATACAATATGGCGGATGTGGCCAAGGGGTTAAGGCAATGGATTGTGGCTCCATCATGCGCGGGTTCGAATCCCGTCATTCGCCCTTAAAGTTAAAAATATTTATATCAGTTATTGATTTAACAAGCTCTGTACGATTACGAGTATTTGTTTTATAAAGTAAACGACTAACATATTTTTCAACATTTCTTAAACTAGTATTTAAACTTAAGGCTATTTCTTTGTTCATATAACCATCTATAACTAGCATTAAAATATTTCTCTCACGCGGAGTAAAAGAATTAAACATTGCTGCATCAGAATATAAGTTATTAGCTGGATTTATATACCTACTTTTTAATAAATCAATATTACGAAATATACTACGTATAATAGCCAATAATTCATTTGGATTAAAAGGTTTTGTTAAATATGCATGACAACCTAAATCATATCCTTTAATTCTATCAAAAGTCATACCTTTAGCTGTTAAAAATATAACTGGGATATGAACAAAAATAACATCTAATTTCAAAATTTTAATAAAATCATAACCATCTAAATCTTTTATCATAATATCAGAAATAATTAAGTCGGGAGAATCAATTTTTAAATAAACCAAAGCAGAACGAACACTCTCTACTGAATTAACAAAAAGTCCTTCTGAAAGTAAATAGGAAGATAATAGATTACATAAATTACGATCATCATCAACTAGTAAAACTTTTTTAGCTTTCTTCATTAAAAAATTAGTATAATTAGATTACTATAAATATATATTATATATAAAACTAAGATGAAATGGACAAGCTTTTTCACTGATTATAATATACCATACTATATCTATAAATTAAAGAAAGAAGATGCTATAGTATTAAACAATTTAAATCTAAAAAATCAATCCATAATTATAATTTACGGTAGCATTTACGCAACTAAAATATTCAGAAACAAAAAAACTTTACCACTAGCTATTTTAAAAACTGGCAATATATTTCATATAAAACATCTAAAACACAAAAACCTATTTTACTATAAATTAATTGCCATTGAAGAAACATATATATTAAGCTTTGAGATAGATAAATTAAAAAATAAAAAAAAAATAACTCACAATTTTCTATTTCACATAATAAATAGCTATAATAATACTATTCAAAAATACGAAGTAATGAGTGAAATAATAAACCAAAAATATACAAAAAAAAGACTAATACAGTTGATACTATTATTATGCTTAGAATTTGGAATTTTTAAAGACAAAAAAGTCTGTATACCATTAAAAATGTCACAAAAAAATTTAAGTCAAATGATAAGTATAAATAAAAATAATATAAATCAAATCATTAAGTTTTTAAATAAAGATACTAAAATATATTATTCAAAACAGAAAAAATTTCTAATAAATGATGTATTTCAAATTAATATAAATAAATGTTAGTGAAGTACATATAAAAATAAATAATTAATAAATGTTATAATATGACTAAAATAGTATACCAAAACTAAATATAGAAAACTTAAAGTAGTTTAAACGCATTAATATATTCAAAGATCAACAAATAATTATATGAGCAAAGTATACGATTGGTTCGAAGAAAGATTAGAAATTCAATCAATAGCTGATGACATTTCAAGTAAATACGTACCACCACATGTAAATATATTTTACTGTATAGGAGGAATTGTATTTACTTCATTTCTCATTCAAGTAGCTAGTGGTTTTGCTATGACTTTTTATTATAGACCAACCGTAGCAGAAGCATTTTCATCTGTAGAATATATCATGACAGAAGTAAATTTTGGTTGGCTTATTAGATCAATTCATAGATGGTCTGCTAGTATGATGGTACTTATGTTAATTCTACACATATTTAGAGTATACCTAACAGGTGGGTTCAAAAAACCTAGGGAATTAACATGGGTGACAGGCGTCATTTTAGCAGTATTAACTGTATCATTCGGTGTAACAGGTTATTCATTGCCTTGGGATCAAATAGGATATTGGGCTGTTAAAATAGTAACAGGAGTACCAGAAGCTATACCAGTCGTAGGAGGAACTATTGTAGAACTACTTAGAGGCAGCGTAAGTGTAGGACAAAGTACATTAACGAGATTTTATAGTTTACATACATTTGTTTTACCACTACTAACAGCAGTATTTATGTTAATGCATTTCTTAATGATACGCAAACAAGGAATATCAGGACCTCTATAAAGACACACCTATAAATAATATAACTAATTTAAAATAAAAAAATGTCAATAATAAAAAAACCAGATCTGACTGATCCAAAATTACGAGCAAAATTAGCAAAAGGAATGGGTCATAATTATTATGGAGAACCAGCATGGCCAAATGATTTATTGTATATATTTCCAGTTGTAATACTAGGAACTATAGCATGCAGCGTAGGACTTGCTATTCTCGAACCAACTGGTATAGGAGAAACAGCTGATCCGTTCGCGACACCACTCGAAATACTGCCAGAATGGTATTTTTTTCCAACGTTTAATTTACTTCGAGTTATACCAAATAAACTGATAGGCGTTCTTTCTATGGCGTCTGTACCAGCTGGTTTAATTACAGTACCTTTCATAGAAAACATTAACAAATTTCAAAACCCATTTAGGAGACCGATTGCGACAATCATATTTTTAATGGGTACATTTATAACTACATGGCTAGGTATAGGAGCAACTATGCCATTATCTAAAGCTATTACGTTAGGAATTTTTTAAAGAGAACTAAAACTCCATATTAATATAACATTTCACAACAAATGATTAATATGGAGTCTTTTTACTTAATAGAAACTTTAGCACCAACTTCCTCTAACTTTACCTTAATTTGCTCCGCATCTTCTTTAGAAATACTTTCTTTAATAGATTTAGGGGCAGATTCAACCAAATCTTTAGCTTCTTTAAGACCCAAAGATGTTAAAGAACGAACAACTTTCAGTATAGCTATTTTTTTGGCTGACGGTACATCTTCTAAAATAACATCAAATTCTGTTTTTTCTTCAATTGCTTCATCTGCAGCAGCGGAACTACCATCATTAGATAACATAACCATACCTGGATTAGCAACTGATGAAGCGTCAACACCAAATACCTCTTCTATTTGCTTAACTAATTCGGCCGCTTCTAATAAAGTTAAAGACTTTAATTCTTCTATTATATTATTTATTTTAGTACTCATAATAAATTAAGTATGATTAATAATTAACACAAATATAAATTATCCTACTTTATAATCTCTTAACAAATTAATATTAATAGGAATCGCTGGTCCCATTGTACTAGATAAATAGAAAGATTTCCAATATTTACCTTTAGAACCAGGAGGTCTATTTTTATCAATAGACTCTTGTAAGGCTTTTAAGTTCAAAATTAAATGATCAACTGAAAAGTTAAGTTTACCTATCGGTACATGAACTGTACCTGCACGATCAACTTTATATTCTAACTTACCTGACCGAAATTCTTTTATGGCATTTATCACATCACTGGTAACAGTTCCAGATTTAGGAGAAGGCATTAAGCCCCTTGGACCTAAAATACGACCTAATTTAGCAATTAACAACATCATATCAGGTGTTGCTATTAATTTATCAAAGTCAAGACGACCTTTTAAAATCTCATCTATCAAATCTTCAGAACCAACTATATCAGCACCTGCAGAAGAAGCTTCTAGTAATACTTGACCTCGTGTAATAACAGCTATTTTTACTTTCTTACCTGTTCCTTTAGGCAAAATAACACTTGATCTCAATTGCTGATCAGCATATTTAGGGTCTAAACCTAAAGAAATATGAGCTTCAAGTGTTTCTACAAAATTAACATTAGACAATCTTTGTAATAGGTCTAAAGCATTTTCATGATTATATAAATGGTTTTTATTTACTTGTTGTGCAACTTGTAAAAAACGACGAGAACGCTTTCGCATAAATTTCTATATACTTATATTTAACTTTTATTTATCAATACTAATACCCATACTAAAAGCAGTACCACTAATTATTAAAATTGCTTTATCTAAATCATCTGTATTAAGATCTTGTAACTTAACTTTAGCTATATCTCTTAACTTTTGTTGAGAAATAAAACCCACTTTCTTCGAATTAGGTGTACCAGATCCTTTTTCTATACCCATTGCCTTTAATAATAAAACAGAAGCAGGAGGGGTTTTTAAGACAAATGAAAAACTACGGTCTTCATAAACGGAAATTTCAACAGGTATTACTAAACCAATCTTATCAGCTGTTCTTGCGTTATATTCTTTACAAAACATAACAATATTAGCTCCATGCTGTCCTAATGCAGGACCAACAGGAGGAGCTGGTGTTGCCTTACCAGCCATAAGTGCTAATTTGATAAAACCTACAACTTTTTTAGCCATAAACCATTAAGACTTAAATATTTCAACTAAAAATATAAAAAGTAAAACATTTTACTTAAAAAAAATATAGCAAACAATAATTAATAAAACAACGAACAAAAAATACAAAATTTTATAAAGTATTATATGCTGAATAAATAATTTTTCCAAGCGCTATTGTATCTATTAGGTAAGATAAAAAATAAGTAAAAATTTTATACATATTTAATATCATATTTAAAATATAAAAAATTAAAATACCTACACACTCTGAAGGACTTGAACCTTCGACATTAGGTTTTGGAAACCTACGTTCTACCAACTGAACTAAGAGCGTTTCTAATACAACTAACTAAATTATAGTCTAAACAAACTAAAGAAAATAAAATAAATTAAAAATAGTAAAAACACTATCACAAAATGCTTAATCCAAATATTAATATAATAAAATTGAACGAAAAGGAATATAAACAATACGCAAAACACTTAATTCTTGATAAAATAGGAATAAGTGGACAAAAAAGACTAAAAAAAGCAAAAATTTTAATTATCGGTGCAGGCGGACTAGGTTGCCCAACTATCTTATATCTAGCAATAGCTGGAGTTAGCTACATAGGAATAATAGAATATGATAAAATTGAATTAACAAACTTAAATAGACAAATTCTATATAATGAAAAAGATATAGGTAAAAGTAAAATACTATCTGCCAAAAAAAACGTACAAAATTTTAATAGCCATTGTAAGATCATTACTCATTCTTACTATTTAAACGAAACAAATGGAAAAGAAATAATATCTTACTATGATTTAATCATAGATACTAGCGATAATTTTAATACAAGATACAATATAGATAAAATATGTTACTTATTACATAAAACTTACATATACGCAGCAGTAAAAGAATTTGACGGACAAATAGCTGTTTTTAACTACAAAAGCGGACTTAGATATAATAACATATACGAACATATACATAACTTAGATAGTTATAACTGTAACAATGATGGTGTAATAGGCATCACAACAGGGCAAATTGGAATTTTACAAGCAACAGAAGCAATAAAAATTATACTAGGTATAAACAAAATCAATGATAATTGTTTAACAATTATTAATATACTACAAATAGCAACAAACCAAAGAAAAATATTCCCGAATAAGCTAAAAAGAAATACTCAAATGGTAAAAGAGAAATTATTTTATTCGAAAAATTTTATATCTTTAAAAAACTTAAATAAATTAAATCAAGACAAAATAAATAATCTAATTATATTAGATATAAGAAAAAAACAAGAATTTTTAAAAAAACATATTAAAAATTCAATTAATATTCCTCTAGTTAATTTTAAATCATATAGAACAATAAATTACATAATGAACAACTATTATAAAAAATTAATTTTTATCTATTGTAATTCAAAGAACAGATCACTCATAGTATCACATATTTTAAATAAGTATGAGTTAAAAAATTATATAATAGTCAAAAAAAATAATGTTTAATATAATTAAAATAATTATATTTTTTGACAAAAACTTAACATATTATAAAATATAAAAAAAATGAAAAAAAAAATTAATGTTATTTTAATAAAGGATTACAAACAAGTAGGTCAAAAAGGAGCAATAAAAAATGTATCTCTAGGTTACGCCCGAAATTATTTAATACCTAACTGCATAGCAGAAGTAGCAACTAAAAATACAATTAAACACTTAAATATGTTTAAGGAAATTAAAAATAAAAAAATAGAAAAAAATCAAATATTAATAAAAAAAATAAAAGAGAAATTAGATTATATACAAAAAATAAGTATATACAGAAAAAAAGGGGACAACTATTTCATATTTGGCAACATAGTTGAAAAAGATATAGTAAATCATATTAATAAATATATAAATATTATTATTAACAAAAAACAAATAGAAATTAATGAAATTAAAGAACTAGGATCCCACAATATAAATATAAAAATTTCCGATAACTTATTCTCAAAAATAAAATTAATTAATCTACCCATAAATATATAAAAAAAAACTAAGACTAATAACTCAAATATGAGTATACATATTAAACGAAAACATAAATTATTACCTCACAATTATATAGCCGAGGAAATTCTATTGGGTATTATATTAATATATCCAAGTATGTTTTTTAATATTTTAGAAAAAATAAAAAAAGAGTATTTTTTTTTAGAAACACACCAAATGATTTATATTAATTTAATAAATATATATAAATACAAGCAATTAAACATAATTGAATTAATGTACAAATTAGAGTCAAATAAAATGCTATATAAAATAGGTGGCTTAAAAAAAATAACAAGTATGATGAAGCAAGGACAAATCTTTATAAATTCATCCAAAATAAACATATATATAGAAGCATTAATATATATAATTAGACAAAGTTATATCAAAAGATTAATGATTCAATGTGGTCACAATATTATAAAACTTAGTTATATACCGCAAGTAAAAAATGAATATTTACGCGTTAAAGCATTATCATATTTAAATTTTATAGATGAAAGAATAAATAAAAAACACATAAAAACTTTTAAAGATCTAATTTCAGAAAAACTAGTAGAAATTAAATTCAAGAACAAATATCTATATCAGACACAAGAGAAATTAATATTATCAGGATTCTTAGACATAGATGAAATTATATCAGGATTACCTAATGGAGATTTAATTATAATTGCAGGTAGACCATCAATGGGTAAAACTTCATTAGCCATAAATATAGCTTACAACGTATTTAATAAACAAAAAGTTAGTATATGTATTTTTAGTTTAGAAATGTCCAGCTCACAAATATTTAACAAATTTATCTCTATAGCATCTAACATACCCATACAAAAATATATTGTCAACAAAATAAATAAGTATCAATGGGAATGTATTACAAAATTATGTAAAAAATTATTAACAAATAATATCTATATTAACGATGCATTAAACTTTAGTATTAACTATATAGAACAAATATCAAAAAAAATAAAAAAAAAAAATAACGAACTACAACTTATCATAATAGATTACTTACAACTAATACAATTAAATGAAGAAAATAGTTATACTAGAAGTCAAGAACTAAGTTATATTACAAGAAAACTAAAATTATTAGCACAATTTTTAAAATTACCTATCATAGTACTCTCACAGCTGAATCGAAACATAGAAATTAGAAATGAAAAGATTCCTGTATTATCAGACTTAAAAGAAAGCGGATGTATAAGCTTTCATACTAATATAACAATATCAACTTTTTTTAATAATGGAATTCATTTAACCAACTTCAAAAAGTTATTAAACTACTCAATTCATTTAAATAATTTAGAAAACAAGACACTAAACTTAACCAACAAGATTAAAGACTTAAAATACAAAATTCTACATATACACCAGCAATATATTTTTAGGTTTCATCTTAATCAACATATTTTATTTTCAACTTACAATCACAAATATTTATCAAGACAAAACTGGATTAGGAATAATCATATAACATATTCAGAAGTAATTACTTATTTAAAGGTATTTCACAAGAATAAATCTTATATTGAATATACAAAAAAAATATTAATAACAAAATACTCAAAAGTATATGATATAAATATAGGAAACTATTTTAATTTTACTTCAAACCAAATAATATTACATAATTCAATCGAACAAGATTCAGATATAATAATGATACTTCACCAACAAATCAAACAAGATAATCAAAATTTCAACAAAAAAATTTTAGATATTAATATTTGTAAAAACCGAAACGGAGCAACAGGATCTTGCCAGATTATGTTTATACCTAATAGAAACGTATTTAAAAACTTAGAAAAAAAAACTTAAATTTATTATTACTGAAAATATAAATTTAGATATTATTTAATAGATTACATATAGAAACTTAACTAATATATTTAACCTCTATATAAATAAAAAAAATTTATTGTTCTTTAAATTAGAATTTATAATGCATCAAAATTACCTAAAATAAAAGACCTAAAGAAATCATTGTTTGTAAATAATTCACTATATATAATAGAATATTATAAGCCGGGATAGCTCAGTTGGTAGAGCAGTGGACTGAAAATCCTCGTGTCACCAGTTCAAATCTGGTTCCTGGCACTTTATCAAACAAGAATAAATGTATTTAAATAAATAACAACAAAAACTAAATAATATATAGTTTTTGTTGTTTAATTTATAAAAACATAATTTAAACTTTTACTTTATCACTTAAAAGAACTTTAACTTGACCATCTTCACTAACATCAACAACAGCACTATCACCCGGCTTGATTTTACCAGATAAAACTTCTTCAGCTAAACTATCTTCTAGTAACCTCATAACAGCTCTACGTAAAGGACGAGCCCCATAACTAGGATTATAACCTTCATCAACTAAACGATTTTTAAACCGATCTGTCACATTTAAAATTATTTCCTGTTGTTTAATACGATCAAACACCTCTTGCAACATTAAATCAGCTATTTCTCTAACTTCTTCTTTGGTTAATTGTCTAAATACAATAATTTCATCTAATCTATTTAAAAATTCTGGTCGAAAATATTGCTTTAGTTCTTCATTAACCAACGATTTAATACGATTATACTGAGACTCTACTTGAGACTCACCTAATTCAAAACCTAGACTCCCACCACCTTTTTCAATAACTTTAGATCCAATATTAGAAGTCATAATTAATAAAGTATTTTTAAAATCAATAGTCCTTCCTTTAGCATCAGTCAGACGACCATCTTCAAGTATTTGTAGGAGAAGATTAAAAATATCAGGATGTGCTTTTTCTATCTCATCAAACAATATTACAGTATAAGGCCTTTTTCTAACAGCTTCTGTTAAATACCCACCTTCACTATAGCCAACATAACCAGGAGGTGAACCAATTAACTTAGAAACAGTATGTCTTTCCATATATTCTGACATATCAAGCCTAACCATTGCCTCCTGCGAACCAAAAAAATATGAAGCTAAAGCTTTAGTTAACTCTGTTTTACCTACTCCTGTAGGACCAGAAAATATAAAGCTTGCTATAGGACGATTGGGATTCTTTAAACCAACTCTAGCTCTTCTAATGGCTCTAGAAACAGCTACAACAGCTTCTTCTTGACCAATTATTCTACTATGTAAAGTTTCTTCCATATGCATTAACTTTTCTGATTCACTCTTAGTTAGTTTGGTTACTGGTATACCGGTCCAAAATGCAACAATTTCAGCAATATTTTCTTCAGTAACTATAGGATCTTCAACTTGCAAATCAGGTTCTGTTTTTTTACTCTGTGCGATAGCAGATATTTGTGCTTTTATTTCCATCTCGCGAGTTCTATACTGTTCAGCTTTTTCATATTTTTGTGCTCTTATAGCTTCATCTTTAGTCTTTAAAACAGATCTTAATTCTTTATCTAATTCACGAGCTGCAGGTGGAAGTTGAGAATTTAATAATCTAACACGAGAACCAGCTTCATCAATTAAATCGATAGCTTTATCTGGTAAAAATCTATCTGAAATATATTGATTTGCATACTTAGCAGCTGCAGCTAATGCTTCATCTGACATTTTTAATTGATGGTGTTTCTCATAACGATCCCTTAAACCGAATAAAATTTCTATTGTCTCTTCAACACTTGGCTCACCAACTAAAACAGGTTGAAAGCGACGCTCAAGGGCAGCATCTTTCTCAATATGCTTACGATATTCTTCTAAAGTAGTTGCCCCAATACATTGTAATTCTCCTCTAGCTAATGCAGGCTTCAAAAGGTTTGCTGCATCAATTGCTCCTTCAGCAGCGCCTGCACCTATTAATGTATGAACTTCATCAATGACTAATATAACATTATTAGCTGATTTTATTTCATCCATAATTCTTTTTAAACGCTCTTCAAACTCTCCTCTATACTTAGTTCCAGCAACTAATAAACCAACATCTAAAGTAATTACCAACTTATCTTCTAAAATAGAAGGTATATCTCTATTAGCTATTCTTTGAGCTAATCCTTCAGCAATCGCTGTCTTACCTACACCAGGTTCACCAATTAAAACAGGATTATTTTTCGTACGACGTCCTAAAATCTGTATAACTCTCTCAATTTCTTTTTGTCTTCCAACCACTGGGTCTAAAACACCTTCAACTGCTAGCTCTGTTAAATTTGAGCCAAACTCTTCTAGAGTAGGTGTTTTACTACGTGTTTGTACATTACCACTTCCATTAGTACTAACTTCAGAATTATCACCCAACATTTGTATAACTTCAGCTCTAATGGAAGCTACGTTAACAGCTAAATTTTCAAGAACTCTCGCAGCTACTCCTTCTCCTTCTCTAACTAATCCCATCAACAAATGTTCCGTACCAATGTAATTATGACCTAGCTGCCTAGCTTCTTCTAACGATAATTCTAAAACTCTTTTCGCTCTTGGTGTAAATGGGATTTCAACAGCTACAAAACCTGAACCACGTCCAATAATTTTCTCGACTTCTATTCGGGCATCTTTTAAGTTTACATTCATTGATTTTAGTACTTGGGCAGCAATTCCTGTCCCTTCACCTATTAGACCTAATAGTATTTGCTCAGTACCAACAAAATTGTGACCTAAACGCCTAGCTTCTTCTTGAGCTAACATAATAACTTTAATAGCTTTTTCAGTAAAGCGCTCAAACATACATAATTAGAACTAGAAAAAATAAATTACCTTTGATAATATATAATTTTAGCATAATAAAATAATAAATTAAAATTAATTAAGAAAAATTAAAACACAACTTGTTGACGAATAAACCTTATTTTACATACAATATATATATAATGCTTTTTTTTATAATGATGAAAACAAAGACAAGCTATACTGATATAATTAATAAAGTAGAACAAGAATTTCTAAAAACTAACTTACCTAATATAGAAATTGGAGACAACATAAAAATCAAGAGAGCAATACAAGAAGGCAATAAAGAAAGAATACAAATCTCTGAGGGTATTGTAATATCAAAAAAAAATTCAGGTATAAACACAACAATTACAATAAGAAAAGTAATACAAAGTATTGGTGTAGAACGAATATATTTAATTCACTCACCAAAAATTTTTGGTATAGAAATAACAAAAAAATCAAAAGTTAGAAAATCAAAATTATACTATTTACGTACTAAATCTGGAAAAGCTACCAGACTAAAACAAAGATTCATTTAAATTAGTAACATACTAAAAAAATATAATATAAATCAATATGGATACATAACTCAGTTGGCTAGAGTATCATGTTGACATCGTGAAAGTCACTGGTTCAAGTCCAGTTGTATCCAAAATAGATAATATTTACATAAAATTTGATTTTTTTATATAAATTTAATATAGTTATCTATAATATAGGGTCGGTGCCCGAGTGGTTAATGGGGGCGGACTGTAAATCCGCTGGCTAAGCCTACGTTGGTTCAAATCCAACCCGGCCCAATAAATAAGTACATAAAAAGTGATTAGGTGAACCAACCATAATTAAATAATAACTATTAAAATAAATATTCCTATCATTGATTATATAAAATAGTTATTACCCATAAAAAATTTAATAAGCCATAAAAATTATGAATCAAATATATAGTATAAAAAGTAACTAGACTTAAAAAGTAAAAATTACCTATGAAAATTAATGTAAAATTTCTAAACAGAGTACAAAATTAACACAGTTATATAATTAGGAAAACAAAGAATATATGTATAAAATACTTAGAGAAAACCATGAAAATTTCACGAATTAACTGTATATCACTAAACAAAATTAAATAGTATATAAAATTAATTACATACAAATTGTAGAGATCAATTATAATCTCTCTTATATAAAGATATATGTATTTCGCTTGATAGTAATAAATAGAACAATTAAAAATTATTCCCTTTATTAATATAGAAAAAACACTTAATAAAAACAAAAAGAAAAGAACTAACACATAAATTATTTTTTATTTTAATAATTATAAAACTAAATAAAGATCACTTAATAATAATAATCAATATTTAGAAAAAACAGTTAATAAAAATATTTTCTAATTATTAAGTAAAATCTATATATTTAAAGCTTTAAAACTTTCCCTTGACGATGCAAACTTTTTGACAATACCTAACATTTGAGAATTACTCTTACCCGGAGCAACCATTGGATAACAATTTTCTTCTTCCCTAACTTTGCAGTTTAAGAGAACAGGTCCATTGTAATCAAGAAATAACTTTAAAATTTTATAAATATCTTTTCTTAATTCTATCTCTAAGCCCAAAATATTAAATGATTGAGCTAATTTCATAAAATCTGGTGCGCCTTTTTCCATATTAGAATGAGAATATCTCTCACCATAAAAAGCTTGCTGCCACTGTCTAACCATTCCCTGCCACTTATTATTTATAATGACTATTTTAATAGGTAAATTATAATGAGAAATTGTGCCCAACTCTTGTAAGTTCATCTGAAAACTAGCATCACCACTTATACAAATAACTGTTGAATTAGGATGAGCTATTTGTGCTCCTATTGCAGCGGGTAAGCCATATCCCATAGTACCAAGACCAGAACTAGACATCCAATGACGTGGTAAAACATTTAAAAACTGAGCTGCCCACATTTGATGTTGACCAACATCAGTTGTAAAATATGCATTTTTTTCTATTTGAGAAATATTATACAAAATTTCTTGAGGAGATAAAAAGTCAACATTTTTGGGAACTAGTAAAGGATACTGTTTTTTCCACAAAGATATTCGATTTTTCCACGAAACAGTTTTATCAAGATTTATTTCCAAATAATTTTGCCTTTCTACATATAAAAGAAATTCAGATAAAACTTTTTTAACATCACCAACAACAGCAACTTCAGGTATTCTATTCTTACCTACTTCAGCAGAATCTATGTCAATATGAATTACTTGTGCATGACAAGCAAATTCATCTAATTTACCTGTAACACGATCATCAAATCTTGCACCTAAAGCAATAAGTAAATCACATTCACTAACCGCAAAATTAGCATAAGCTGTACCATGCATACCTAACATACCTAAAGCTAAATAATTATTTTCATCAACTATTCCTTTACCCATTAAAGTTGTCGTTACAGGAATTTGAAACTTTAAAGAAATCTCTCTAATTAAATGAGAAGCACCAGAACTAATTGCTCCTCCTCCAACATATAAAAGAGGCTGGCTAGATTCTTTAATCATTTGAAACATAGTAGGAAAATGCTTATGTTTAGAAAAAACCAACGGCTTACAACCAGCAAGTTTAATATCCTTATGTGAAATAAATTGATAAAGAAAACTTTCAAGACCAACATCTTTAGGGATATCAACTAATACCGGACCAGGCCTACCATGTTTTGCTATATAGAAAGATTCTGCAATAATGCGACTAATATGCTTAGGATCCCTGACAACATATGAGTGTTTTACGATTGGCAACGTAATTCCAAATATATCAACTTCCTGAAAAGCATCTGTACCAATGAATGAACGAGCAACCTGACCTGTAATGAGAATAATTGGAACAGAATCCATATATGCCGTAGCAATTCCTGTAACAAGGTTAGTCGCACCTGGACCTGAAGTAGCAAAACAAACACCAACATTTCCTGTACATCTAGCATATGCGTCAGCTGCATGAACTGCAGCTTGTTCATGTCTACATAAAACATGCCTTAATAAACCCTTTTGTTCCCACCTAAATAATTCATCATAAATTGGTAAAATAGCTCCACCAGGATAACCAAATATATCTAAAACATTATGATTAACAAGACTATCCATCAAAGCAAAAGATCCCGTAACTTTTGTTGTAATGTATGAGGACATAAAACTCCTAATAAAAAGTATATATAATATTATATGTGTCGAAAATTTTATTCATAACCTGTCATTTTCTTTATAGTTATATGTATTACTCTTATAATAATGTATGTTGTGATGATAAAGGTGAACTTACTATTTTTGTTTTTTAATAGCTTAAAAATAGGTCTAAAAGTTGTCAAGAAAAACCCTATAATTGTACCTACTAAAAATCTTGGAAATTTATATAAATTATTCCAAAAATCTGACATAATGTTTTATTATATTTTGTATTAGTTGTTATATTTATTAATTTATTATTAGTAATAAATAAGTGTAAAAATGTCAAATTTATTAGATTCTAACCGTTTTCATTTTCTTATTGATGCTTTACCTTTTCTTAGTAAATACTCTGGTTCAACTTTTGTAATTAAATATGGTGGTTCCGTTATGCAAAATGATATCTTAAAGTCTAGTGTTATAGCAGATATTTGTTTTTTGCGTTTACTTGGTATTAATTTAGTATTGGTTCATGGTGGTGGTTTATTTATTAATGATTGGCTGGAGAAGTTAAGTATTGAGCCAAAGTTTCATAACGGTATTCGTGTTACAGATTTTGATACTATGCAAGTAGTTGAAATGGTTCTTGTCGGTAAAGTAAATAGAGAATTAGTATCTTTATTTAATCAAAATAATGTTTTATCAGTAGGTTTATCAGGTAAGGATGCGAATTTAATTAAAGCTTCTCCTTTGTTTCCATATTCAAATAATTTAACAGGTAAGATTGATTCTGTAAATAGTAGTATATTAAATTTGTTATTACTAAATAATTTTATGCCAGTTATTGCGAGTGTTGCATCAGACTTAAATGGCACAACCTATAATATAAATGCTGATACTGTTGCCAGTGCTATTGCATCTTCTTTAAATGCCCAGAAACTAATTTTGTTAACGGATACACCAGGTATTTTAAGCGATATTAATGATCCCTGTAGTTTGATTAAAGAACTGAATATATGTAAAGTTAGGCAACTTCAGTCTTTAGATGTTATTTCTGGGGGGATGATACCTAAAGTGCAATCATGTATTTGTGCTCTTGAGTCTAACGTTAAGTCAACACATATTATTGATGGTCGTATTAAACATGCCTTACTATATGAGCTTTTTACTCATAATAGAATAGGCTCAATGATAGTTTTATGAATTACTATTTGTTTATTATTTTCTTTAATGTTATTATTTTTTTGTAATAATAAAATTTTTTAGGCTCAGTAGCTCAGTTGGTTAGAGCAGGGGACTCATAAGCCCAAGGTCGCAGGTTCAAGTCCCGCCTGAGCCATTTTATTTTATATTTATATTGTTAAATCGGTTGGAGAGGTGGCTGAGAGGTTGAAAGCGGCAGATTGCTAATCTGTTGTATAATTATATTATACCGAGGGTTCGAATCCCTTCTTCTCCTATATTTATTACTTGACAATACTGAAGTATATATTTGTATACTATGTATATAAATATATGGGACTGTAGTTCAATTGGTTAGAGCACCGCCCTGTCACGGCGGAAGTTGCGGGTTCGAATCCCGTCAGTCTCGTTAATTAATTTTTTTAGTAAACTTTATTTGGCACGTTGGTGTACTGTTTAATGATGTTTCTAAATTCTTGCCCATCTATTGTTTCTTTTTCTATTAAGATATCGACTAATTTATCTATAATTACTCTGTTGCTCTTAATAATTTCAATTGTTTGTGTGTGACATTCATTTACAATTTCTTGAATTTGTTTATCTATATTAATTGCAATTTTATCGGAATATTCGCTAGAACTACCCATTCCTCTTCCTAAAAATGGATTAGAGTTTTCGTTTTCTAGCGATAAAGGACCTATATTAGACATTCCAAAGCGAGTAACCATTTGACGTGCCATTGAGGTTACTTGTTGAAGATCATTACTAGCTCCTGTAGTAATTTCTGATTCTCCAAATATAATTTCTTCGGCAACTCTTCCTCCTAAGGCTCCCATAATTCTTGCTTTAATTTGTGCTCGTGAAATTAGGCTTTGATCTTCAGAAGGTGTAAACCAAGTTAATCCTCTTGCTTGTCCACGTGGTATTAAAGTTACTTTTTGGACATTCTCATGTTCTTTAAGTAGCGTACCTACTATAGCATGTCCAATTTCGTGATATGCTATTAATCTTTTACTTTTACTATCTGTTAATGCTGTGCCTTCCATACCAGCTATTATTCTATCTATTGCTTTATCTATTTCATACAATGTTATTTTATTTTTTCTTTGTCTAGCAGTTAAAATAGCAGCTTCGTTTAGTAGATTTGCCAAATCAGCTCCCGAGAAACCAGGTGTTCTTCTTGCCACAGTTTCTAACGAAACATTAGAATCAATTTTTTTATTTTTGGAGTGTACTTTTAGAATAGCTAGTCTTCCTTTAAAGTCTGGTATATCTACGTTAACTTGTCTATCAAATCTTCCAGGTCTTAGTAAAGCTGAGTCTAAAATATCTGCTCTATTTGTAGCAGCTATAACTATTATTCCTGTATTACCCTCAAATCCATCCATTTCAGTAAGTAGTTGATTTAAAGTTTGCTCTCTTTCATCATTTCCCCCCCCTATTCCGGTGCCTCTTTGTCGCCCTACAGCATCTATTTCATCTATAAATACAATACAAGGTGCATTTTCTTTTGCCTTTTTAAATAAGTCTCGTACTCTTGATGCTCCTACACCGACAAACATTTCTACAAATTCAGAACCTGATATACTAAAAAACGGTACATTTGCTTCACCAGCTATTGCTTTTGCTAGTAAGGTTTTTCCTGTACCTGGAGGCCCTATTAGTAGAACACCTTTTGGAATTCTAGCACCAACTGCTGTAAAATACTCAGGCTTTTTTAAAAAAGTGACTATTTCCTCAAATTCTTCTTTTGCTTCGTCAATACCAGCAACGTTATCAAAAATTACACCGGTTTTTGCTTCAATTTGAAATAATGCTTTTGATTTGCCAAAAGACATTGCTTGTCCAGGTCCACCAGTTGTATTATTTGATCTTCTAAATAAAAATGCTAGACTGGTAATTAACAATAATGGGAAGAATAAATTTCCTATTAGATTCCATAAAGCTGTATTATTTGTTGTTGGATGTGCATCTAAATCTATATGATTTTTCTTTATTTTTGTAATTAATTCTGTTGCATTTGTGGGTAATTCTACTCTTATTTTTTGAATTCTATTTCCTAATTCTGGTCCTATAGCTTCTATAATAGCAGTGTGCCCACTGTCATAAATATCTACTTTTTTAACCCATCCCATATCTAAGTATTCTAGGAATCTTCCGTATGTCATACGAGAACTTACAATATTACTACTGTTTTCATTTGTAGTTGGTGCGAAAAATCCTTGCCAGATAAAAAAAGAGATTATAATTAATGGTAATGACCATAATAAAAAGTTTTTCCATGAAAATTTCATAATTATTGTACCTTAATTTTTTACTTTGTTTTTATTTAGTTATTTATATGAATGTAACATCTTTAGTATTTCATAGGCAACTATTGAATAAAACAGTTATAGTTCATAAAAGTTCATTTTTTTTACTATTCAATTTATGTAAAATATAATATGTTATTGTTAAATATATTAAAGGAGTTTTTGGATTATGCTTGAGAAAGGTTCTAAAGTCAAAGTATTAAGACAAGAGTCATATTGGTATCAAGATATAGGAGTAGTTGTTAAAGTTGATAAGGGTATTAAATATCCTGTTTTAGTTAGATTCTCTAAAGTAACTTATAGTGGAGTTAATAGTAATAATTTTTCTGAGAATGAATTACAGTTGATTGTTTAATACTTGTTCTTTTTATATGTGAGCTTAAGACAAGCTTCCTTTATATATCGATAGATTAATTTTTTAATCGATGTGTAATTCTTGCTTGTCCTGATGATAGTTATATTTTAATTGCCTAGAGTTGCCCAGTCTACATCAACATTTTCTAGTATTAATGATGAGTTATAGATTTGTAAAATAATTAATAAAAATAAGAAAAATAATAACATAAATACTGCCATAATAGGTGTAGTCCCCCATCCAGGTGCCACTTTTCCATATTCAGAATTTAATGGTCTTAATATTTCTCCTAGTCTAGTTCTTAAAGCCATAATACTTTGTGTAAATTTGTTTAATAGTTAGTATTTATAATAATATTATAAAAGTAAGTTTATTTTATATAATATAATATTATGGAAACAGCAACAGTTCTTAGCATATTTATTTTAAGTTTATTATTTGGTATAACAGGATATTCTGTTTATACTGCTTTTGGTCCTATTTCTAAAGAGTTAAGAGATCCATTTGAAGAACATGAAGAGTAGTATGCTATTTATTAGTGTTTTTTTACTAGTATAAAATTATAGTATAAAATGTAAAAGTTATGTTTACATTTTATGCTATACGATAGTTTATGTATTATTTATTTAGCTATTCTTGGTGGATCTCTAAAAAAGATGGCAAAAAATATTACCATTAGTGTCCCTACTAGTAGAAATACATACACCAATGCTTCCATATTAATCTCCCTATGATTCTATGTTTATTAGATCTTTTGTTATGTTAAAGTTATACAGCTCCCTGTTTTTTACTGCTTCTATCGCCTAGTTTTTGAAAGGCACCAAATTCTACTTGTTCTGTTACTTCTGCGCCTATTCCTGCGAATACGTCTCTAAATATTGTCCGAGATCCATGCCATAGATGCCCAAAGAAAAATATTAGAGCGAAATTTGCATGTCCGAATGTGAACCATCCTCTTGGACTACTTCTAAAAACTCCATCTGATTCTAACGTTGTTCTATCAAATTCAAACACTTCACCTAGTTGTGCTTTTCGTGCATATTTTTTGACACTAGGTGCATCCGTAAAAATTTTACCATTTAGTTTGCCGCCATAAAAGTTTACGGTAACACCTACTTGTTCAATGCTGTACTTAGATTCAGCCCTTCTAAATGGTATATCTGCCCTAATTATACCATCTTTATCTACTAGTATGACGGGAAATGTTTCAAAGAATGCAGGCATTCTTCTAACAGCTAATTCTCTCCCATCTTTGTCTTGAAATATAGGATGACCAAGCCATGCCTCTGCTATACCATCTCCTTTGTCCATAGGACCAGCTCTAAATAGCCCACCTTTTGCAGGATTGTTTCCAATATAATCGTAAAATGCTAGTTTATCAGGTATTTTTGACCACGCTTCTTCTGGTGATGAACCTTCATTTAGTGCATTTTCGACTCTTCTTTCTATTTCTTGTTGGAAGTATCCACTATCCCATTGATATCTTGTGGGCCCAAATAGTTCTATTGGTGTTGTAGCAGAACCATACCACATCGTTCCGCATGTTACAAATGCACTAAAGAATACGGCAGATATACTACTAGATAATACAGTTTCAATGTTTCCCATTCTTAGTGCCCTGTACAGTCTTTGTGGTGGTCTAACAGTAAGGTGAAATAATCCTGCTAAGATACCTACAGTACCAGCTGCTATATGATGTGATGCAATGCCACTTGGGTTGAATGGATTAAATCCGTCTGGTCCCCATGCCGGTGCAACAGGTTGTACTTTACCTGTTATACCGTAACCATCTGATATCCATATACCTGGTCCAAATAATCCTGTTGCATGAAATGCTCCAAATCCAAAGCATAATAAGCTTGAAAGAAGTAAGTGTATACCAAATATTTTAGGTAAGTCTAAAGCTGGTTCACCTGTTCTTGGGTCTCTAAATAGTTCTAAGTCCCAGTAAACCCAATGCCATATTGAAGCTAAAAATAGCATACCTGATAGTACTATATGTGTAATTGCTACTCCTTCAAAACTCCATAGTCCTGGGTTTGATATGCTTTCTCCTGTAATACTCCATCCACCCCATGAGTCAGTTACGCCAATTCTTGTCATAAATGGCATGACAAACATACCTTGTCTCCACATTGGGTTTAGTACAGGATCTGATGGATCAAATATAGCTAGTTCATATAATGCCATTGAGCCTGCCCATCCTGAAACTAACGCAGTATGCATTAAATGTACTGATATTAATCGTCCTGGGTCATTTAAAACAACTGTGTGTACTCTATACCATGGTAATGCCATATAATGACATAACTCCTTCTTAAAGAAATTGATATATTGCTTTTCTTACTCTTTATATTTTTATCTCATTTATATTATAACATTTTATTTATAGAAAATGCTTATTAGTCATATTTATATGTAATTATATTATATACCAGTATAAGACTTATTATATTAATTAAAATTAATATAAATATACTTTCATTTATTTGTAAGTTAAACCATATAGTTTCTATAATTTTTTTATGAAGTGAAAAATGTTTATTTTGTATAGTGTATCTTATAATTTCTATTGCGTAAGTTAGTGGATTAGTACATGATAATATTTGTAGCCAGTATGGCATAAAAGATAAAGGAGCTAAAGCTGTGCTGGAAAATAAAATAGGCAAATTCATAATAAAGCTTAGAGCTATAAATTCTATATGGCCCGGTAAGATTAAAGCGCTGAAAATACTGATATTTGATATATTAATTGTAAGCAGTGTAATTATACCAATTATATTAAGTACTTTACTTGTTGTTATATTATTTTGTACAGAATATTTATTAAATGTGATAATTGTTGCAATTTGTAGTACTACGATAGTCCATGTATATATTGTGGAAGAAATACATAAGTTGCTCTTATATGTTATAGGCGAAGTTAGTATTCTATTTAAGAATCCAAATTCTCTATCAAATATAATAGGTAGTCCGGCACTTATTGAGCTGTTGAAAGCTGTAAATGTCATTATGCCTGGGTTTAGAAATTGTTCATATCTTATCTTATAGTTCCCAAATAACTCTATAGGAGCGTTTTGAAATAATGCTCCAAAAAGTATAAGCCATAATAATGGCTGTATTAGGCTGGCTAGTATATGAGATGGTCTTCTATATGCTTGTATATATAGCCTTTTAGTTAGTACATAAATTTCTTTATATATTTTATCTTTTATTATTTTTTTATTAATTCTTGTATTTGGTTTTAAACTAAAAAATTTTTTTTTATTTTTAGAAAACATAATATTTTTTATATTTGTTTATTTTAATTTATCTAATTGAGAAATAGTATATTAAGCATATAAATTTATATGTAATATTTTTGACTAACTTATTAAATAAATTTGGTGCTTTTAATTAATTGTTGCTATTATTTTTTTATTAATTCAAATAATTTAGTTATTATATTCTTATAGTTTGTGTAATAAATAATAAAGGAATATAAGTTTAAAGTATTTTCTTATTATTTAATCTTAAGAAATTTAGGAGAATTATTTTATGTCTACTACTTATAATGTAGTTCTGAAAGAAGAAAGTGGAATTCAACATGAAATTAAATGTGAAGATGATAAATATATTTTAGATGCCGCTGATGAACAAGGAGTAGATATGCCTTATTCTTGTAGGGCTGGTGCTTGTTCTACTTGTGCTGGTCGTATTGAAAGTGGTGAAATTGATCAAGATGATCAATCTTTTCTGGATGATGATCAAATAAGTTCGGGTTTTGTTTTAACATGTGTTGCTTATCCTAAGTCTGATTGTGTAATATTAATTAAGCAAGAAGATGCTTTATATTAATATTTATTAGTTTATAAGTTTGACAATAGTAGGTATGTGTCAAACTTTTTTACTTAAAGTTTTACCTCAATATCTACACCAGCTGGTATATTAAGTTTCATTAAGGCATCAATAGTTGTTGCTGATGGTTGATTTATATAAATAATTCTTTTGTATATTTTTATTTCAAAATGTTCTCTTGAATCTTTATCAACATGTGGCGAACGTAGTAAACAATATATTTTTCGTTTGGTTGGTATTGGTATAGGCCCTACAATTTTAGTATCTGTTATCGCTGTAGCATTTATTATGCTATTACAAGATATTTTTAATAAGTTTACATTGTAAGTTTTTAATTTAATTTTGATCTTATTCTTTTTTAAGATGTTCATTATCTGATTAATGCTATTTTAGTATTTTTGATACAACACCAGCTCCTACAGTTTTTCCTCCTTCTCTAATAGCAAATCTCATTCCTTGTTCAATTGCTATCGGATTTATAAGTTCTGCACTCATTTTTATTCTATCTCCTGGCATAACCATTTCTGCTTTAGAACCGTCATCAGCTGTAAATTGAGTAATTGTTCCAGTTACATCTGTTGTTCTAACATAAAATTGAGGTCTATAGCCTGCAAAAAAAGGTGTATGTCTTCCACCTTCTTCTTTGGTTAGAATATAAACTTCTGCTTCAAATTGTGTGTGAGGTGTAATTGTTCCAGGTTGTGCCAATACCATTCCTCTTTGTATTTGCATTTTTTGTATACCTCTTAATAATATTCCTATATTATCTCCAGCCATACCCTCATCAAGTGTTTTCTGGAACATTTCTAATCCTGTAATAGTAGTTGTTTTAGTTTCTTCTAGACCTACTATTTCAATCGTATCACCTACTTTGATAATACCTCTTTCTATTCTTCCTGTTGCTACTGTACCTCTTCCAGTTATTGAAAAAACATCTTCTACTGCCATTAAAAAGGTTTTTTCTGTATCTCTTTGAGGTGTTGGAATATATGAGTCTATAGCATCCATTAATGAATGAATTTTATCAACCCATTCGTTATCACCTCTTTGTGTATTATTGTTAGCTGTTACTGTTTCTAGAGCTAATAAAGCTGATCCTGAGATAAATGGGATATTATCACCTGGAAAGTCATATTTCGCTAATAGTTCACGTACTTCTAATTCTACTAGTTCACGTAATTCATCATCTTCTAGTTGATCTTGTTTGTTTAAAAATACTACTATATTTGGTACACCTACTTGTTTGGCTAGTAGTATATGTTCTCTAGTTTGTGGCATAGGTCCATCTACTGCTGATACAACGAGTATTGCTCCATCCATCTGAGCTGCTCCAGTTATCATATTCTTTACATAATCAGCGTGTCCTGGACAATCTACATGTGCATAATGTCTATTTTCCGTTTCATATTCAATATGTGCTGTGTTAATTGTTATACCTCTTGCTTTTTCCTCAGGAGCAGCATCAATTTCGTCAAATTTTTTTGCTTGTCCTTGATTGGCTGCTGCTAAAGTAGCTGATATAGCAGCAGTTAGTGTTGTTTTTCCATGATCTACATGTCCAATTGTTCCAATATTCACGTGTGGTTTTTTACGTTCAAATTTTTCGCGTCCCATATATTGTGCCCTCAAGTCTTATTATTAAATATTAAGTTTTTTAATTGATATTAGTAACGATAATGAGCAAAAGCTTTATTAGCTTCTGCCATCTTATGTGTTTCTTCTCGTTTTCTGATAGCATTGCCATTTTCGTTAGATGCATCAATAACTTCATTGGCTAGTTTTATAGCCATATTATTTCCTGATCTTTGAATGGCAAATTTTGTAATCCATTTTAAAGCTAGATTTGTACCACGATATGCTCTTACTTCAATTGGTACTTGATAATTTGATCCTCCTACTCTTCTTGCTTTAACTTCAACTAAAGGTGTTGCATTACGTATAGCTTGCTCTAAAATTTCAAGTGGATCTTTTTTAGTTTTTTGTTTAATAATATCAAGTGATTGATAGATAATTTTTTGTGCTAAGTTCTTTTTTCCATGTTTTAATATGCGAACAGTCAACATACTAATTAGTTTATTATTATATATTGGATCTGCGTGAATGATTCTCTTTTTTGATTTATTGCGACGTGACATTTGATTTATGTTTTTGGTTTTTTAGTTCCATATTTTGATCTACTTTTTTTTCTTTCTTTGACTCCAGCTGAGTCTAATGTTCCTCTAACTATATGATATCTTACACCTGGTAAATCTTTAACTCTTCCACCTCTAATTAAAACTACAGAGTGTTCTTGTATATTGTGTCCAATACCAGGTATATATGCAGTTACTTCAAAGCCAGAAGTTAGTCTGACTCTAGCTACTTTTCGCAAAGCGGAGTTTGGCTTTTTAGGTGTTGTAGTATATACTCTTGTACATACTCCTCGTCTTTGCGGACATGACTTTAGTGCGGGAGATTTTGTTTTTTTCTCATATTTTTTTCTTTCTGATCTAACTAATTGTTGAATAGTTGGCATATTTTTTTCTAATATTCATACTATATTGAATATTCTATACATTATAAATATTGAATATTTTAGTGTCAAACTATATATTTATTAGTTCATATCTAGAGTATAAATGTATTATTTCAGTTTATATCTTTTCATAAATTTTTCTACTCTACCTTCTGTATCAATAATTCTTTGTGAACCGGTAAAAAATGGGTGATTACCTGACCAAATATCAATGTTTAATTTTTCTTTCGTTGATCCAACAGTCATTACATGTTGACCATCACAATATACTTTAGATTCATTATACCACTTTGGATGAATGTCTTTTTTTGCCATTTTATATTAAGTAATAGAAATATTTTTATTTAATCGATAATTATCTTTTAGAGTATTGTGGGGCTTTTCTTGCTTTTCTTAATCCATATTTTTTTCTTTCTTTTATTCTTGAGTCTCTACTTAATAAGCCTTTAGATTTTAATGTTGTTCGATTTTCTGGATTAATGTTACATAGCGCTCTGGCAATCCCAAGTTTAATAGCATCAGCTTGTCCAGTTAAACCTCCGCCTCTAGCTTTTACATGTATATCGTATTCTTTCTCTAATCCTAGAATATTTAAAGCTGTATACGAAATACGTAGATAGTTTGGACTAAATTGTAAGTATGATTCACCAGGTATTCCATTGATAATTAGTTTTCCAGATCCAGGTGTAAGTTTTACTCTTGCTACAGAAGTTTTTCTTCTACCTGTTCCTAAATAAATGACATTTTTTTTATGTATATTTAACATAGTTATTTTTTATAGTTTTTTACTTCTAATATTTTAGGTTTTTGTGAAATATGTGGGTGTTCATTATTTGAATAAACTTTAAGATTTCTGAAAAGTTGTCTACCTAAGCTATTTTTTGGAAGCATTCCTTTTACTGCATGTTCAATTATTCTATTAGGAATTCTTTCTTTTAGTTGGTTAAAATTTTCAGTTTTTAATCCTCCTGGTCTGCCAGAGTGTCTTTTGTACGTCTTTTGTAATATTTTATTTCCTGTTACTTTTATATATCTAGAATTAATTATAATAATTTTTGTCTTGCTTTTTTTATGTGGAATGTACTCAACACTATTTTTTCCTTTTAATAAATATGCGATTATACTACTTAATCTACCTAAGTTCTTATCTTTTGCATCAATTATATACCAATCAGTATTATCTTTTGAACATTTTATAGATGTTTTATTTTTGTTTATATACATTGTAATATTTTTATTTAAATTTTTTCTTGAGGTAAGTTTATATTTAACCTATTTTTAAGTGCTTCAATTACTTCTTCTGCAGATTTTTGCCCAAAATTTTTAATTTCTAGTAATTCTTCTTGTGAATAATCTAGTAGGTCTGATATAGAATGAATTTGAGCTCTTTTTAAGCAATTATATGCGCGTACTGATAGTTGTAACTCTTCAATTAAAATTAGGTTAATTTTCTTTTCTTTATTGTCATCGTTATTATTTTTTGCTTTAAAATTAATATTTGTTAGAGGGTAAAAAAAATTTGTTAAGATATTAGCTCCTTGGCTGATTGCTTCTTGAGGAGATAAACTTCCATTAGTCCATACTTCTAAAAATAGTTTTTCCTCAACATAATCTGAATTGATTTTTTTTTCTTCGACAGTATAATTAAACTTTTTAGCTGGCATAAATATAGCGTCGATTTGTAAAAAATCTATAGACTTTTTGTCTATTCCTTTATTGACTAAACGATAACCACTACTTCTTTCTATTTTAAATTCCATTTCAAATATAGTATTATTGCATACTGTGGCTATATATTGTTTTGGATCAATTAGTTCAATTTCTGGTGGTAAATCAAATAATCCACTTGTAATTATTGCAGGGCCTTGTATTCTGACTCTTCCTATTTGTGGTTCTGAGCTATAGCTTTTAAGTATAACTTCTTTTAAATTTAAAATTATTTCTAGTACATCTTCTCTTACTCCTGTAATAGTTGAAAATTCATGGTTAATTCCTGCTATTCTAACTGCTACTATAGCTGTTCCTTGTAAGTCGGATAATATAGTGCGACGTAATGCATTACCTACAGTAATTCCTTGACCCTTTCTTAAAGGTTCTAAAACAAAGTATCCATATTGTTCTCTGGCTCCTTGTGTTTTTGACTCTATACATTCTATTTGAAAATGAGTCATTTTAGATATTGTTATTGTGATCTATTTTTATTAGTAATATATATTTATAATTATACTTTTTATACTCTACGTTTTTTTGGTGGTCTACATCCATTATGTGGTATAGGTGTTACATCTTTTATTAGTGTTATTTCTATACCTGTTGCTTGTAATGCCCTAATAGCTGTTTCCCTTCCTCCTCCTGGTCCATTAACCATTACTTCCGTTTGTTTCATTCCACAGTCAATAGCGTATTTTGCTGCCTTTTCTGCCGCAGTTTGTGCTGCAAAAGGTGTACTTTTTTTAGCTCCTTTAAATCCACTGGCTCCTGATGAGCACCAAGCAATAGTTTCTCCTTGTAGATCTGTAATAGTTATAATTGTGTTATTAAATGTTGATCTTATGTGGGTAATGCCATTTACAGTGTTTTTCTTTTTCTTGTTGGAACTCTTTTTTACTTGTTTAGCCATTCTATTTATTTATTTTTCTATTTATATTTTATTTTAATATTTTTTGTTCATTTTACTTTCTAGGTGCTTTCTTTTTGCCGGCGATTGTTTTTTTACCACCTCTTCTAGTTCTTGCGTTTGTTCTTGTTCTTTGTCCTCTTAATGGTAAACCTAGTCTATGACGCCTTCCTCTGTAACATCCTATCTCCATTAACCTTTTAATATTTGTATTTTCTATTCTTTTTAAATTTCCTTCTAGTTCATAATCAGTATTTATAATGTTTCTTAACAAAATGATTTGTGAATCGTTTAAGTCTTTAACTAAGGTATTTGGTTTTATTTGAGTTTTATTTAAAATTTCTTTGGATCTTGATATTCCGATACCATATATATAAGTTAAACTAATTTCTAATCTTTTATTTTTAGGTAAATCTACGCCTTCTATTCTAGTCATATTTTGTACCAATATTTATTTATTTTTTAATATTTTTATTTTTATAAGGTTTTTAACCTTGTTTCTGTTTATGTTTTGGATTTTCGCATATAATCATAATATTTCCTTTTCTTTTTATTATTCTGCATTTTTCGCATATCTTTTTTACGGATGGTCTTACTTTCATATTATTTTATTAATTTTTATTTTTTATAACTTATGTTTTTATTCAATTATATTTTCATATTGTTCTGATATGATATATGTTTGTATTTGTTTAGCTGTTTCAATTGCTACTCCTACCAGAATAAGAAGTGATGTTGTACCTAATCCTTGAAAGATATTTATTTTTGTCATATTAAATACTATAAACGGAAATTGTGCTATAATAAATAATAATATAGATCCTATGAAAGTTAATTTATTAATTATTTCTTCTAAGTATTTTTTTGTTTCTATTCCTGGCCTCATATTTGGTATACTTGCACCCATTTTTTGTAAGTTTTTAGAAATATCTTCAGGGTTTAATATTATAGATGAGTAAAAATAACTAAAAGTAACAATTAATATTAAATATATTAATAAATATAATACTCCATTTGATAATATAAAGTTTATGATTTGATTTTTGGCATTTTGGTTGTTATATGTTATTAAATATTTTGGTAGTGTCATAGCTGCTGATGCGAAGACTATAGGCATTACACCACCTTGGTTTAGCTTGATAGGTATATAGCTTTGTGAGTTAATATTATTAGTATTACCTAATTGTTTAGTTGAAATTATTTTTATTTTTCTTCTACTTTCTTGTATTAATATATTAACAGTAATGAGAATTATGATAGTAATAGTTAATAGTACTAGAGTTTTAATATTATCCTTATCATTTATTCTATATTTATTTAAGTTATTAGGTATGTTTGAGATAATATTTTGAAAGATTAGTAGTGATGGACCGTTACCTATTCCATATTCACTGATTACTTCAGAAAACCACATTATAATGATTGATCCTGTAGTTAATGTTAATATTGAGTCTATAACAAAGTAGTTATTCCAGTTAAATGTATAAGGTTTGATCCATAGTGCAATTAACGTACTCTGTGTTAAAGCCCATATACAAGTAAAATACCTTGTAACTTTTGTTATTTTTTGTCTTCCTATTTCTCCTTCGTTTTTTTGTAAGTTTTCTAGTTCAGGAACAACTTTTATTAGAAGTTGTGTTATAATTGATGAGTTAATATATGGTATTATGCCTAAACTAAATATTCCAATAGTTGAAAAGCCACCACCTGAGAAAATGTTTAAGAAGTTAACTATACTATTTGTTTGTATATTTTCGTTAAATTCTTGATGGTTTATACCAGGTATTGGTATAAATATCCCAATTCTTGATATACATAATATAATTATTGTAATCAGAAGTTTTTTTGACAGTGTATTTAGTTTATTCATTGTATATTTATAGGTATAAATTTTCTACTTCAATGTTTCTGTTATTAGCTGTTTGTTGAAAAGTTCTTAAATTCTCTAGTGCGTTTAAGACAGCTCTAGCATTGTTTAGTTTATTGTTTGAACCTAGTTGCTTCGCTAATATATTTTTTATTCCAGCTAGTTCTAAGACTGTTCTTGTTGAACTACCTGCAATTACACCAGATCCTGTTGCAGATGGTCTTAGAATGACTTTTGCAGCTCCTGAAATTCCATAAGTAGGATGTGGTATAGATAAGTATTTTGTTAGATATATATGAATAATATGTTTTTTTGCATCAGCAACACCTTTTTTCACGGCACCAATTACATCATTTGCTTTTCCTACACCAACTCCTATTTGTCCTTTCTCATTTCCTATTATAAGTACGGCACGGAAACTTAACTTCTTACCTCCTTTTACTACCTTAGTTACTCTTTGAATTTGTACAACTTTTTCTTCCCATTTGTTTTCTTCTTTGCTTTTTATATTTTTTTTCTTTATCATAATTTAATGAATTTATTAATGTGAAATATTAGAATTTTATACCTTCGCTTCTTGCAGCTTCTGCTAATTCTTTAATTTGTCCATGGTACGTATTATGGCCTCGATCAAAAATTATTTGACTTATGCCTAGTTCTTTTAATTTTATTGCTATATTTTTTCCTATTAATTTTGCTACTTTGCAATTTGCAAATTCATTAGTTTGTTTTTTTATCTCTAGTGATAAACTAGAGCTAGTTGTTAAAATTTTTTTATTATGGTCATCTATGACATGAGCATATATGTGTTTATTCGATTTAAAAATATATACTCTTGGACGATTTTTTTTTCCTCTTATTTTCATACCATTTGATATTTTTTATTGTTATTAATGAAATATAAAGCTTTTTATTTACCGGCTTTTCCTACTTTTCTTCTTACATATTCATTATCATATCTAATTCCTTTACCTTTATATGGTTCTGGTGGTCTTGTTGATCTAATTTTTGAAGCAATTTGCCCTACTGTTTCCTTATTAATACCTGATATTCGAATTAGTGTGCTATTCTCAACCTTTATTTCAATATTTTCTGGTGGTTCTATTTGTATAGGGTGACTATATCCAACGTTTAGTATTAAGTTTTTTCCTTCTAATTGTGATCTATATCCTACACCTTGTATGATAAGCTTTTTTTCAAAGCCTTGTGATACACCTATTATCATATTATTTATTATGCTTCGAGAAAGTCCATATATTTCTCGAGACTTTTTTGTTTGTTGTAATTTACTAATCTGTATTTTATTATTTATTTTCTCTACTTTTACAAGATATGAGAATTCATAAGATAAACTACCCTTAGGACCTTTAACTAATATTTGATTATGATTAATATTTATATCTGTGTTATTTGGAATTATTATTTCCTTCTTTCCTATTCTTGACATACTACTCCTTATTAGATATATTTAAACTTAAGTAGTTCATTTACCAAATATAACATAATACTTCCCCGCCCAGGCCGGATTGTCTAGCATGCTTATCTGTCATTATACCTTTAGATGTTGATATTATTGCTACACCTATTCCTCCTAGTACTTTTGGTAGTTCTTTATGATTTGCATATACTCTTAATCCAGGTTTACTTATTCTTTTTAATTCAGTTATAATAGGTTTTTTATTCTTTCCTGTATACTTTAGTGATATAAGTATAGATGTTTCTAAATTTTCGCCTATTTCTTCAAAATGGTATATAAAGCCTTCATTCTTTAATACTTTTGCTATATTTTTTACTATTTTTGTTGAAGGTATTTGTACTATTTGATGTTTTGCTAAATTAGCATTTCTTATTCTTGTAAGCATATCTGATATTGTATCACTTGGCATGTTTTTTTCCTTATTTAATATAATTTGTATGATTATTAGTTACTAAAAGGCATACCAAATTTCTTTAAGAGAGCTAAACCTTCTTTGTCTGTTTTAGCAGTAGTTATTATAGTTATATTCATACCTCTTATTTTATCTATTTTTTCATAATCTATTTCTGGAAATATAATTTGTTCTTTTATTCCTAAGTTATAGTTGCCCCTTCCATCAAACTGTTTACAACTAATTCCTCTAAAGTCTCTTATTCTAGGTAATGATAAGTTAATTAACTTGTTTAGAAAGTTGTACATCTTATCATTTCTTAAGGTTACTTTTAAACCTATAGGTATATTGTCTCTGATTTTGAACCCAGCTATTGATTTTTTTGTTTTAGTTATAACTGGTTTTTGTCCTGTTATATATGCAAATTCTTCTACACTTTTCTCTATTGCTTTGCTATTTTGTGAAGCTTCTCCTATACCTCGATTAATTGTTATTTTAATTAATTTCGGTATTTGGTGAATATTTTTATATTGGAATTCATTTAGTAGATCATGGGATATTTTTGTCTCATATATTTTTTTTAAACTGGTTGTCATAGTTTTTTTATTGTATTAATTTTATATTTGAATGGTGGATTGGCCCCTCTTTTTTTTTAATTTTTCCTTTTTCATCTGTTTTTTGGGGCTTATTGTGTTTTGTTTTTAAGTTAATTCCTTCAATAGTTAAATATTCCTTTTTATTTAATATACAAATTACTTTTCCTTGTTTTCCTTTATATTTGCCTGATATAACTTCCACGTAGTCACCAGTTTTTATGCTATGATTTTTTTTGTTAAAATTTTTCATTAAACTACCTCGGGTGCTAGAGATATTATTTTAGTAAAGTTTTTATCTCTTAATTCTTTTGCTATAGGTCCAAATACACGTGTGCCTCTTGGATTATTTTCTTTATTTATTATGACAGCTGCATTATCATCAAATCTAATACTCATTCCATCTAATCTACGTAATGTTTTTTTTGTTCTCACAATAACTGCTCTTACTACATCAGATCTTTTAATTGGCATATTAGGTGATGCATCCTTGACTACACCAATAATTATATCTCCTATTTTTGCGTAGTTGGGATTATTACTACCTAATACTTGTATACACATTATTTTACGTGCACCACTATTATCAGCTATATTTAAGTAAGTTTGATTTTGTATCATATGTTATTTTATTAGTTCAATCAGTTTCCATCTTTTATTTTTACTTAAAGGTCTTGTTTCTTGTATTTTGACTAAGTCACCTATTTTACATTTATTAGATGGGTCGTCTACATAGTATTTATTTGTTTTTGTCATTATCTTTCCATATTTTTTGTGTGGAATCTGTTTTTTTACGATTACAACAATAGTTTTTTCCATCTTATTGCTGATAACTATTCCATTTGTCTCTTTTTTAGGCATTCTTATTGATTATATTTAATTTTTATTTGTTCTAACGTAAGCATTTGAGATATAAAATGTTTAGTTTTTTTGATATTATTAGGTTTTACTTGTTGCTTTGTCTTTTTTTTTATGTTTAATATCACTAGTTCTTTTTTTAATTTAATAATCTCATTTTGTATATTAACTAGTGTCAAGTCGTTAGTTTCTCTATAAGTATTAAGTTTCATTTATTTTGTTATTTATAATAAATTTTGTTTTCATAGGTAGCTTATAAGATGCTAGTTTCATTGCTTGTTCTGCTATATTTTGTGGTATACCTGATATTTCAAATATAATATGTCCAGGTTTAATTACAGCTACCCAGTACTCGGGTGATCCTTTACCTGATCCCATTCTAGTTTCAGCTGGTCTAGCTGTAACTGGTTTATCCGGAAATATTCTTATCCATAATTTTCCTCCTCTTTTAACATGTCTTGTTATTGTTCTTCTTGTTGCTTCTATTTGTCTTGAGGTTAACCAAGTTGGTTCCAGTGCTTGCAACGCATATTCGCCAAATATAATTTTATTTCCTTTACTTGCAAATCCTCGCATTCGTCCGCGGTGCTGTTTTCTGAATTTTGTTTTTTTTGGGCTCAGCATATTAGTTTTATTATTAATTTATTGTATATTACTCGTTGTACTAAGTACTTTTTAAACACCTGTCGTTTCGCCTTTAAATAACCATACCTTTATACCTAGTATTCCATATATGGTTTGTGCTCTCGTGTAAGCATAATCAATATTTGCTCTAAGTGTTTGTAATGGTACTCTGCCTTCGCGTAACCATTCTGTTCTAGCTATTTCTGCTCCGTTCAGTCTACCAGCAACTTGTATTTTAATTCCTTTAATACCAGCTTTTTGTGCTCTCTGTATACCTTGTTTTATAGCTCTTCGAAAAGCAACTCTTTTTTCTAGTTGTTGTGCTATCCATGTTGCTAATAATATAGCTTCTTTATCTGGTTCGTTTATTTCTATAATATTGATTCTAATTTTGCTTTTTATTATTAAATCTTTGCTAATTGTATTTCTGATATTATCTATACCAGTTCCCATTTTTCCTAGGATAATTCCAGGTCTTGCTGTATGTATATTAATTTCTATCTGATCTATTTTTCTATCTATCTGTATTAGCGATATACCAGCTTTAATAATTTCTTTGTCTATGTAAGATCTTATTTTGTAATCTTCTTGTATTAGTATTGAGTACTCTTTCATACTTGAGAACCACGATGATTTATGTGATTGCGTTATTCCTATTCTAAAACCAGATGGATGTGTTTTTTGTCCCATTTTATTTACTTATTTCAAGTTGTATTGTTATATGACATGTTGGCTTTCTTATTGGAAACCCTCTTCCTTGTGCTCTAGGTTGAAATCTTTTCAAAATAGGTCCTTTATTAGCAAAAGCTTTAATAATGACTATATCATTTTTATTTATACTATTATTTGACTGATTACTTAGGTTACTAAATGCAGATTCTAATGTCTTAATAATAGCTTTGCATGCTTTATATGGCATAAATTCTAAAATTAATCTAGCTTCATTGTAACTCTTTCCTTTAATTTGTTCTAATATTCGTCTTGATTTATGAGGAGATAATCTTATGTATTTTGCGAGAGCATGGGATTTTTGATTATTATTTTGTATTTTAATCATTTTCTTGTTTTTCTGTCACTTTTTATATGGCTTCTAAATGTTCTTGTTGGTACAAATTCACCTAACTTATGTCCAATCATTTGGTCGGATACAAAAATAGGAAAATGTTGCTTGCCATTGTATACTGCAATTGTATGTCCAATCATATCTGGTATAATGGTTGAAGATCTTGACCATGTTTTAATTGTTTCTTTATTGCCTTTTTTATTTAGATCTTGTATTTTCCTAAATAATCTAAATTCGATATATGGACCTTTATATAGTGATCTTGACATAATAATAAAAGTAAATAATTCTTATTTTCGACGTCTTAATATGTATTTATTGCTATATTTTTTTTTATTTCTTGTTTTTTGTCCTAGTGCAGGTTTTCCCCATGGTGTTACAGGCCGCGGTTTTCCTATAGGTGATTTTCCTTCTCCTCCACCGTGAGGATGGTCGATAGGATTCATTACTACGCCACGTACTTGTGGTCTTTTTCCAAACCATCTATTACGGCCAGCTTTTCCTATAGTTATATTACTAGCGTCTATATTTCCTACTTGACCAATAGTTGCGTAGCACTTTTTATGTATAATTCTAACTTCACTGGATGGTAATTTTAGTGTTACTGTATTTCCTTCTTTTGCTACGATCTGTGCATAAGTACCTGCTGATCTTACTATTTGTCCTCCTTTATGAAGTTTAATCTCTATATTATGAACCGCTGTACCTAATGGTATTTTTTCTAATGGTAGTGCGTTTCCTATTTCTATAGGAGCATTTTCTCCTGAGATAATTATATTACCCAATTTTAATGATCTAGGATGTATGATATATCTTTTTTGACCGTCTTCGTAATGTATCAAAGCTATTCTTGCATTTCTGTTTGGGTCATATTCAATACTAGCTACTTTTCCTTTTATATTAAATTTATCTCTTTTAAAATCTAATAGCCTATATCTTTTTTTATGTCCACCGCCTTTATGTCTACAAGTGATAATACCCCTATTATTACGACCTTTAGGTGAATGATATTTTTTTATTAACTTTCTTTCAGGTTTATTTTTAGTTATTTCATTAAATATTGAAACAGTTCTATTTCTTGTTCCTGGTGTATATGCTTTATATAATCGAATAGCCATATGTTTATTACTTAATTTTCTTCAAATAAATTAATTTTATAATTACTATGTAGTTTCACTATAGCTTTTTTATATTGTGTAATACGGCCTTTAAATTTTCCAACTCTTTTTGTTTTAGGTGGATATAATATTGTATTAATTTTCTTTATTTTGACATTAAATGTAGACTCAATAGCTGCTTTAATCTCATCTTTACAGGTATTTTTTTGTACTGCAAAGTAGTAAACATTATTTTCTAGGTCTTTTGTTGTTTTATCTGTTATGATTGGATATTTAATTATATCTATAATTTGTCTTATGTTTTTATCTGAGATGTTTCTTATCATTTTTTATTATTTGGGGTACTAAATTTTTTAAAGCATTAACTGTGACTAATATTATATCAGATTCTAGTAAACATAAGATATTAAGACTATCTGCAGTTATTATTTTTATATTAGCAACATTCCTTAGTGATAAAAATAGTGTTTCTAATTTTTTATCAATAATAATCAGAATTTTTTTATTATACTTAAGATCTATTCCTAGTGTGTTTAAATATTTTATATAGCTCTTTGTACTTGGTTTTTTTAAATTATCTAGTAATTTATCTATCACTATTGTTTGCCCTAGTTTATTATAGAGAGCTGTGTGTATGGCTAATTTTTTTTCCTTTTTATTTATTTTTGATGTATATTGTTTTTTTCTTGGACCGAAGATGACTCCACCTCCTCTCCATAGAGGTGAGTTATTAGATCCAGCTCGTGCTCTTCCTGTTCCTTTCTGCTTCCATGGTTTTTTACCGCCTCCTTTAACTTCACTTCTTGTTTTACTATGAGCATTTCTAATACGATTATTTGTAAGTTGTTGCTTTAATGCTCTGTGTATAATATACATTTGTTTTGCTGTGTCATTATTTATATTGAAAGAAATATTTTCAGTACGTTTAATAACATTATTATCTTGATCTGATTGAACTAAATAAGTTATTTCTTTTGTTATTGCCATATTTATTTATTATATATGTAAATGATACTTCCATTTTTACCGGGTACAGAGCCTTTAATAGTTAATAAACTTTTTTCTGTGTTAATATTAATTATTTTTAAGTTACGTATAGTTACTTTTTTATTGCCCATTCTTCCTGCCATTTTTTTGCCTGGAAATACTCTGCCTGGTGTTGTCCCTGCTCCTATTGAACCAGGCTGTCTATGATTTTTTGAGCCGTGAGACATGGGCCCTCTGCTAAAATGGTGTCTTTTCTGATAACCACTAAAACCTTTACCTATACTGTACCCAGAGATATTTATATAACTACCTATTTTAAGTTTTTTTATATTTATTATTTTACCTACCTCTAAATTACTTATATCCATTATTTGATATTCTTTTAAATATTTAAAGCATGGTAATCGATTTTTTTTTAAGTGTCCTAAGATAGGTTTTTTTAGTTTATTTGGATTTGTATATTCATATCCTATTTGAACGTTTATATTTTTGTTATCATAATTTTTTTTTATTTGTGTTATTGTGCATGGGCCAATTTTTAATAAAGTTACAGGTATTGTTTCTCCTTCTTTGTTAAATATCTGAGTCATACCTACCTTTCTTCCTAGCATACCTAATCGCATAATTTTTTCCTTTTATATCTTTATTTTATAATTTTTTACTTATATTATCTTGCAATTTGGCTCAATTTTCAAGTTCCGTTAAAATTTAATTTATTTTATTTTATACGGTAAATACTACTTTACGACTGAATTTATCTGTAGCACTATTAAGGTAAAATATTATTTAATTATAATTAAATGGAGTTTTTCAATGACTAAAGTAGTAGGAATTGATTTAGGTACAACTAATTCTGTTGTTGCTGTAATGGAAGGAGGTAAACCTGTTGTTATATCAAATAAAGAAGGACTTAGAACTACTCCTTCAGTTGTTGCATATACAAAAAAACAAGATAAGTTAGTTGGTAATATTGCAAAAAGACAAGCTGTAATGAATCCAGAAAATACTTTCTATTCTGTTAAGAGGTTTATTGGTCGTAAATATGATGAAATTAGTAGTGAGGTAGATCAATTATCTTATAATGTAAAAACAGATAATAGTATAAGTATTAAATTAGATTGTCCGGCTTTAAGTAAAAGTTTTGCTCCAGAAGAGATTTCTGCTCAAGTTTTGAGAAAATTAGTAGAAGATGCTAGTACTTATTTGGGTCAATCTGTTACTAAAGCAGTTATTACAGTACCTGCTTACTTTAATGATTCTCAGCGGCAAGCTACTAAAGATTCAGGTCAGATAGCTGGATTAGATGTTTTAAGAATTATTAATGAACCAACAGCTGCTTCTTTATCTTATGGTTTGGATAAAAAAAATAATGAAACAATATTAGTTTTTGATTTAGGAGGAGGCACATTTGATGTTTCTGTTTTAGAAGTTGGAGATGGTGTATTTGAAGTCTTATCAACTTCGGGTGATACACATTTAGGTGGTGATGATTTTGATCGTAAAATTGTCGAATGGTTAGTTAATGAGTTTAAAAATGAAGAAGGTATAGATTTAAGCAAAGATAGGCAAGCGCTCCAAAGATTAACAGAGGCAGCTGAAAAAGCTAAGATGGAGTTATCTAGTTTGTTACAAACAGATATTAATTTACCTTTTATTACTTCAACAGATGAAGGACCTAAGCATTTAGAGAAAAATATAACTCGTGCTAAGTTTGAAGATTTATGCTCAGATCTTATTTTACGTTGTCAAATACCTGTGAATAATGCTTTAAAAGATGCACAGTTAAGTTCAAAAGATATAGATGAAATTGTCTTGGTTGGGGGATCAACTAGAATACCAGCTGTTCAAAAGTTAGTTAAAGAATATATAGGTAAAGAACCTAATCAGAGTGTAAATCCAGATGAAGTAGTTGCTATTGGTGCAGCTGTTCAAGCTGGAGTTTTAGCAGGAGAAGTAAAAGATATATTATTATTAGATGTTACTCCTCTTTCACTAGGTGTTGAGACTTTAGGTGGTGTTATGACAAAGATTATTTCTAGAAATACAACTGTGCCTACTAAAAAGTCTGAAGTTTTTTCTACAGCTGTTGATAATCAACCTAATGTAGAAATACATGTGCTTCAAGGAGAGAGAGAATTTACAAAGGATAATAAAAGTTTAGGCACTTTTAGGTTAGATGGCATAATGCCTGCACCAAGAGGTATTCCTCAGATAGAGGTTACTTTTGATATAGATGCTAACGGAATTTTATCTGTTACAGCTAAAGATAAAGGAACAGGCAAAGAACAATCTATAACAATAACTGGTGCTTCTACATTACCTAAAGAAGAAGTTGAGCAATTAGTTAAAGAAGCAGAAAAAAATGCTAATTTTGATAAGCAAAAACGTGAGCAAGTCGATTTAAAAAATCAAGCAGACGCTCTCTGTTATCAATCGCAAAACCAAATTAATGAATTAGGCAGCAAACTTGATAATGATAGTAAAAGCAGAATTGAAGATAAAATTCGGCAGTTAAAACAAGCAATAGCTGATGAGGTATATGAAGATATAAAGTCTTTACAAGTTGAGTTACAACAATTGATGATGGATCTAGGTAAAAAAGTATATGAAGATGATTCTTCTAAAGTGGATGATAATTCTGTAATTGATACTAACTCTAAAGAAGCGTAAACTTGAGTAAATAATTATCATTATGGTATGTCATTTTGATTTATCAAATTGTTTTAAGTTTTTGTTATTCCTGCTAGTATTATATAATGAGTTACTTGATTTTTCTTATAATTTATACGGTAAGTTTTAATAAGATAAATTTTAAGTGATATTCTATTTTGTCAAAAAATTTTGTGTTTTTGGGTTACTATGAAGACTTAATAGATTAATTATTACTAATATTAATCTTATTTCTATTCTTAATTATATGAGATAATAATGAAATTTTCTTTTTAACTTTATTTAATCTTGATTAATTTTCCCAGCTTATTTACTTGTTATATATATTAGTTGAGTTATTAAGAGTTTTATTATTTTATTCATATATAACAAAATGATAGTGAGTATGTTGTTTTGGGTATATAATATTAAAATTGTAAAATTTATGCTAAATATTATATTTTTAATATTTCAGCTATTGCATTTTATTATGTTCTGTTTATTCTAATAATATTTTATAAAAGCTATAAAAGCGGGTAACGCGACTCGAACGCGCGACATCAACCTTGGCAAGGTTGCGCTCTACCACTGAGCTATACCCGCTTATGTATTAGTATATTGTATATATTTTTTTTGTGTCAATTGTTTATGTTTTATATTATACAGTTATGTTCTAATTTTACTTTTTTTATTTAAAATATTTATTTTAGATTTAAATATTTATTAATTTTGTTTAATGTTTATATTTATTATTATAGAAAGTAGAATAGATAAATCTATTCTACTTTCTTATTTTGTTTTGAAGTTTGAGTTATTTTATTTTTTAATCTTTTTTAGGCAATAAATGAATTTATGATGCCTGTTACTATAATTATGCCCACCCATATTCCTATAGTTGTATATATTAAATTTTTTGATTTCTCCCATTTACCTGGTGATGCCAGTGTTACTGGTATACCTATGACCAATACTGTTGATAGAATAATTAAAGCTAATACAAGAAGTTGAATTATAATTGTCATAATTTGATTTCCTTCGCCATATTTATTTTTTATATTATTTATAATATATAATAGTTTATCTTTACTATAAAGTGTTAAACTTGATTAAATTTTGATATAATTAATGTTATTTCTTTAATTCTATATCTATTTAAAATTATAATGATAATAAATATGAGTATTTATATTTATTAATTACTTATATTAATTTTTATTACTATTGAATTTAGTTATTAAACTTAAGAGATATTATGATTACAATTATGTTAATTGGACAGTTGCCGGAAGCATATATGTTATTTCGTCCATTAATTGATATTTTGCCAATTATTCCTGTATTTTTTCTATTATTAGCTTTTGTTTGGCAAGCCGCTATTGGTTTTAGATAGAATATTTTTTCCAAAGTATAGCTTATATGTATGATTTTATTTAATTTATAATTTTTATATGGTAGAACCACTTTTATCGGGTATAGTATTAGGTTTAATTCCTATTACATTGTTAGGTTTATTAGTTGCAGCTTATTTGCAATATCGTAGGGGAAATCAGTTTGGTCTATAATAAAAGTTAACATAAACTTTTTGCATCTTAAAAATACTCCAAATTTTTGTTTGGAGTATTTTGTATATATTTTACCAACTTGATTTTTTTACACCTGGAAGTAAGCAATTATGCGACATTTCTCTTAGTACATGCCTAGAAAGTCCAAAGTCACTATAAAAACCTCTACTTCTTCCAGTCAGCCAACAGCGATTTCTACATCTACATTTCAAGCTGTTTCGTGGTAGCTTCTGTAGCTTTTTTTGTATTAATATATTACTGTTAAAGTCTTTTGTCGAATTGATTAGTTGTTTTATTTCTTCTCTTTTATGTTTATATTTATTAGTAAGTTTATTTCTTTTATTTTCTCTCTCTATCATGCTCTTCTTAGCCATAGATATGTTCCCACATAATTTTTTTGCATGATTAAATTTTATATAATTTGTATTATTATTTCAATTAAAAATCAAAAATTATTTTTGATTTTTTTTAGTTAAGTTTACTACTTGTTGATGCTATAACAAATGCTGCATAAGTAAGTATATAGCCTACAGAAAAATGTATTAACCCAACTAACCTAGCTTGCACAATTGATAGTGCTACTGGTTTATCTTTCCATTTAATTAAATTTGCTAAAGGTGTTCTTTCATGAGCCCATGCAAGTGTTTCTATTAACTCTTGCCAGTATCCTCGCCAAGAAATTAAGAACATAAAACCTGTTGCCCATACTAAGTGTCCAAATAGGAACATCCACGACCAAACAGATAAGTTATTCATTCCATATGGATTGTATCCATTAATTAAAGGAGAGGAGTTAAGCCATAAGTAATCTCTTAACCATCCCATTAAATATGTAGAAGATTCGTTAAACTGATTTGTATTACCTTGCCAGATAGTTATGTGTTTCCAATGCCAATAAAAAGTTACCCAACCAATAGTATTTAGCATCCAAAATACTGATAAATAAAAAGCATCCCATGCAGATATATCACATGTTCCGCCTCTTCCTGGTCCATCACAAGGAAAGCTATATCCAAAATCTTTTTTGTCAGGCATTAATTTTGATCCTCTAGCATCTAGCGCTCCTTTTACTAGAATTAGCGTTGTTGTATGTAAGCCAAGAGCAATTGCATGATGAACTAAAAAATCTCCTGGTCCTATAGTTAGAAACAATGAGTTTTGATTACTATTAATTGCTTCTATCCATCCAGGTAGCCATATATTTTCACCTGCTCTATTTGCTATGCTTGAAGAAGATGATAATAAAATATTGAAACCATATAATGCTTTTCCTGAACTTGCTTGAATCCATTGTGCAAAAACAGGTTCAATAAGTATTTGTTTTTCTGGTGTACCAAAAGCTAGCATTGTATCATTATGTATATATAGACCTAAAGTGTGAAAACCTAAGAATAAGCTAACCCAGCTTAGATGAGATATAATAGCTTCTTTATGTTCAAGCATTCTGCCAAGAACATTATTTTTATTTTGTTCTGGGTTGTAATCTCTTATAAAAAAGATAGCTCCATGTGCGAATGCACCAACCATTAGAAAACCAGCTATGTATTGGTGATGTGTATATAATGCAGCTTGTGTTGTAAAACTTTTAGCCATAAAAGCATAAGGAGGTAGCGCATACATATGTTGTGCAACTAATGATGTAATTGTTCCTAGCGATGCTAATGCTAAACCTAGTTGAATATGTAATGAATCTGTAATTGTTTTGTATAATCCTTTGTGCCCTTCACCTAATTTTCCACTAGGTGGTTTATGTGCATCTAGTATATCTTTTAGGTTATGTCCTATACCCCAATTTGTTTTATACATATGACCAGCAATTACGAATATAACACCTATTGCCAAATGGTGATGTGCTATATCAGTTAACCATAAAGACTGGCTTTGTGGGTGAAAACCACCTAAGAATGTAAGTATTGCTGTTCCTGCTCCTTCATTTGTACTGAATGTGTGATTTAAGTTGTCTGGGTTTGTTGCATATTCGAACCATTTTCCTGTGAAGAATGGTTTTAATCCTTCGGGATGTGGCATGATTTCGGTAAAGTTATTCCATCTTATGTGCTGCCCTCTTGATTCTGGTATAGCTATATGAACAAGATGCCCTGTCCAAGCTATAGAGCTAACACCAAATAAGCCAGATAAATGGTGATTTAATCTAGATTCATTGTTCTTGAACCAAGATAATCCAGGCTTAAACTTTGGTTGTAAATGTAACCATCCTGCAAAAAGCATTACTGTTGATAGTGTTAATAAGAAAATAGATCCATTATATATGTCAATATTTGTTCTCATACCTATTGTGTATAGCCAGTGATATAGTCCAGAGAATGCTGTATCTACAGGATAAGATGTTCCACTCTTGGCAAATGCTTTGATTGCTGGTTGTCCAAAATGCGGATCCCAGATTGCATGAGCAATAGGTTTTGTTTTGATTGGGTCTGTTACCCATGATTCGAAATTACCTTGCCATGCAATATGAAATAAGTTTCCAGATGTCCATAAAAATATAATTGCTATATGACCAAAATGAGAAGCAAATATTTTTTGATATAAATTTTCTTCAGTCATTCCGTCATGACTTTCAAAGTCATGTGCAGTAGCTATTCCGTACCAAATCCTTCTTGTTGTAGGATCTTGTGCTAATGCTTGGCTGAATTTTGGAAATTTTGTTGCCATTATTATTTATCCTTATCCTACTGATATTATTCTTGCTAAGAAAAATGCCCAAGTTGTGCCTATGCCACCTAAAAGATAATGCGCTAAGCCTACTGCTCTTCCTTGTGTTATACTAAGTGCTCTTGGTTGTATTGACGGTGCTACTTTTACTTTATTATGTGCCCATATAATTGATTCAATAAGTTCTTGCCAGTATCCACGTCCGCTAAATAAGAACATTAAACTAAATGCCCATATAAAATGTGCGCCTAGGAAAATTAAGCCATAAGCAGAAAGTGCCGATCCGTATGATTGTATAACCTGAGATGCTTGTGCCCATAAGAAGTCTCTAAGCCAACCGTTGATTGTGATTGCTCCTTGACCAAAGTTTCCACCAGTTACGTGTGATACTGTTCCTGATTGTGTTACACTTCCCCATACGTCTGATTGCATCTTCCAACTGAAGTGGAAAATAACAATAGATAATGAATTATACATCCAAAATAATCCTAAAAATACATGATCCCATGCTGATACTTGACATGTTCCACCTCTTCCTGGCCCATCACAAGGAAAACGAAATCCTAGGTTCGATTTGTCAGGTATTAATCTTGAGTTTCTAGCGAATAAGAACCCTTTTACAAGAATAAGGACTGTTACATGTATAGTAAATGCATGTATGTGGTGAACCATAAAGTCTGCTGTACCTAGTTTAATAGGCATCATTGCTATTTTATTGTTTATTGATATTATATCCCCTCCAAATGCGTAACTTACAGTTGCTAGTGAATTTGGACTTGTATTACTTGGAGCTAATGTATGAATATTTTGAATCCATTGTGCAAAAATAGGCTGTAATTGTATTGCTGTATCTGAAAACATATCTTGTGATCTTCCTAATGCTCTCATTGTGTCATTGTGTATATATAGTCCAAATGAGTGAAAACCTAGAAAGATACATAACCAATTTAAATGAGAAATTATTGCATCTCTATGTCTTATAATTCTATCTAATACATTATCATAGTTTTGTGCTGGATTATAATCTCTTACCATAAAAATAGATGCATGTGCTCCTGCTCCTACTATACAAAAACCACCTATCCACATGTGATGTGTGAATAGTGATAGTTCCGTTGCATAATCTGTTGCAATATATGGATAAGGAGGCATAGCATACATATGATGAGCTACTATAATACTTAAAGAACCAAGCATGGCTAGGTTGATTGATAGTTGGGCATGCCAAGAAGTTGTTAAAATTTCATATAAGCCTTTATGCCCATTCCCTGTGAATGGTCCTTTATGGGCTTCTAGAATTTCTTTCATGCTATGTCCAATTCCCCAATTAGTTCTATACATATGACCAGCAACTAAAAATAGTACAGATAATGCTAGGTGGTGATGAGCTATATCACTTAACCATAATCCTCCATTAATAGGATTAAGTCCTCCTTTAAATGTTAGGAAGTCTGAGTATTCATTCCAATTTAATGTAAAAAATGGAAGTATTCCTTTACTGAAGCTAGGATATAATTCACTCATTAGGTTTCTATTTACCATAAATTCATGTGGTAAAGGTATTTCTGCCGGAGAAATTCCTGAGTCAAGTAATTTATTGATAGGTAATGCTATGTGTATTTGATGACCTGACCATCCTAGGCAACCTAGTCCTAATAATCCAGCTAAGTGATGATTCATCATTGACTCTACGTTTTGAAACCATTCTAACTTTGGTGCTGCTTTGTGGTAATGGAACCATCCTGCAAATACCATCAAGATTGACATCACTAATCCTCCAAGTGCTGTCATATATAGTTGAAATTCAGTAGTTATACCTGATGATCTCCACAATTGAAAAAAGCCAGATGTGATTTGTACTCCTTGGAAACCACCTCCTACATCTGCGTTTAAAATTTCTTGCCCAACGATAGGCCATACTATTTGTGCACTTGGTTTTATTGCAGTTGGATTGTTTAGCCATGCTACATAATTAGAAAACCTAGCACCATGAAAATACATGCCACTTAACCACAAAAAGATTATAGATAATTGGCCAAAGTGTGCACTAAAAATTTTTCTTGATATATCTTCTAATGAATTTGTATGACTATCAAAGTCGTGAACATCAGCATGTAAGTTCCAAATCCATGTAGTAGTATTTGGCCCTTTAGCAAGTGTTCTTGAAAAATGTCCAGGTTTTGCCCATTTTTCAAAAGATGTTTCAACAGGATTTTTATCTACGGTTACTTTTACTTTATTTGTTTCTTGCTCTTGTGAGCTAATTTTCATCAAAATTCTCCTCTATATACTTCATTTATAAGATGAGACGATAAATAAAACCCTCACTGTTTTATCTTATTATATAATAAGAAGTGAGTTTTTATTAATATACTACTTGCATTATAGTTTTATTTCTTTGTCATATAACATCTGTTAAGAATATTTAAAATCCTGTTAAGTTTTTTATAGTTTTTATAAAGTTATTATAGTTAATTATATTTTTTTATTTTCATTAAAGCTTGTCCACAGTCAACTATATCGCCATCTTTAACTAGAATATCTATTATTTCTCCATTAAATTCTGATTCTATTTCGTTCATTAATTTCATAGCTTCTATTATACATACTGTTTGTCTTTTATTAACAATATCATTTTTTTCTATAAATGGTGGTTCGTTTGGTGCAGGTGATCTATAAAAAGTACCTAACATGGGAGAATTAATGGTTAAGCAGTTTTTTGTGTTGTCTGCTTTATTCTTTTGTGTTTTTATTGGTTTTTGTTTTGTTTTATCTTTTATTGAAACTTTTGATAAATATGCATTATTTATTATTTTACCTGTTTTACTATTATTATTTAATATATGATTAAAGTTATTCTTTTTATATGTATTTTGCTTTTTTTTAGACTTATTGATTAATATTTTTATTTGATTACTTTTTATACTAATTTGGCTAATATTGTTGTTAGTAACTGAGTCTATTAAACGTTTGATATTTTGTAATTTTAGTATCATTAGCTTATATTTTACGTAATTTGATATAATTTTACCTTTATGTTATTTTATACTAAACTCAATTTCTTCATTTAGCATCCATACTCTGTTATTATTTGATAGTTCTATAATAGGTAATTTTTTTTTATTGAAAGTTTCTTTGTAACCAACTAAATATAGTTGTTGGTCTTTTGATTTTCCTATTTTGATTTTAATATTATTAGGTATTTTTTTTATATTTATTAGAGCTTTGTACATTATTTTCTGTATTTTATATAAAGTATAAATATTTTATATTATATTTTAATTTATATTTTTTTACTATGTTACTTGATATGTAATTTTTTTATGTTATATTTTATAGTTTTTGAGTTATTTATCTTCTATAATTTATATTCTTATAATCTATTTATAAAATTTATTTTATCTTGATGTAATGTTAATAGCAGATGACCTGGATAAACTATTAGATATTTTACCTGATTTTGTAAAATCCCCTTTGAATCTTCATCCAAATAAAAAGTTTTTAATAGAGGTGGTAATGGATTTAGGTCGAAAACCTGAAGCACGTTTTCCTGATGGACCTGAATATTTATCTAATGTTAATATTTCTTGGTATGATTTAGATTTTTGTATAAAAAAAATACCTAATTTTAGTAGTGATAATAGATCTGGAATAGAATGTACTTTGCATCGTATTAGTTCTATAAAAAATAGAAAAGGTAATATTATTGGTTTAACTTGTCGTGTTGGTAGAGCAATTTTCGGTACAATTAGTATAATGAGAGATTTACTTTATGATGGTAAGTCTATATTGTTATTAGGTAAACCAGGTGTTGGTAAAACTACTGCAATAAGAGAAATAACTAGAGTATTAGCCGATGAAATGGAAAAAAGAGTTGTTATAATTGATACTTCAAATGAAATAGCTGGTGATGGTGATATTCCTCATCCTGCAATAGGTAGAGCTAGAAGAATGCAAGTTGCTCGTCCTGAGTTGCAGCATCAAGTAATGATTGAGGCTGTAGAAAATCACATGCCAGAAGTAATTATTATCGATGAAATAGGTACAGAATTAGAGGCTCTAGCAGCTAGAACAATTGCTGAAAGAGGTGTACAACTTGTTGGTACAGCACATGGTAATTATCTGCAAAGTGTTATAAAAAATCCTATTTTATCTGATCTAATAGGTGGTATACAATATGTTACTTTAGGTGATGATGAAGCTAAGAGACGTGGTTCACAAAAAAGTATTTTAGAAAGAAAAGCTATACCTGCGTTTCAAGTTGCTGTAGAAATTCATCAACGTAATAATTTGGTAATACATGAAAAAGTAGACCAAGTAGTTGATCAGATTTTACAAGGTTCTATAATATCTTTACAACGTCGTAAATATAGTTGTGATGGATCAATTTTTATAGAATGTGAAGCTTCTGATTCTGCAGATTTTGTTACACATTCAAAATTTAGTCCTGGTAGTAATGTTAAAATAAAAAAAAAGTTTAGTCATGTTAATTTATTGAGTTCTAGCTATAATAGTTCTAGAAGGACTGCAAATTTTGATGAGAAGTTAAAAAATAGGTTAGTTGTAGATAAATATCGTAGTAAATCTAAAAATATTTTTTTTGATATTAGTCCTATTAGTTTATATGTTCATGGTATTAACATTCAACAGATTGAAGCAACAATTAATAAATTTAATCTTTCTATTTCATTAACAAGAGATATTGTAAAAGCTGATAGCATTTTGGCATTAAGGTCATCTATTAAGCATGATAGTAAAATCCGTCAAATCGCTAAATTTAAACAGATTGTGATTTATACAATTCATAATAATACTATTAGTAATATAGCTAGGGCACTAAAACAAATGTTAACCCTTCATAAAGTATCTAAATTTGATTGGGATAAGTTTTGTTTAGATAGAAGCCAACTAGAGTTAGAGGCTTTATTGGAAACTAGAATTGCAATTGAAAGAATTGTTCTAATTCAAAAACAATCTGTTGAGCTTTTACCACAAATATATAGTATAAGGGGACTACAGCATCAGTTAATTAAAATATATAATCTAAAATATTACAGTTCTGTAGTAGGTAGTAAACATAGATTAATAATTTATCCTAAATAGTTTGAAAATAAATATATTCAGATGACTTATATACTTTTCTTGTATTAAAATTATCGCTATAGATACAGGTCTAATAATAAATTATAGTATGTAATAAAGGAGTATTTATGTCTATTAGTGAAACTGATTCAAATATATTTGAAAAAGTAAGAAATATTGTTGCTCAACAACTAGGAGTTGATGAACAACAAGTAACTTTGGAGGCTAATTTTGCTAATGATTTAGGTGCAGATTCTTTAGACACAGTTGAATTGGTAATGGCTATTGAAGAAGAATTTAATATACAAATTCCTGATGAAGATGCTGAAAAAATAGCAACTTTAAATCAAGCAGTTAAATTTATTGAGCAAGCAGTTAAGGCGGAGTAGTTAACATATGTTATGTTTATACGGAGAGGGTGGGATTCGAACCCACGGAACTTAATAGTTCATCTGATTTCAAATCAGACGCAATAAACCAACTCTACCACCTCTCCTATGTCTCAATCAGAAATATATCATAAAAAGACTATAATTACAATATTAATTAATATATTATAGTCTTTTTTTTTATTCGTAAGTTGCTTGCCCTGTGAATTTTTTATTGACAGGATTATCATTTTTACCTATATTATGTGCGATACTTCCAACACTAATTCTTCCTTCATTTGATTTTTCAGGAAAAACTCCATCTTTTGGATGTAAATATTGCACCTCTCCATTTGGAAATATACGATAAATTTTAAAGTTTCGAATTTTAAATGTATTTTTTAATTGTGTACTTAAAGCTAAACATTGTTCTTTTTTAGCTAAGTATAATAAATTATCTCCTTCTGCCATTAGTGCAGATCCACCTGTTGGCATCTCAAAAATTTTTGCTTCCTTACTAATCCATGTAATAGCATATTTTTCCTCAGTTTCAGCTGATCTTAGCCAACCGCCTGTGCTACCACCAAATGTTGGTGATGGCATTCTAAAATCAATTGTATTGTTCATTATTATTTGTTTGTTTATTAGTTAGTTATTTATTTATTTGATATTATAGCTTTATTATTTAGCTTTATTTCAAAAAAAATAAAGCTTAATACTTTTATAATTGAATTCATAATTTTATATTTTTATTACTTAATAGTATTTGTTACAGAATATGATTTTATAGGCGGTATTAGATATAATTTAATTAGGTTTATAGCTAATTTATTATATATTAATACTTTTTTGATGAATTTAATAAATTGATTTATATTTTCTTTTTCAATTTCTATAAGTAACTTATTTTGTGAAGCACATGTATCTAAGTATTGGAAAAATTCTTTTTTATCAATATCTAATGCAATAGGAAAAATTCGAGATGCATTCTCGTTAGTTTTTCTTATTACTTGCATATCATACTGTCTTGCATCTAATCCTATAGCTTTGTAAAAGTCTGATCTTTGAAAATCGTTTAAATACATAGTTGCAAATACGCTTAATAGGAAAAAGCGGCACCATAATCTAGATTCTAAATTATTAAGAAATTTAGGTTGGGATTTTAAAAGGGCGGCAAAGAAATCTCCATGTCTATTTTCATCTTGGCACCAGTTTTCAAAAAATTTAAAAATTGGATATATCCTATGCTCAGGATGTTTTTCAAGATGTCTATAAATTGTGATATATCTCCAATATCCAATTTTTTCTGATAAGTAAGTGGCGTAAAAAATAAATTTAGGTGAAAAAAAAGTGTATTTTCTACTTTTCGTTAGGAAACCTAAATCTAGTGATAAATTGAAGTCTCCTATAGCTTTGTTTAAAAAACCTGCATGTCTTGCTTCGTCTCTAGACATTAATAGAAAGCATTCTGCAATAATTGGGTTAGTTTTTTCTAATCTTCTTGATAATTCTTTGTATAATAGAAATCCTGAAAATTCCGCAGTACAAGATCTTTCAAGAAATTCAATAAATAGTTCTTTTGTTTTAATATCTAAGTTATTCCATGATTGATTGAATTCTTCATCTCGAATAAAGTGTTGTTTATTGTAGTCTGCTCTAAATTCATTTAATAGAGCTTCAAATTCTTCATTATTTAATGATATATCTAATTTAGACATTTCATTGAAATCTGTTGTGTAAAACCTAGGCGTTAGTAATGTTTCCTTGATTTGTTTATTTGACTTTTTAATAGTGCTTTGCATATTTCTTGTAATCTAAAAAATTAATATTGGTATCGTTATTTACATTATCGCATAAATTAATTATTTCTATATTACCTCTAAGTAATTATATATTGACTTATAATTTCTAAAAATTTACATTTTCAATATATAATTTAGTTTTGAGTTATTTAACTTTTTATAAAAAAGCCATTATAATCATAATGGTAGCTATAAATTAATCTTTATAATATTATCTAAAATTTATTATTTTAGTAAGGAAAAAATTTAAATGGTAGACATTATTAGTTTAGGTTGGGGATCTTTACTTGCTATATTTACTTTTTCTATAGCGTTAGTTGTATGGGGTAGAAATGGTTTTTAGTGCAAGAATGAATATTATGTTATCGTTATAAGGAAAGAGTAAATGGGTTCAGAAATAGTAATTACTGCTTTAATTAGTTCAGTGATAATTTTAATTGGTTTAGGTATAGGCTTTTTACTGTTAAAGATACAAGGAGAATAGATATATTATTTAATTTTATTTTATAAATATTTAATATATTTTTATATTTAGTTTAATATAGCAATAAAATTTATGATTGTGTATATTTATATATAATTACTCGCTATTAAAAATTATTTGCTAAACTGTTTTATGAAAAAAGAGAGTAAACTGCAGTTATTGTTTACTTTTTTTATTTTTTTTTAGCTAACTAATTAAAAGTTTTTTAATAATATTTGATAAGATAGATTAATATAAATATATAGAGATAAGTAATAGTAATAAATAATTTTATATTCTAATATATCTTGTGTTTTATAATTAAATTAAAAATATACAATTTGTTTCTTGTTTTTTAATATCTGTTATAATTCTTTATATAGCTTTTGTTTAACTACTTATTTTATTTTTATTTATATATTGTGATTAAATTATTTTGGTATATGTGTAGTATGTTGACTATACTATTAATTCTTATAAATAACCCAAGTGGTAATGGATTTAGTTCATCTTTTGATCAGGGTAAAATAATTAATTTTCGGACAAGTCAAGTAAATTTGCAGAAAATAATTAGTTATAATGTATTTGCTTTTTTTATTTTTACTATTATATCTTTAGTTACATTAAAGTAAAAATTTTAAGTTATTATTAATATCTTTATGTCTTTTTCTAAAAATAGTTGTCCTGTTCCATTTAATCAACAACCTTTAAATGAATATTTGATATTAAAAGATTCTTGGCTTTTTTCTTGTTCAATGTGTGATTTAGAAAAATATATAATTAATATCTTTATTATATTCTCGGTTTTATTAATCTTAAATAGTATAATCATTTCTTTATTTTTTTTCAAAATAAATAACTTATTTGAATTTTTATTATTAGATTGTTTAGCATCTAATTTTTTATTATTTTGTCTATTTATTCGAATTTATTTAGGTTTGTCTTATATTTTTAAGAGACTATTAAGCGCAACTATATTTTATGAAGAATCAGGATGGTATGATGGTCAAGTTTGGGTAAAGACTTCAGAGTATTTAATTCAGGATAGATTAATTGGATTATATCAAATTATGCCTTATTTAAATCGTATTAAATATACTTGTCTAATAATTTTATTTAACTTATTTTCAGAATTTTTATTTTATAGTTATTTTTGAATAATTTATTTATCTATTGTATATTGATATGACCGCGGGGTAGAGCAGTCAGGTAGCTCGTCGGGCTCATAACCCGAAGGTCAATGGTTCAAATCCATTCCCCGCTAGTTTATACTATATTGTCTTAAATAAGTATTTTTTGTTTATATTATTTAATGAATATTACTCAAATTTTTATATAATGTTGTATTATTATAAAATATTTTGGTAAATAAAATTAATACTTACTATATTTAAATGAAAATAAGTAATAATTCTCTACAGGTAGGTAATCAGGCGCCGGATTTTTCTTCTACTGCTGTTTATGAGCAGGAATTTAAGAAAGTTAGATTATCTGATTATTTGGGTAAATATGTTATTCTATTATTTTATCCTTTAGATTTTACCTTTGTTTGTCCTACTGAAATAACAGCTTTTAGTGATAAATATGATCAAATTAGTTCAATGAATACTGAAGTGCTTGGTATATCTGTTGATAGTGAGTATTGCCATTTAGCATGGATGCAGCTTGATCGTGAATCGGGTGGAGTTGGAGATTTAAGATATCCTCTTGTATCTGATTTAACTAAAGAAATAAGTATTTCTTATAATGTTTTAAATCATGAAGGTAAATCGTTAAGAGGTTTATTTATTGTAGATCAAGTTGGTGTGATACAGCATGCACTAGTCAATAATTTAGATGTTGGTAGAAGTGTAGATGAGGCATTAAGAGTTTTACAGGCTATTCAATATGTGCAAAATAATCCAGATGAGGTTTGTCCTGCAAATTGGCAACCTGGTCAAGCTACTATAAATAGTAGTCATCTTGGTTCAAAACAGTATTTTAAATCTATTTAATTTAAATTAACACTTTTATTTATCTTTAGAATATTTAATATAATCAGTTTGTATAAAAGTTTATTCTACTTATTATATAGTAAATCTATGTAAGGAAACAAATAATTAAACTGTTTAATTAGGAGTTAATAAGGTAATTTTTATGTCTACTAATCTAGCTCAACAGTTACGTGAGGGAACAACTAAGTCTCACAGTATGGCTGAAAATGTCAGCTTTGTTAAATCTTTTCTTGGTGGAGTTGTCGATAAAAAATCTTATAGAAGATTAGTTGGTAATCTATTTTTTATCTATAGTGCCATTGAGGAAGAAATAGAAAATAATAAGGATCATATATCTATTAGGTCAATATATTTTCCTCAACTTTATAGAAAAGAGAGTTTAATACAAGATTTAAAGTATTATTATGGAAAAGATTGGAATCGAAATGTTCAACCTTCAGTGGCAACTCAAGTTTATGTTGATCGGATTCATTATATTGGTAATTGTAATCCTGAATTACTGATCGCACATGCTTATACACGTTATATGGGCGATTTATCAGGAGGGCAAATTTTAAAAAAAATAGCACAAAGTGCTATGAATTTATCTGATAATTTAGGTACATCATTTTATGATTTTCAAGATATTAAAGATGAAAAAGTATTTAAAAATTCTTATCGTGATTCGTTAAATAATATACCTTTAACTAATAGTCAGATAGATCAAATAATTTTAGAAGCTAATATTGCCTTTAATTTAAATATGAAAGTTTTTCAAGAACTTAATTCTAATTTTATTAAAATTATGTTAATGTTATTACTAAGTTCTATTAATAATTTTAGTAAAAAATTTTCTTAGTACTATTTTTTGAAATAAATGAATATTCTTTTTTTATTTTTAATATATTGAGTATTCATTTCAATAATTAGTTTTATATTCTATTTGATGTTGCTTTATGTATAAACTTAAAACTATTCGGTCAATAAAAAAACGTTTTAAAAGAACAGCTAAAGGTAAATTTTTGAAACATAAGGCTTCTAGAAACCACTTACTACTGAAGAAAAACAGCAAACGGAAACGTAACTTACGAATAGTTAATGTAGTAAGTAATAGTGATTATTTAAATGTTAAAAATGGTTTACCTTATCTATAATTTATATAAAATTATTACTTTTATTATGATATATGACGCGCATTAAAAGAGGAAATGTTGCTCGCAAAAGAAGAAAAAAAATTTTAAAATTAGCTAAAGGTTTTAGAGGTTCTCACTCTAAATTATTTCGTACAGCTAAACAACAAGTTTTAAAAGCATTAAAATATTCTTATATAGGTAGAAAAAATAAAAAGCGCTATTATCGACGTTTATGGATTATCCGAATTAATGCTGCTGTTAGATCTTATGACATTAATTATAGTCAGTTTATTCATACTTTAAAAAAACTTAATATCGCATTAAATCGTAAAATGCTATCGCAGTTAGCAATAATTGATAAATCAGCATTTAGCTTTTTTGTCAATTTTATTAACTCTGATGCTTAGATGCATTAATTAGCCCTATTCAATATATAGTAGCTAATATTAAGTAAGTGCTTAGTATCTTTTTTAGGATATTTCTTATGTAATATGAATGTTGCTAATTGAACATGTTCTTCGGCTAAATCTTTTGATTTCTGTATGGCCCTTGTATTTTTAATAATTTTAATAGCTTCATTAATATTGCTATTACCGTGAAATTCCTGATTAATTAGTTTATATAGTTCAGGTTTTTCTTCTAATGCAAAGATTAATGGAGCTGTCAAATTGCCGTTTTTTAGATCTAATCCTGAAGGTTTTCCTATATCATTTGATGAACTAATTACATCTAATATATCATCAATTATTTGAAAAGCTAGACCAATGTGTTTACCATATATATAAAAATCATTTTGTGTATTGGTACAACAATTATTTAAAATAGTAGTTGCTTTTGAGCTTGATGCTATTAGTGAAGCTGTCTTATAAAATGATTTTTCTATGTATTCTTCTATAGAAATCGTAGTATCAAAGTATTTTACTCCTTGTCTTACTTCACCTTCAGCAAAATCTGTAATAACTTTAGAGATGTTTTTTACAACATCTAGATTGTTCAAATTAGCTAAGTACCATGATGATTGGGCAAATAAAAAGTCTCCTGCTAATATCGCGATCTTATTGTTAAAAATATTATGTACAGTTTCAATTCCTCTTCTTGTTTCACATTCATCAATTACATCATCATGTACTAAGCTTGCAGTATGTATAATTTCAGTAATTTCAGCTAGTCTTCTTTGTTCATTAATTATTGTTTTCTTGCTCTTTGTAATTTCTGCAATAAGTAGAATAATAGCTGGTCTAATTCTTTTGCCTTTTGCGTTAAATAATTGTTCTGCTGCTGCATATAGTATAGGATGCTCAGCAACAATCATTTTTTGCAAATTTTTGCTTAACTGTATTAGTTCCTTATTTATTGGTTCAAACATTTCATTTATAGATTTCATCATGGTATATATTGTGTGAATAAAAAAAAAATAATATTATAAGGTTGTTTAAATTATTATAATTCATAAATTTTAGCTTATAAATTGTATTTTTTAATTATGATTTTTAATGATATTCATACTAATTAATCATGATATAATATATTCATTTATTTATTCATTTTAATGATTTTTTTATTTGTGGTAATTTAAATTCTTATCTATCAAAAAAAATTTTGGAGATTTTCATATAATAATGCTTGAAAAAATAAAAAAAGTAACTCTACCGGTAACTTCTATAACAAGTAATACAATTAATAAAGATATTATTTTATTACTTTATGAAGATATGTTACTAGGACGTCATTTTGAAGATATGTGTGCCCAAATGTACTATCGTGGCAAAATGTTTGGTTTTGTTCACTTATATAATGGACAAGAAGCAGTTTCTACAGGAATAATAAAAGCTTTGACAGCAAATGATTACGTTTGTAGTACATATCGTGACCATGTTCATGCTTTAAGTAAGGGTATTGAACCCAAATATATTATGGCAGAATTGTTTGGTAAAGAAACAGGTTGTAGTCGTGGTCGTGGTGGTTCAATGCATATATTTTCTGCAAAACATAATTTTTTAGGTGGTTTTGCGTTTATTGGTGAGGGGATACCTGTAGCAATTGGTGCTGCATTTCAAAGTGTTTATAAAAGGCAGGTATTACGAGATACTAATCCCTTAAGTGTTACAGCTTGTTTTTTTGGTGATGGTACAACAAATAATGGTCAATTCTTTGAGTGCCTAAATATGTCTGTTTTATGGAAATTACCTGTTATTTTTGTTGTTGAAAATAATCAATGGGCAATTGGTATGGCACATCATCGGTCAACATCTTCTCCTGAGATTCATAAAAAAGCACAAGCTTTTGGTTTACCAGGTATTGAGGTTGATGGTATGGATGTTTTAGCTGTTAGGAATGTAGCTGAGCAAGCTGTTACGAGAGCAAGAACAGGTGAAGGACCTACTTTAATTGAGGCTCTTACCTATAGGTTTAGGGGACATTCTTTAGCTGATCCCGATGAATTAAGATCTAGTCAAGAAAAAAATGCCTGGATGGCTCGTGATCCTATTAAGCGTTTACGAAAACATATTTTGGATAAAAAGTTAAGTACACAAGATTGTTTAAATAATATAGAAGCAAATGTGAAAGATTGTATTAATGATTCAGTTAATTTTGCTTTGTCTAGTCCTGAGCCTAAGTTACAAGATTTAACTAAGTATTTATTTGTGGAAAATGAGTAATTTTAATTATTATTTTAATTAATTATATAAATATAATACAATGAAAGAAACTTTTTTATTTGATGCTTTACGTGAAGCTACAGATGAAGAAATGCAACGAGATTCTTCTGTTTTTGTTCTAGGTGAAGATGTTGGCCACTATGGTGGTTCTTATAAAGTTACTAAAGATTTGCATTCAAAGTATGGTGATTTAAGAGTATTGGATACTCCAATAGCTGAGAATAGTTTTATGGGTATGGCTATAGGTGCAGCAATGACAGGTTTGAGACCTGTTGTAGAAGGAATGAATATGAGTTTTCTGTTACTTGCATTTAACCAAATTTCTAATAATGCTGGGATGTTAAGATACACATCGGGCGGTAATTTTCGTATACCTTTAGTTATTCGTGGCCCAGGTGGTGTTGGTAGACAATTAGGAGCTGAACATTCTCAACGCTTAGAAGCTTATTTTCAAGCAATACCTGGTTTAAAAATAGTTGCTTGTTCTACACCTTATAATGCGAAAGGTTTATTGAAATCAGCTATTAGGGATAATAATCCTATTATTTTATTTGAGCATGTTTTACTATATAACCTAAAAGATAGTTTACCTGAGTCAGAGTATTTTATACCATTGGATAAAGCTGAAGTAGTAAGACAGGGGAATGATATTACAATTTTGACTTATTCTCGAATGCGTTATCATGTTATGCAAGCAGTTGAAAACTTATTAGAAAGTGGCTATGATCCAGAAGTTATTGATTTAATTTCGTTAAAACCGATAGATATAGATACAATAGTTGTTTCATTAAAAAAAACAAATCGTTTAGTAATAGTTGAAGAGTGTATGAAAACAGGAGGTATTGCTGCAGAAATTATATCTCAAATTAATGATAAATATTTCGATTTGCTGGATGCACCCATTATAAGGCTATCGTCTGAAGATATACCTACACCTTATAATGGTAATTTAGAAAAAGCTACTATTGTATATCCTCATCAGATTATTGATGCTGTGAAATTTTTATTAGATTAAAACTTATTAGAATTATATGTTCTATATAGAAAATATTGATATAAAGTTATCAATATTTTAAAATTTATTTTTTTAGAAGTTTATGTCTGTAGCTTGTACCTTTTCCCATTGTTTTTTCTTCAAGACAAAAAATATTTGTGCAATAGCAACAGTCGTAAAAAATATAATCATACCTTTAATTCTAGCAGGGTTTTGTAATACTATTTCTGTTTCTTCCTGTCCAAAACCTCCTACGTTAGGATCGTTAGTTAATACGTCGTTTATGTTTACAGTATTTCCTTCTTTTACTATTAATTTAAGTCCTTTTGGTATATCTTGTGTTATAGTTGTACTATCACTTTTTATAATTTCTACAGAAAAACCTCCTTGGTTATTTGGAGAAATTTTTGATACTTTTCCATTAGTATTGGCTATAGCTATATTATTATTTGATTTATCACCAGTGGGATAGATTTGTCCTCGCCCTCTATTTCCTCCAAGATATATTGGGTATTTTAAGAAATGTATATTTTTATCTTTGTTTGGATCAGGCGATAATATCGGAAATACAATTTCTTGATTCTCTTTACCTGGTACTGGACCAACGATTAAAATATTTTCTTTAGATGTACTATAAGGCTGTATGTAAAAACTTTTAGTTTTTTCCTTTAGTTCTTTATCTAATAAATTAGTTGGTGCTAACTTAAATCCTTTGGGAAGTATTAATACTGCTCCTGTATTTAATGATCCTTCTGTTCCATTTCCTAATATTTGTTTATCATTCTTATTGTAAGGTATCGAAACCTTGGCTTCAAATACACTATTAGGTAAAACTGATTTTGGTACTTCTATTGAGACTGATTTTTGAGCTAAATGGCAATTTGCGCAAACTATTCTGCCAGTAGCTTCTCTTGGATCTTCATATCCTTGTTGTGCGTATACAGGAAATGCACTAGCCTCATTGTTATATAAACTAAATATAGAAGTAGTAACTATGATTAGTGCACAAATTGTTTGTATTTTTTCTAGATACGATTGTTTTTTTATTCTTTTCATGGTGATGTAATTTACTGTAATTTATAAAGTATGATCTTTAATTTATAATAACATTGTATATGTATTATTGATTATAAATACGAATTTTTCTTGTACATATTTATTTATCTAGTGCTTTTAGCATAAAAATACCTATCAGATATAGAATTAATATAGCTGAGCTCATAAATATCTGAGTAATTGGATCAGTAGAAGGTGTAATAATTGCTCCTACTATTGTTGATATAAAGGTTATGTATTTCCAGTATTTTAGCATATTCTTTGAATCTGTAATTTTTAATATACCTAGAATAAATTGCAAAATTGGTATTTGAAATGTTATGCCTGTGCTTAATAGTATTATTAGTATGAAGTTAAAATATTCTTCAAATGACCATACTGGTTCGACTATTTCTGAACCATAATTGATGAAAAAGTTTAATGCAGCAGGTATTAAAATGTGATATGAAAATAAAATACCAAAAAAGAATAGTAAGATAGAAATGGCTGATATAGGAATTATATATTGTGCTTCCTCCTTGGTTAACCCAGGAAGTATAAACAAGATTATTTGATAAATAAAAAAAGGAATACTTGTTATCACTCCGACGTATAGTGATACTTTAATTGATACAAAAAAATATTCTCCTGGAGCTAATTGCAAGAATTTTATACCCGATGCTGGTCCTTGTAATGTAAGTGCTATATTTTTCGAATATATTACACATATAATGGTTATTATAGTAAATGCTAATAAAGTTGTGAAGATTCTATGTCTTAGTTCATTTAAGTGTTCAGTAATTAACATTTTTTTTTCATTATTTTTATAGTATGTTTTTTTCATGATATATATTTTTATAAACAAAATTAACTTATCAGACAAAATAAGTGTTACAAAGTTTATATTTATTCGAGGTAGTTTTTAAGTTTCATTATATTATATTAGTAATTTTTTGTTTATTAAAAAATCTATGGAAATAAATAAATATGATTGTTAAGGCAAGTGGTACAAGTCCTTTAGTAAAGCCTAAACTTTATAAAACAGTTTCTATCTCAAGTATTATGCAAGCAGAACAACAAGATAGATTCTTGCAGCTAGGTGAATTAAATCAATTAACTTCTTTCTTTAATTCGGGTAGTAAAAGACTAGATATAGCTAATATATTAGCAAAAAATTCTAATTTTATTATATCTAAAGCAGCTGATAAGATTTTTATTGCAGGCGCTCCTATTTCATATCTAGAAAAACCACAAGCTTCTTTTTTAGATACTAATTTAAATATTAATAATGAAAGCAATGTAAATATAAACCAAGATTTATTAGGTGATACATCTACTAACTTTATAGAAAATATTTTTGCTGCATTGTTTGATACAAATGATTCTTTACCTCCTGGGTTTAAGCCAATTAATGTAACACGCTATGGTTCTGTTCGTATGAAAAAATCATTGCGCGATTTAGACTGGTTTTTGAGATACTTAACTTATGCAATTATTGCGGGTGATAGTAATATTTTGTCTGTAAATATTCGCGGTTTGAGAGAATTAATTGATAATGCTTGTTCTAGTGCTGCAGCTATTGTTGCTCTACGTGAAATGCGTAAGTTGTCTATAAGTCTTTTTAAAGATGATTTTGATTCAAAGCAACTAGTACAACAATATTTTGACGTAGTTATTTCTGAGTTTGAGTCTTCTAGCTTGAGTGATAAATTTCGTAAAAGATCATCGGCTGATTTGCAAGGTTTAAAACTACCTCAAGTTTATTCAAAAGCAGGTGTATCAACTCAGAAATTTGTAATAAAAAGTAGTCTATCGATAAATGAGAAAAATAATGTCATTAAGGCTTGTTATCGCCAAATTTTTGAAAGAGATATAGTTAAAGCTTATAATTTTCAGTTTACTGATTTAGAATCACAAGTTAGAACAGGTCAACTGTCAATTAAAGAATTTATTCGTTGCTTAGGTAAATCATCAATTTATAGAAAACAATTTTATGAAAGTTTTGTTAACACTAGGATTGTAGAATTAGCTTTTAAGCATTTTTTAGGTCGTGGTTTAGGTTCCCTAAGTGAGTTTAAAAAGTATTTCTCTATAATATCCAATCAAGGTTTAAATGGTTTAATTGATAGCTTGTTGAATTCACAGGAGTATGCAGATTATTTTGGTGAAGAAACAGTACCTTATATACGTAGTTTAGGAGAGGAAGCTCAAGAGTCTCGTAATTGGGGACCACAGATCAAACTTTTTAATTATAGTGCTGTTTTCAGGAAGAAGCCTGAGTTCCTTACTCTATTTAGTGACTATAAGTCAAATTTACCTGATCAACACCCATATGGTTTAGGAAACGATCCATTGTCTATACAATTTGGAGCAATTTTTCCTAAGAATTTAGTAGCTTTAAATACTAAGTCTTCATTTTTTACTAGGGATACTCGTAGAATCCTATTAAGATATGGTCCCGGAATTTATAATCAAATTAGTAATCCAAACTATAGAAATAAACAAATAGGTTCTTTAGGTCCAGTTGTATTTAGTACAAATAATCCTAAGATGAATATTGATCAAGTTGTAGCTGCTATATATATTAGGATATTTGGTAGATTTTTATATCAAGATGAGTTATCTTCAATTATAAAATTTGAAAGTATTTTTAGAAGTAATTCTATCTCTATACGTGAGTTTATTCGATTATTAGTTAAATCCCTGTTGTTTAGAAATTTATATTGGAACTCTTTATATATTTGTAAGGCTATAGAATATATGCATATTAAATTAATTGGTAGACCTACATATGGTCGCCAGGAAATTAATAAGTATTTTGATATAGTATATAAGCAGGATTATTACACAATGGTTAATTCTATGCTAGACAGTGTTGAATATATCGAAGCATTTGGAGAGAATACTGTTCCATATGAAAGATACAGAACATCAGTAAGCATGTTATCAAAAAATTCTTTACTTAAATTATCTTTAAATAAAAGTTTAAACTCATTGAGTAATAATCGGTATAGAGATAATTTTAGTGTGGATCTTAAGGGGTCAATTAATAGCGTAAATCTTAAGATTAATCAAGGGGTAACTTCTCGGAGATATCAAACTAAAATTTTTAGTTTGGATAGTAATACTAATTTATCTGAAAAAAGTAAAATTTTAAGAGCTATATATCATCAATTATTTGAAAGAGAATTAAATAGTTTTAGCATAGGTGATGAATTTTATAATTTAGAAAAAGCATTCATGCTGGGTAAATTAAACGTTCAGCAGTTAATTGAAAAAATAGGCTACTCTGCCTTGTATAGAAAAGAGTTTTACAATCCCTATCCGAACATAAAAGTTATTGAATTAGGTACCAAACATTTTCTAGGTAGAGCACCTAATAATCAAGCTGAAATAAGATATTACAATCAAATTTTAGCTTCTCAAGGTATATTTTACTTTGTTAATGTACTGGTGAATAGTCTTGAATATAATACTGTATTTGGTTGTAATATTGTTCCTTATCGTCGTTTTCCAACTTTACCTGCAGCTAATTTTCCTAATACAGAAAAATTATATAATACTCTTACTAAACAAAATAGTGTAGTTATTGTGCCCAGTTTTAAATAAATTTTATTAATTTTTTATTAATGTAATTTATATTATAAAAACTTATTTGTTTTAGTACTTTTTCTTACGATATGTTGAGTAATAGCTAAAATTGAAGAAATTTTTATAAATATTTTTTATATTCTTAATAGATGTATTTAAATTTTACTTATTATAGAATTAATAGGTACAATTTAATTTAATATAGTTTAGTTAACTTTTAATATATTGGGTTAATGTAAGGTTTCAAGTTTTTCATTAGACAATCGTATTTAATGTCTTTATATAATTACATTTCATGGAGTTTTGTATGAGTATTGTTACTAAATCAATTGTGAATGCAGATGCTGAGGCAAGATATTTAAGTCCAGGAGAATTAGATAGAATTAAAAGCTTTGTATTATCTGGTCAAAGACGTCTGAGAATAGCTCAAATATTAACTGATAATCGCGAGCTTATTGTAAAGCAAGGTGGTCAACAACTATTCCAGGCACGTACTGATGTTGTTTCACCGGGTGGTAATGCTTATGGAGAAGAAATGACAGCTACTTGTTTGAGAGATTTAGATTATTACTTAAGATTAGTTACATATGGTATAGTAGCAGGTGATGTTACACCTATTGAAGAAATAGGTTTAGTCGGTGTGAAGGAAATGTATAATTCCTTAGGTACACCTATTTCTGGAGTTGCTGATGGAATTCGTTTTATGAGATCTGTTGCTTGCTCCTTACTATCTGGTGAAGATTCTGCAGAAGCTGGCTTTTACTTCGATTATACATTAGGTGCTATGCAATAGTTCACAATATATTATATTTGATATAAAAGCTTTTACATTTAATTAATGTAATAAGATGTTTTCAATATTTATTGTATGATTATAACCTAAATAAGGAAATTTATTTTATGCAAGATGCTATAACGTCTGTAATTAATACAGCTGATGTTCAGGGTAAATATTTAGATGATAATTCATTAGAAAAACTTCGTGGATATTTCCAAACTGGAGAATTAAGAGTCAGAGCTGCAGCAACTATTGCTGCAAACGCAGCAACTATTATAAAAGAGTCTGTTGCTAAGGCATTATTATACTCAGATATTACAAGACCTGGTGGTAATATGTATACAACAAGAAGATATGCTGCTTGTATTAGAGATTTGGATTATTATTTAAGATATTCTACATATGGTATGCTAGCAGGTGATCCATCTATTTTAGACGAACGTGTATTAAATGGTTTAAAAGAGACTTATAATTCTTTAGGAGTGCCTATTGGAGCAACTATTCAAGCTATTCAAGCAATGAAGGAAGTTACATCTTCATTAGTAGGATCAGATGCAGGTAAAGAAATGGGACTATATTTTGATTATATCTGTTCCGGTCTAAGTTAAGGTTATTTTGAATAATTAGGATTTAATTATACTTTAATAAAAAAATAGAAAAACTAAGATTTTTAGTTTTTCTATTTTTTTTATTATGTAACTAATACATTAGATGCTTGTATTCTAGCTTTCGCTTTTCTTAATACTTGTGTAGCTTCTATCTTTTCTTTATTAGTTTTAGCTGAGTTTACTAATTGAGTAGCTTCTTCTAAACTTTTTTTTGCATCTTCAATATCAATTTCAGATACCATTTCTGCTCCATTAACTAATATTATCACTGTATTATTATTAATTTCAGCAAAACCACCAAGCAATATAATAGGTTTCCATTCATTGTTTATTCTAACACGCATTACACCTATGTCTAGTGCTGTTAACAATGGGATATGTCCACTTAGAATACCTAATTGTCCTGTACTGCTTGGTAAAATTATTTCTTCCGCATCTGCATCCCATACAATTTTATCGGGTGCAATTACGCGTATTTTTAATGTCATAGTTTTTATTTTATTTTAAACTTTCGGCTTTGTTAATAGCTTCTTCTATATTTCCAACTAAATAAAAAGATTGTTCAGGTAAATCATCTAGCTCACCTTTTAAGATCATTTGAAAACCTTTAATAGATTCTTCTAATGAAACATACTTACCAGGAGATCCTGTGAAAACTTCTGCGACAAAGAATGGTTGTGATAGAAATCTTTCTATTTTTCTTGCCCTAGCTACAGTTAATCTATCTTCCTCAGATAATTCATCTAGACCTAAAATAGCAATAATATCTTGTAGTTCTTTATATCTTTGTAATGTTGATTTAATTTGCTGTGCTGTTGAATAATGTTCTACACCAACAATATCTGGTTGTAACATTGTTGATGTTGATCCTAGTGGGTCAACAGCTGGGTATATTCCTTTTGCAGCTAAACCTCTCGATAATACAGTTGTTGCATCAAGATGTGCAAAAGTTGTTGCTGGTGCAGGATCAGTTAGGTCATCTGCTGGTACGTATACAGCTTGAATAGATGTAATTGAACCATCTGTTGTTGATGTAATTCTTTCCTGTAATGCACCCATTTCAGTTGCTAGTGTTGGTTGATATCCAACGGCGGATGGCATACGGCCTAACAGTGCGGATACCTCAGATCCTGCTTGCACGAATCGAAAAATATTGTCTATAAATAATAATACATCTTGTTTGTTAATATCTCTAAAGTATTCTGCCATTGTTAATGCAGTTAAGCCTACTCTCATTCTTGCGCCTGGTGGTTCATTCATTTGTCCATATACTAGTGCAACTTTAGAATCTATTAGTTTCTCAGCATTAATAACTTTAGATTCTTTCATTTCTTCATATAAGTCATTTCCTTCTCTTGTTCTTTCTCCAACTCCACCAAATACAGAAACACCACCATGTGCTTTTGCAATATTATTAATTAATTCCATGATTAATACTGTTTTACCAACGCCAGCACCACCAAATAGTCCTATTTTACCTCCTCTTCTATAAGGAGCTAATAAGTCTACAACTTTTATGCCTGTTTCGAATATAGATGGTTTTGTTTCCAACTGCGTAAAAGATGGTGCACTTCTATGTATCGGTAGTGAGTCATCTGAAGATACATTACCCATTTCGTCAACAGGTTCACCCAAAACGTTAAATATACGACCTAAAGTGGATATACCTACAGGAACCGTTATAGGCGCTCCTGTGTCTATAACTTCTGTTCCTCTTTTAAGTCCTTCTGTAGAACTCATAGCTACTGCTCTAACCTTATTGTCTCCTAGAAGTTGCTGTACCTCACAAGTGATCATACTATTAGGCCCTTTAAGTTTTAATGCATTAAAAACTTTAGGTAATTTGCCAGCAGGAAATTCTATGTCAAGTACAGGTCCAATGATTTGAGTAATTGAACCTTTTTCTATTGATTTAACCATTTTTTTACTTTACTGATTAATATTTTGCCAATAAACATTGTTTCTAGATTTTACTTTAATAATTACTATGTGTAACGTATATATTTTATTATATATATAATTTTAGATTATTAATTAAACTTTCAATTTTTATTTTTTTGACGACCTGTTGTTTTTAACCAATTTTGTGCTTCTATATAATTATTAGGTGCTAGGTAAATAGCTTGTTCCCAATATTCTGCTGCTTTATCAAACATAGATTTGGATATGTTTGTGTTATGTTTATCAGCAGCTTTTATTCCTTGATAATGGTATATTACAGCTATATTATTTAATGCTTGAGGTAGATTTGAATTTAGCTCCAAAGCTTGATGATAGTATTCTAAAGCTTTTGTATGTTCACCATTACTTGAATATATTAATCCTATGTTATATAAAATATATGATCTATCATACGGGTCTTCTTCAAGTAGTAGAGCTTCATAGTAATTTTCTAAAGCCTCTGCATATTCTCCTTCTGATTGAGCTGACATACCATCTCTATAATAATAAAAAGCTTTTTTTTCTTCTTTGCTTGTTGGTAGTATTTTTAATACAATATCAGCTAAAACTGTAAATGTTTTATCTATGAAATTGTCATTTTTTTGTGAACGTGGCATAATATTTATTAATTTTTTATTTTGGTGTTATACTTTACTAACAATATAATTATATTATTAAATAACAATTATATTTTATTTTAGATTTTCTAATTGCAAAGTCATTACTTCAAACCATATGATCCATTTTTTTTTCAAATGTCAATTTCACTACATGCCTGTATTTTTTTATATATCATACACTTATAATGATGACGTAATGCTACTAACTTCTCCAAAATTACTTGATTTTGTACAAGTTAAAGTAAATAGCTCAACATCTTCGTTTATGAATGTAAATAATATAGTTAGTAATATTATTAATGATAAGTCTAACAAACCTGATAGAAAGCATAAAAGTGATTCTCATACTCAATATGTACCAGAAATAAAAAAGGTAAAAAACAAGCTATCTAAAAAAAATCGTCGAAATTCTGGTAATATACATGAAGATAGTATTTTCAGTAATAATAATGATAACTTTTTTAATGATAAATCCTTGGTAAAAATACCATCAAGATCGTATAGATTAAATAAGGCCAAGAAAAAATTAAAAAATTCTGTGTCTATTACTAATCAGTCGAAACAGAATTCAAATAATAATCAAGATGTAATAAATGTCGATAATTCTTCAACTGTTAAAAAAGTTTTAATAAATACTCCTCTAACTATTCAAGAATTATCATATAAATTAAATATTTTTCCAGCTGAGATAATAACTTATTTATTTGTAAAAAAAGGTTTTTCAGTAACTATTAATCAAGTTATAGATGTGCCCATCGCACAGGAAATAGCTTTAAGTTATGATTTTATTTTATTAGGTAATGAGTATGATTATCATCCTGAACCTAGATTAAATAACGAATTAAATAATTCTTTAGTTAAAACAGCAAGATCTCCTATTATAACAATACTAGGTCATGTAGATCATGGTAAAACAAGTTTATTAAGTTCTATTTTAAAAACAAATATATTAAATAAGGAATATGGTGGTATTACTCAGTCTATTTTAGCTTATGAAGTTATTTATACCAATCATAATAAAAACCATAAATTAATTTTCTTGGATACGCCTGGTCATAAAGCTTTTCAGTCAATGCGTATAAGAAGTGCAAAAGTAACGGATATTGTTTTATTAGTTATTGCTGCAGATGATGGCTTAAAACCTCAAACTGTCGAAGCTATTAAATATATTAATGATATGAACTTAAATTGTATAGTCGTTATTAATAAGATCGATAAGCCAGAAATTAATATCAATTATGTAAAAGAAGAATTAAGTAAAAACGGTATATTTGGAGAAGAGTATGGTGGAAATACTATGATTGTGGAAGTTAGTGCATTAAAAGGTTATAATATTGAACTTTTACTGAATAAAATATGTTTATTATCTGAAAAGCTAAATCTTGTTACTAATAAAAATCAATCAGCAGAAGGAACAATTTTAGAAGCTTACTTAGATAAAAAGCAAGGGTCTATTGCTAATATTGTTGTACAAAATGGTACTTTAAAAATAGGAGATATTATTGTATCTTCTGGTAATTATGGTAAAATAAAAAGTATTATCAGTTCGACGGGTTGCAAACTTAAATCTTCTGGACCTTCTTCTATAGTTCGAATTTTAGGTTTCTCAGCAATGCCTCAGGCGGGTTCATTATTTATTGTTGTGGACAGTGAAAGAGATGCCAAAAAATATTGTTCAGATTTTGCTAATTCTAATAATGACATTCTAAGTGATTCATTAAAAATATTAAATACTAGGGTAACAGTAAATACTAATTGTAATAAAAAACAATTCAATCTGATTGTTAAGGCTGATACTCAGGGATCTTTAGAGGCTATTATTCAATTACTTTCAAGCATTTCTCAAAATAAAGTACAGATAAATATAGTATTTGCTAATTTTGGTAATATTTCGAGCTCGGATATTGAATTAGCTTCTACTACATCTTCAATAATTATGGCTTTTAATATAAATAATACATCTCAAATAAATAATTTAATTAAAAAATATAATATAGTTTATAAAAATTTTAATATCATTTATGATATGCTTGATTATATTGAAAATTATATGTTAAATCTATTGGAGGTAGAATATAATAAGAAATTAATCGGTCGCGCGACAGTACAAACAGTTTTTAATATAAATAAAGGTATGGTAGCAGGTTGTGTAATTAATGAAGGTGTATTAAAAAAGATATCTTATATTAAAGTTTTGAGAAAAAATAGTATTGTTTATGAGGGATCTTTAGAATCTTTAAAGCGTTTAAAAGATGATGTTGATGAAGTTTATGCTCAGAATGAATGTGGTTTAATGTGCAGCTATAATGATTGGGAAAAATTTGATGTTATAGATATATATGAATTAGTTGCTCTGGAAAAAACATTATAAAATCATTTGTAAGATAATTTAATGATTTTTTATCTTACATTCTTTTTTTAATTATTTTCGCCAATTTAATTAATCTTTGTTTAAAAAAGGTAATAACGCTAAAGTACGTGCTCTCTTAATGCATTTTGTAATTTGTTTTTGTTGTTTAGAATTTAGTCCTGTTGATCTTCTTGATAGTATTTTTCCTTGATCGTTAATAAATTTGCGAAGGGAATCAATATCTTTATAATCTAGTGTTTGCTTTGATAAGTTAAATAATGCCTTTTTTTTATTTAATTTCATATTTTGTTTTTTATAATTATTTAATTTCTTTAAATTTGTTATGGCAGTTACAATAAGGACAGAATTTGTTTATTTCTAATTTGTTGGGTGTATTTCTTTTATTCTTTGAAGTTGTGTAACGAAATAATCCATTTTTTCTATCTTTTTTCTGACTACTTTCTTTGCTAGAACTTCTACATTCACATTCTAGTGTAATTGTAATTCTTGCTCCTTTGTTTTTTGGCATACATCCTATTACTTTAGTGGTGTTAATTGTTTTATAATATAGCTTGAACGATTGATACAATTATTAATTATTGTTCACTATTGTTGATATTGTTATAATAATGTTATATTACTATTAAGTAAATACTTTTATATTATTTGTTTTAGTATCTTATCAAATAAATATTTATGTCTCAAACTTTATCCACAACTAAAAGTAATCAACTTAATTTAAGAAATCGTCGTAATAATAAAAAATATAAATTAGAAATTAAAAAGGCAATTAAAAGATATTTATTAAGTGTAGAAAATCAATCGGAAAGTAATGTAGAAACTTGTTTTAATTATTTATCAATAGTTTACCAAAAAATAGATAAAGCAATTAATAAAAAAGTATTACATAAAAATACAGGATCACGTAAGAAATCTAGATTAGCTAAAATCATGAAAAAAAACAACTATTAAAATGTTATTCATTATTTTAAATAGTGATGTCATTAGAAATTATAGTATTATTACTTAAATAAATAAGCAAAAAAATGGGTAAGTAAATACAGTAAAAATAAGTTTATATTTTTCTGAATTATTAAAATAGTATTTTTATATATAATTTTTTTATTTCATTGGCTTTATGGAGTTCTTGATGTTGCAAAAAAAAATATCTGTATCTAAAATACCTGATTTAGCTGAAATACAAATAAAAAGTTTTAGGCTTTTCCTAAAAAAAGGTCTAGTAGAAGTTTTAGATTCTTTTCCTATTATTACTGATCCTACAGGGAAGTTAGAGTTGAAATTTTTTGGTAGAGAGTATAAGTTAAAATTTCCTAGGTATAATGTGCGTAAAGCAAAGAGTCGCGATAAAACTTATAGTGCTCAAATATATATACCTTCTAAATTAACTAGAAAAGACACTGAACTTACAAAGAGACAGAAAAGTAATGAGTATACAAACTTATTTAGTAATTTAGATAAATATAAAAAGTATAAAAAAAGGCAAATCTTTATAGGTGATTTACCTCTAATGACTAATAGAGGAACTTTTATTATTTCTGGTACAGAAAGAGTTATTATAAACCAAATTGTTAGAAGCCCAGGAATATATTATAAAAAGGAGTTAGATAAAAACAATAAGTATATATATAGTGCTAGTTTAATATCTAATAGAGGTTCATGGCTTAAATTTGAAATTGATGCTAGAGATCAAATTTGGGTAAAAATTGATAAAACTCATAAAGTTAATGCATATGTATTTTTACGTGCTATTGGTTTACGTAGTGAAGATATTCAAGGTAAATTAAGTAAGTACTTATTTTTAATTAATGCATCTTATTATTATGAACAAAAAGAATTAGTAAAAGAAATAGGTAAGTTATCTGTTGAACAAATAACTGATGAAGAAGCATTATTAATTATTTATAGTAAATTAAGACCAAATGAACCATCAACTGTTTTAGTTGCAAAGCAAATGTTGTACTCTCGTTTTTTTGATCCTAAAAGATACGATTTAGGAGAAGTAGGAAGATACAAAATTAATCAAAAATTGAATTTAAAAATACCAAAAAATTTTAAAGTTTTATCACCTCAAGATATAATAATTGCTATTGATTATTTAATAAATATCAAAGAACAAAATATAGGTACTTTTGATGATATAGACCATTTAGGTAATAGAAGGGTACGATCTGTTGGAGAACTTTTACAGAATCAGATTCGAATAGGTATTAATCGTCTGGAAAGAATTATTAAAGAGCGTATGATAGTATGCGAGCTTGATTCACTAAGTCTATCTAATCTGGTTAATCCTAAACCATTAATAGCTTCTATTAAAGAATTTTTTGGTTCTAGTCAATTATCTCAGTTTATGGACCAAACTAATCCTTTATCTGAATTGACTCATAAAAGGAGAGTTAGTGCTCTAGGTCCTGGTGGATTAAATAAGGATCGTGCAGGATTTGCTGTTAGAGATTTGCATCCTAGTCATTATGGTCGAATTTGCCCTATCGAAACTCCAGAAGGTCCAAATGCTGGTTTAATAGGTTCCCTAAGTATATATGCTAAGGTTAATAGGTATGGCTTCATAGAAACACCTTGTTATAAGTTACAAAATTCAAGTGTTGTATATAGTGATTTACCTATTTATATGACAGCAGATCAAGAAGATGAGCTAAAAATTGCACCGGCTGATATTTTTATTAATTCCTCTAACAAAATAAATGATGAAACTATACCTGTTAAATATAGACAAGAGTTTAGTACATTTATTAGTAATCAAGTTGATTTTATTGCAATTTCACCAATACAAGTAATATCCGCGGCTACTTCTTTAATTCCATTTTTAGAACATGATGACGCAAATAGAGCTCTAATGGGATCTAATATGCAGAGACAAGCTGTACCATTATTATATCCAGAGAAGCCTATGATTGGCACTGGATTAGAAGCAAAAATAGCACGAGATTCAGGTATGGTTGTGATCAGTAGAACCAATGGTATTGTAAATTATGTATCAGGTACTAAAATAGGTATACAAGATATAGAAGGTAGAACCCTTCATTATAGATTAAAAAAATATTATAGATCTAATCAAGATACATGTATTAATCAGAGACCAATTGTATGGCCAGGAGAAAATATTAGTAGGGGACAAATAATTGCTGATGGAGCTTCAACTAATGATGGTGAAATAGCTTTAGGTAGAAATATTTTAGTTGCTTATATGCCGTGGGAAGGATATAACTATGAAGATGCGTTTTTAATAAGTGAGCGTTTAGTATACGATGATTTATATACTTCTGTGCATATAGAGAGATATGAAGTTGAGTGTAGACAAACTAAACTAGGTCCTGAGCAAATAACATGTAAAATTCCTAATATTAGTGATTCATCTATAAGCTTGCTTGATAAGAACGGAATTATTTGTGTCGGAGCTTGGGTAGATTCAGGTGATATTTTAGTAGGAAAAATAACACCTAAGGGTGAATCAGATCAATTGCCAGAAGGTAAACTTTTAAGAGCTATTTTTGGAGAAAAAGCACGTGATGTTAAAGATACATCTTTAAGGTTACCTAATGCTTCTAAAGGGCGGGTTGTCAATGTTAAGGTATTTAAAAGACAAAATGGTGATGAATTGCCACCGGGTACTAATGTTATTGTGAGAATATATGTTGCACAAAAACGTAAAATTCAAGTTGGTGATAAAATGGCTGGCCGACATGGTAACAAAGGAATTATTTCTACAATATTACCTAGACAAGATATGCCATTTTTACCTGACGGTCAACCAGTAGATATTATTTTAAATCCTCTAGGAGTACCTTCTAGAATGAACGTTGGTCAGCTATTTGAGTGTCTTCTTGGTTTAGCAGGACATTATTTATCGAAAAGATTTAAGATACTTCCTTTTGATGAGATGTACGGAGAAGAAGCTTCTAGATCTTTGGTTAATAATAAGCTAAGAGAAGCAAGTATAATAAGTGGTAAAGATTGGTTATTTAATTCATTATATCCTGGAAAAATTATGTTATATGATGGTAGAACAGGTAATTTATTTGATAATCCTATAACGATTGGTAAAGCACATATTTTAAAGCTAGTTCATTTAGTGGATGATAAAATACATGCTCGATCAACAGGTCCTTATTCTTTAGTCACTCAGCAACCACTAGGTGGTCGTGCACAACATGGGGGACAAAGATTGGGCGAAATGGAAGTATGGGCCTTAGAAGCATTTGGAGCAGCTTATACATTACAAGAGTTATTAACTGTTAAATCAGATGATATGCAAGGTAGAAATGAAGCACTTAATGCTATCGTTAAAGGTAAACCTATTCCAAAACCAGGTACTCCTGAATCATTTAAAGTATTAATGCGTGAATTGCAAGCTTTAGGATTAGACATTTCAATACATAAGTTAGAATTTCGAGATAATATCGATGATTTAAGATCAAGTAATTCTCCTGAGAATTCAAATGTTATGAAAGATTTTTTCTTGTATTAACTAGTTATTCGTTTTAAGGATTTTTGGAAATATGAACCATTTTGAAAATTATTTTGATTATGTAAAAATTAGCCTTGCTTCTCCTATTACGATACGTTCTTGGGGAGAAAGAACTTTACCTAATGGTCAAATTATAGGCGAAGTAACTAAGCCAGAAACAATTAATTATAGAACTTTAAAGCCAGAAATGGATGGTCTATTTTGTGAACGTATTTTTGGACCTATTAAAGATTGGGAGTGCCATTGTGGTAAGTATAGAAGATTTCGATATAAAGGAATAGTGTGTGAAAGATGTGGTGTTGAAATTACTGAATCTAAAGTTAGAAGGCATAGAATGGCTTATATTGAACTAGCTGCGCCGGTTACTCATGTGTGGTATCTTAAAGGTAGTACTAGTTTTATTGCATTGGCGCTAGATTTAACAGTCAAGGAGATAGAAAAAATAGTATACTTCCATTCTTATGTAGTAGTTAATCCAGGTAACTACGATAAGCTTAATTATAAGCAGTTATTAGAAGGCTATGAGTGGAGGTCTTTAGAGGATAAATTATATTCGAGTTCATCTGATGTTCTTGATGTTGAGGTCTGTATAGGGGCTGAAGCTATTTATCGCTTACTTAAAGATATAGATTTAAAAAGTACAGTAGAGATTTTGAGAGAAGAATCTTTAAAACCTCCTAAGACATTAAAAAGTTCCTCTACAAAATTTAATAAAAAAATGAAAAGATTACGTTTATTAGAGAATTTTATTGCTACTGGCGCTGAGCCAGTATGGATGATTCTTTTTGTTATTCCTGTTATTCCACCTGACTTAAGACCTATGGTTCAATTGGATGGAGGTAGATTTGCTACTGCAGATTTAAATGAATTTTATAGAAGAATTATTAATCGTAATAATAGATTAGCTAGACTTAAAGCAATTTTAGCTCCAGAAATTATTGTAAGAAATGAGAAAAGAATGTTACAGGAAGCAGTAGATGCATTAATGGATAACGGTCGTCGCGGAAGAACTGTCGTAGGTTCAAATAATCGCCCTTTAAAATCATTATCTGATATTATTGAAGGAAAACAAGGGAGATTTAGACAAAATTTACTTGGTAAACGTGTTGATTATTCAGGCCGCTCTGTAATTGTTGTAGGACCTAAGTTGAGATTACATCAGTGTGGATTACCTAAAGAGATGGCTCTAGAATTATTTCAACCTTTTGTGATACATAGGTTAATTATTCAAGGTTTAGTTAATAACATTAAAGCAGCTAAAAAGCTGATTCAAAAGAATGATAATTTAGTTTGGGATGTTTTGGAAGAAGTTATTCATGGACATCCTGTTCTTCTAAATAGAGCTCCTACTTTACATCGCTTAGGTATACAAGCCTTTGAACCTATTTTAGTTAATGGTAGGGCAATTAAACTTCATCCATTAGTTTGTCCTGCGTTTAATGCTGATTTTGATGGAGACCAAATGGCAGTTCATGTACCCTTATCATTAGAAGCTCAATCAGAAGCGAGATTACTTATGTTAGCTCCTCATAATTTTTTATCACCTGCAACAGGTTCACCCATTATTATGCCTAGTCAGGATATGGTTTTAGGTTGTTATTATTTGACAACTAATAATCCTTCTTCTTCTCAAGGTGAAGGTCATTTTTTTTCAAGTTTACAGGATGCTATTCTGTCATACGAGAATAGTCAAATATCATTACATTCTTTTATTTGGGTTCGTTTTAATGGCACTGTAGATAAATCTTCTGATAGTAATTACTCTTTATCTAGAAAAATTGACAGAGACTTGAATAAAACAATTTATTTTAAAAATAAGATTTTAAAGTTGGACAAAAATGATAACAAATTAGTTCAATATATAAGAACAACAGTTGGACGCATAATTTTCTATAATACAATAAAAGAGTCACTAACTACTTAACTAATTAGATTAATACAATTAGGATAATTCATGAATAAGTATGTACCAGAGATCTATTTCTATAATAAAATTATTAATAAGTCTGAACTTAAGAATTTAATAACATGGGCTTTCAGAAATTATGGTATTGCTCGTGCTTCAAATATGGCTGATAAATTAAAAGATTTAGGTTTTTATTATGCTACTAAAGCAGGAATTTCTTTAAGTTTAGAAGACTTACGTATTCCTCCAACTAAGCATGATCTATTAAATGAAACACTGAGCTCTATTAAAGATACAGATACTTTGTATCAAAGAGGAGAAATTACTATTATTGAAAGGTTTCAAAAAGTAATTGATACTTGGAATCATGCTAGTGATAGCTTAAAAAATGATGTTATTCAATACTTTGAAAAAACAGACCCTCTGAATTCAATTTATATGATGGCTTTTTCTGGTGCTAGGGCAAATATTTCGCAAGTAAGACAATTAGTTGGCATGCGGGGATTAATGGCTGATCCACAAGGGCAAATAATTGATTTACCTATTTTTCATAATTTTAGAGAAGGTTTAACAGTTACAGACTATTTTATTTCATCTTATGGTGCGCGTAAAGGATTAGTTGATACTGCTTTGCGTACTGCAGATTCAGGTTACTTGACTCGCAGGCTAGTAGATGTATCACAAGATATAATAATTCGTGAATATGATTGTAAAACTTTACGAGGTATTTTATTGGAAGAAATGATAGATAATAAAAAAACTATTATTTCGCTCAGCCAATCATTATTAGGTAGAGTTTTAGCTGAAGATGTTATTAATACTAATCAAAATAAAGTATTAGGAAAATCTGGTGATAGTATTGATAATTCACTAGCACAAAAAATTATGAAGTTAGGTATACAAAAAATCTTAGTCCGTTCCCCATTGACTTGTTTATCGTCTCGTTCGGTATGTCAACTATGCTACGGTTGGAACTTAGCTCATGGAAAAATGGTTGATCTTGGTGAAGCTGTTGGAATTATTGCTGCTCAGTCTATAGGTGAACCAGGAACTCAATTAACCATGCGTACTTTTCATACAGGTGGTGTATTTACTGGTGAATTATCACAAAATATTGTAACTAATCATTCAGGAACTTTAATTTATCCTTCTAATACAGTTATTACTAAAACTAGAAATAAGCATGGTAATAATGTACTATTAGTTCATTCTGATTGTATATTAAAGTTAGTAGATATATATTGTAAAGTGTATGATTTTTCTCTATTAAAAGGATCGCTAGTTTTAATTAATAATAATACTTTTATAAAAAAAGGTACTGTAATAGCGGAATATCCATTAAATAGTAAATTAACTAAGGAAAAGGCACAGAAAACAATTGTTGCTAATTTTCCAGGTAGTATTTATTTTGATAACAAAATAATAGATAACAATGATTTAATTAAAGGATTAAACAAAAGTATTATTGTTTGGGTATTAGCTGGTGAGGTTTATAATTTACCTAAAAACGTTAGTTTAGTTGTTTCTAGCAATCAATTTATAAAAAAAGATAGTTTAATAGCACGTACTGAGTTACTTAGTCGATATAATGGTAAAATTTATTTAGTTAAAGATAAAGTATTTACTTCTAAGTTGTTGCTTGTTACATCGTGTAAAATTTTCACTAATTTAAAAGTTTTTACTGACACGCATCATGAGCATAAAAAATATATTTTAGAAACTAATAGTAAAGACAAGTTTTTATTAAGACATCAAATCAACAAAAAAATAAATAATAGACAGATTATAGCAGATTTAGTCTCAGATTTATATAAAACTAAAACAGGCGGTATTATTAAATATTTAGATTTATCACTTTCTAAAAATGTCGAAAGTAACTCTTATGATCTCTTGGGCTCTGGATATATACTTTGGATACCAGAAGAAACACATATAATTAATAAGGATGCTTCTCTGTTGTTGAGTGTAAATGGTAGTTTTATTCAGGCTGGGACAGAAATTATACAAAATATATTTGCAAACAACTCAGGTATTTTAGAGGTTATACAAAAAGATGGTATAATCAGAGAAGTTATTATAAAACCTGGACGATTATATGAGTTGAGCAACAATTTCCAACATCTGAGTAAATATAGAGGTTTTTTAAGACCTGGTCAAATAATTTTTAATGAGGTTATTAGTGATAAACTTGTTTATTGGGAGTATATGGCTATTAACAATCAAAGTTTTATTTTATTAAGACCTGTTATTATATATTCAGTTCCAAAAAAAGATCTTTTTTTTAAGTTCTCAGAAAATTCATTTTCTACAGATACTGTTAATATAAAGCAGATTAGAAAAACATATTTTAAAGATGGTGAAAGAGTTAAATCTGTTATAGGATTAAATTTAGTATCAACACATTTAATTATTGAATTGCATAAGGAAGCTTTATCTTTGAAATGTTATATACAGTTTCAAAATATTAAATCATCAATGTTCATAAAAATTATAACAGCTGATTTTCTCTCTTTGAAGGATAAAGATTTTTCTTTTATTGAGGATAACTATTTATACTCTAAAACTTTAGTATTAGTTAATGAAGGTCAATATATACAATCTGGTTTTGTTGTGTCAAGAACAAATATTTTTTCTGCTATAGAGGGAAAAATAGATAGTATTGAAATTAATAAGTCTACAAATCGTCGTATACTTATTACTACTAGTCTTAATACATTCAATTTTAATATACCAGAAAAACAAGATATAAAAGTAAAATTAGGTGATTTGCTATATGCAGGTGATTATGTAACAAAAAATATAGTTTCTAATTATTCTGGTAAAGTTATATCTATTAAAGATAATCAAGTAATCATAAGAATTGGTCAACCTTACTTATTATCATCTGGCTCTTTTTTGCATGTTGATAATTCTAGTTTAATTAGAGCAGGTGAAAATATAGCTACGATTATATTTGAAAAACTAAAAACCGGTGATATTGTACAAGGTCTGCCACGAATAGAAGAAATATTAGAAGCTAGAAAAAAGCTTGAAACTTCATTTAATCCTCATGTTATTTTAGATGCTAAGTTTAATTTTTATTTAGGTCAGGGTCTCAGTATTAGTAATTCAACTAAGCTTAGTTTTACTGAATTACAATTATTGCTAGTAAAAGAAATTCAAGCTGTTTATCAATCACAAGGTGTATACATAGCTGATAAGCATATTGAAGTTATAGTAAAACAAATGACCTCTAAAGTTAGAATAGAAAATGGAGGAGACACTGAATATTTACCTGGTGAAATAGTTGATTTACAAAGAATTTTGAATATAAATAAGTCATTACAATTAATTAATAAGTTACAGGCGTCTTATTATCCAATTCTTTTAGGAATAACAAAAGCTTCATTAAATACTGATAGTTTTATCTCTGCAGCTAGTTTTCAGGAAACAACAAAAGTTTTAACTGAGGCAGCTATTTCTGGCAAGTTAGATTGGCTTAGAGGTTTAAAAGAAAATGTAATTATTGGCAGATTAATTCCTGCAGGAACCGGTTTTAATGCTTATAATACTAAAAAAAATATTCAGAGTACATATAGTAAATCCGAGTTAATAAATAATAGTAACCAAGTACCATCTTTATATAAAAATAGTCAAAATCATTTTGAAGATATCATTGTTGATGATAGAATAATAAAAAATTATCCTCTACAAGAGGATTAAATAATTTATTATTTTAAAACATATTAAACTAATTATTTTATGTTATCATTATTATTGTAGTTATTTCTATTCTTATTATTAAGTTAACATTATTATGATTATATAATTATATTTTATGTCTATTGTTTCTTTAGAAGAATTATTAGAAGCGGGAGTTCATTTCGGGCATCAGTCGAGAAGATGGAACCCTAAAATGTTTCCCTATATTTACACGGAGCGTAACGGTATACATATAATTGACCTTGTACAGACAGCTCAATTACTTAATGACGCTTATGAATTTATAAAAAATTCATCACAAGCGGGTAAAACATTTCTATTTTTAGGTACTAAACGTCAAGCTGCAGGTATTATTGCTAGAGAAGCAGTAAGGTCAAACTCATTTTATGTTAATCAAAGATGGCTTGGTGGAATGCTAACTAATTGGGTTACCATCAAGTCTAGGGTTGATCGTCTTAATGAGTTAGAAGAAAAAGATGAAAAAGGACTGATAGATATACTTCCAAAAAAAGAAGCCTCTATTATACGTAAAGAGTTTGAAAGATTACGTAAGCACTTAGATGGTATTAAAAATATGAACAAATTACCTGATATTGTAGTTATTGTTGATCAAAAAAAAGAAACAACAGCTATTCAGGAGTGTATAAAGCTTGGAATACCAACTATTTGTATGTTAGATACTAATTGTAATCCCGAGATAGTTGATATACCAATACCAGCAAATGATGATGCTATTAGATCTATTAAGTTAGTTTTATCTAAAATATCAGATGCTATTTTAGAAGGAAGGAGTACAAATTTATCCACTTAGAAATAAAAATAATATAGATATTATTTTATTAATCATTTTATTATAATATATTTATTTATAATTATGTCAAAAAAAATATCAACTGACAATATTAAAGAATTACGCAATAAAACTGGTGCCGGTATGATGGATTGTAAAAAAGCTTTAGAAGCTTCAGAAGGCCAAATAGATGTTGCTATAGAAACTTTAAGAAAAAAAGGTTTAGCTTCAGCTAATAAAAAATCTACTCGACTGGCGACAGAAGGTTTAATTGAAAGTTACATCCATGCTGGATCGAGAATAGGTGTTTTAGTTGAATTAAATTGTGAAACAGACTTTGTTGCTAGGCAACCTGAATTTTCTAAATTAGCTAAGGATCTTGCCATGCAATTAGCTGCTTGTCAATCTGTGCAGTATGTGTCTAAACATGATATCCCGGAAGAGATTATTGAGTACGAAAAAAATATTGAACTTGGTAAAGAAGATATTTCGGATAAAAAACTTGATATAAAAGAACAGATTATAAAGGGAAGAATAGACAAAAGATTAAAGGAATTATGCTTAATTGATCAATTATTTATAAGAAATCCTGAAATTACTATTGATGAGTTAATTAAGAATCATATTGCTAGATTAGGTGAAAATATTAAGATTAGACGCTTTGAAAGGTATTTACTGGGAGAAGGACTAGAAAACAAAACGGATAACTTTCAACAAGAAGTTAAAAAGATGATAAATAATAAATAAACAAATATTATAAAATGTATTATTCTATAATTATATTATAAGATATAAATATATTATTATTTTTAGCATAAATTAAGTAACTTTTATATTTAAGAGCATGTTAAATAAATAATCTTTTAGTCTTAAGTTAATTATAAACAAATATGTATCAACAAAATATACAAACTTTATTATCATTTGTTAAAATTTCTTCTGTAGAAGTTGGTCAACATCTATATTGGAAAATAGGTGATTATAACATTCACGGACAGGTATTTATTGTTTCTTGGATTGTGATATCTGTGCTTTTATTAATATCTTTTAGTGGAACAAGAAAACTTGAAAGAAATCCAGGTAAGTTCCAAAATTTTATGGAATTTATTTTAGAATTTTTACAAGATATAGCTAAGAATCAAATAGGTGAGCATGAATATAGAGCATGGGTACCTTATATTGCTACAATATTCCTCTTTATTTTAGGTAGTAATTGGGCAGGTGCATTAGTGCCATGGAAATTAATTAATTTACCACAGGGGGAATTAGCTGCTCCTACTAATGATATAAATACAACTGTTGCCTTGTCTTTATTAACTTCTTTAGCATATTTTTATGCTGGCTTAAGTAAAAATGGTATTGGATACTTTTTAAGATATATTGAACCAACTCCCGTTCTATTACCTATTAATATTCTTGAAGACTTTACTAAGCCATTATCATTAAGTTTTAGGTTATTTGGAAATATTTTAGCCGATGAATTAGTTGTATCAGTATTTACACTTTTAGTACCCATTCTAATTCCATTACCTGTGATGATACTAGGGTTATTTGCTAGTTCAATACAAGCACTTATCTTTTCAACGTTATCTGCTGCATATATAGGTGAGGCTATGGAAGGACATGGTGATCATTAGTTTTCTTAATTATATTAATTTAAGATTGATTCTTGAATATTATATTATATTAATAAGTAAGTAGTAAGTCTTAAAAAATCTGAGTTGTAATTTAATGAAATATGTCAATTTTCTATTTTAATAAAATATTTTAAATCATTATGGATTCTATTATTTCAGCCGCTTCTGTTATAGCTGCAGGTTTAGCTGTTGGTTTAGCTGCTATTGGTCCGGGTATTGGTCAAGGCAGTGCAGCTGCTAATGCAGTAGAAGGAATTGCAAGACAGCCAGAAGTTGAGGGTAAGATTAGAGGTACTTTATTACTTAGCTTAGCTTTTATGGAATCATTAACAATTTATGGGCTGGTTGTAGCATTATCATTATTATTTGCTAATCCATACACAGGTTAACTAATTATTTAGAAATATAATCCTTAGTTTTTTTCTTGGTAAAAAAACTAAGTGTTTATATCAATAGAGTATTTATCTTTTATTATATGACTAACAAGTAACTAATGAATATGTTATTATCATCATTTTATCAAATATCTGCTAATGAAGTTAAAGGCGGTTTATTTGATTTCAATGCAACTCTACCTTTAATGGCGCTACAATTTATTACATTGACTATTTTTTTAAATTTTTTATTTTATAAGCCAGTTGGTAATATCTTAGATAACAGAGAAGAATATATTCGTAATAGTTTAACTAGTGCTTCTGCATCTTTATTAAAGGCTGATGAACTAACAAAAAAATATGAGTTTGAATTAGCCGAGTCTCGTAAAAAAGCACAAAGTATTATAAAAGAGGCTCAAGAGGATGCACAGTCGATAGTCTCAGATAAAATTAAGGTAGCTCAAAAAGATGCAGAAAAGTTACTAGTAGATGCTTATAATGAATTAAGTATACAAAAAGAACAAGCATTAAAAAGTTTACAAATTCAAGTTGATATATTGAGTGAGCAAATTAAATTAAAATTACTTGAAAGCTAGTTAGTTAATAAAAATACTTTTTAAGTAAGTTATTTAATTAATATTAAAAAAGTTAGTTGTTTATAAAATAGAATAAAAAGAAATGAATATTTTTGAAGTTATTGTTAAGGAAACATTTAATTCAAATATTACATTTAACTCTAACTTTTTAGAGACGAATGTAATAAATATCTTACTTTTGCTTGCTGGTTTAATATCTGTATTGAAGAAGTTTTTGGGTTCTATTTTATTAATAAGACAAAATAAAGTACTTTTTGCAATTCGTGAATCAGAAGAAAGGTTACAGCAAGCAAAAATAAGATTAAATGAAGCAGAAAAGCAATTAAATGAAAATCAAATAGTTATTGAGCAGATTATTCAAGAAGCCCAGATAACGGCAGAAAGAGTCCGTGAATCAATACTAGAAGAAGGAAAATATGATATAGAAAGATTAACAACTTCAAGTAAAGCAAGTATTCAGTCTGCTGAAAATCAAGTGAGATTACAGATACAACAGCAGATTACAGCTTTAGCAATTAAAAGAGTTAAAATTTTATTAGAGAAACAGATAACTCCTAAAATGCAAACACAAATAATAAATAATAGTATTATTCAGCTCAAAGGTGAAATTAGTATATGAGTAATCAAAGTATGTTAGGAAAAATAACTGTTCCGTATGCTGAAGCCTTATTAGAAATAGCGCAAAACGCAAACTTGCTACAAGAAACTAGCAAAAGTTTATCTTCTATTGCTGTGGTATTATCAAAATCAAAAGATCTACAATTAATATTGTCAAATCCTTTAGTTAATCCAGCAGTAAAAAAAGAAATTTTACAAGAATTATTTAAAAATCAAGTTGAAGAATTTATATTAAATTTTTTATTGGTTTTAGTTGATAGGCGTAGAGTTTCTTTTTTAAGTATAATTATAGATAAATACTTAGAGTTAACATATAAATTAGAGGCTGTTACAGTTGCAGAATTGTCATCTGCTATTGAGTTAGATGAAGTTCAACAAAATAATCTTGTTAATGAACTTAAAACTATAACTAATGCAAATAATGTTAAGTTAATTACGAATGTAAATCCAGATCTAATAGGTGGTTTTATAGTTAAAATCGGCTCTAAAGTAATAGATGCCAGTTTGTTAGGTAAACTTAAAAAAATATCTTTATACTTATATACGAGCTAGTAGTATTTATTTTCGCTTAAGATTTGAGCATAAAAATTTATAAATTATAAAATTATATGGTAAACATTAGACCAGACGAAATTAGTAATATTATCCGTCAACAAATTGATAAATATAATCAAGAATTACAAGTTGCTAGCGTTGGTACTGTCTTACAGGTAAGTGATGGTATAGCGCGTGTATATGGATTAGATGATGTAATGGCAGGTGAACTGTTACAATTTGAAGATCAGGATCAAACAATAGGTATAGCACTAAATCTTGAAAGTGATAATGTAGGCGTCGTATTAATGGGAGATGGACGTAATATTCTAGAAGGTAGCTCAGTAAAATCTACAGGGCAAATAGCTCAAATACCTGTTGGAGAAGAATTTTTAGGCAGAGTAGTAAATCCATTAGCAAAACCTATAGATGCTAAAGGAATACCTAGAACAGATGATACAAGATTTATTGAATCTTATGCGCCTGGTATTATTGGTCGTCAGTCTGTATGTGAGCCTTTACAGACAGGAATTACAGCTATTGATGCAATGATTCCTATTGGACGTGGACAGAGAGAGCTAATAATTGGAGATAGGCAAACTGGTAAAACTGCAGTTGCATTAGATACGATTATTAACCAAAAAGGTGAAGATGTTATTTGTGTTTATGTTGCAATTGGACAAAAAGCATCTTCAGTTGCACAAGTTGTGTCAACTTTAGAAGAAAAAGGGGCCTTAGGTTATACTATAATTGTAGCAGCTAATGCAGATGATCCAGCTACTCTACAATATATTGCACCTTATACTGGAGCTGCTCTAGCAGAATACTTTATGTATAAAGGTAAAGCAACATTGGTCATTTATGATGACTTAACGAAACAAGCTCAAGCATATAGACAAATGTCACTTCTTCTTCGTCGTCCTCCAGGAAGAGAAGCATATCCTGGTGATGTTTTTTACTTACATTCTAGGTTACTCGAAAGAGCTGCTAAATTAAGTGATGATTTAGGAGGAGGTAGTATGACTGCTTTACCTATTATCGAAACGCAGGCTGGAGATGTTTCTGCCTATATTCCAACAAATGTTATTTCAATAACTGATGGACAAATTTTTCTATCAGGAGATTTGTTTAATTCAGGTATTCGACCAGCTATTAATGTAGGTATTTCTGTTTCACGTGTTGGTTCTTCTGCTCAAATTAAAGCTATGAAACAAGTAGCAGGCAAATTAAAATTAGAGTTAGCACAATTTGCAGAACTAGAAGCATTTTCTCAATTTGCTTCTGACTTAGATAAGGCTACTCAAAATCAATTAGCACGTGGTCAAAGATTAAGAGAAATATTAAAACAAGCACAAAATTCTCCTATTCTTGTTCAAGATCAGATAGCAATGATTTATGCAGGTGTAAATGGTCATTTAGATAATATTGAATTATCTAAAGTTAAAGATTTTGTTATAGCTTTAAGACAAGACTTAAATAACTCTAAGCCGGAATTTGGTCAAAGTATTATTAATAGCAAAAAGTTAACACCTGAATCAGAAGAACTATTGAATCAATCTATACAAGATGTACAGCAAGCTTTCTCAGTATAACTTTTAGTTTTATATAAATAATATTATTTAAGCTTAGGATAGATTTACTACTATCCTATTTTTAGATATTTAATATTAAATAAAAAAAATAAATTAATTATTCATATTTACTTAATATAATCATATCCATGTTTCTCTATTTCAGTTGCAACTTCCTTGTTTCCAGTATATACTATTTTTCCTTTATTCATTACGTGAACGTAATTAGGTTTAATATAATCTAAAAGTCTTTGGTAATGTGTAATAATTAATATGGATTTGTCTGAGTTCATTAAGTTATTAATATTATTTGCAATATTTCTTAGAGCATCTATATCTAATCCTGAATCAATTTCATCAAGTATAGAAAGTTTACTATTTAGTAAAGACATTTGTAGTATTTCATTTTTCTTTTTTTCTCCACCTGAAAAGCCTTCATTTAAGTTTCTATTTAAAAAGCTTGTATCCATATCAATTTTTTTTATTTTTTCATTAATTAAATTAAAAAATAATAATGGATCAAGTTCTTTTTGATGGTTTTCTTTTTGTTTAGAGTTATAAGCTAATCTTAAAAAATCAATGTTGCTTACGCCAGGTATCTCTACTGGATATTGGAAGCCTAAAAATATACCTTTATGAGATCTTTTTTCTGCTTCTTCGTGTGTAATATCATCTCGGCATAAAAAAATGTTACCTTTAGTTACTTTATAATTTGGATGACCAGCGATAACCTTTGCCAATGTACTTTTTCCTGATCCATTTTTCCCCATAATAGCATGTATTTCTCCTTTTTTTATTAATAAATTTAGTCCATTAATAATTGATGTGTCTTTAACACTAACATGCAAATTTTTTATTTCTAATATATTTTGTATATTCATAATAACTTATCCTACAGTACCTTCCAATTTTAAATTTAGTAGACGATCTGCTTCCATTGCAAACTCCATAGGCAAATCATTTAAGATCTCTTTACAGAAGCCATTTATCATTAGACTAACTGCTTCTTCTATATTAATACCTCTCTGTAAAAAGTAAAAAATTTGTTCTTCACCTATTTTTGATGTTGAAGCTTCGTGTTCAACTTTTGCATATGGGTTTTTTACTTGTATATACGGAAAAGTATTGGCCTTAGATTTATTTCCAAGTATTAAAGAATCGCACTGAGAATAATTGCGAGAATAATATGCATTAGGTCCCATTTTAACTAATCCACGGTAGCTATTAATTGAGTTTCCTGCTGATATGCCTTTTGATAAAATTTTACTACGCGTATACTTACCTATATGAACCATTTTGCTTCCTGTATCAGCTTGTTGATAATTATTAGTTAAGGCTATAGAAGAAAATTCACCTACTGAATTGTGACCTAATAATATACAACTTGGATATTTCCATGTAATAGCAGAACCAGTTTCAACTTGTGTCCACAATATTTTTGAGCTATTTCCTACGCACATGCCTCTCTTAGTAACAAAATTATATATACCACCTTCACCTATTTCATTACCAGAATACCAATTTTGTACTGTAGAATATTTAATTGTTGCATTTTCTAGTGCAACTAATTCAACTACTGCTGCATGAAGTTGATTGTTATCAAATTGAGGTGCAGTACAACCTTCTAAATAGCTAACATAACTATTTGTGTCTGCAATGATTAATGTTCTTTCAAATTGTCCAGCTTCTTTATTATTGATTCTAAAATATGTAGATAATTCTAATGGACAATGTGTATTTGGGGGAATATAACAAAAGGAACCATCACTAAATGTGGCTGAATTTAGTGCCGCATAAAAATTATCACCTACTGGTACAACAGATCCTAAATACTTTTTTATTAAATTTGGATAAAGTTGAATAGCTTCACTTATAGAACAAAATATAATACCAAACTCAGCTAATTCCTTCTTGAATGTAGTTGCTATTGACACACTATCAAATACAGCATCTACAGCAACATTACTTAAACGTTTTTGTTCACTAAGTGATATACCTAACTTTTCAAAAGTTTTTAGAATTTCTGGGTCAACCTCATTTAGGTCATTAATCTTCTTTTTATATTTGGGTACTGAATAATATACTATATCATTGTAATTAATCTTACTATAAGTCAAATAACTCCATTTAGGTTCCTTCATTTTTATCCATTTATTATAAGCTTTTATTCTAAATGAGGTTAAGTAATCAGCTTCTTCTTTATTCTTTGATATTAGCTTTATGATTTCACTGTTTAAACCTTTTGGAAAATATTCTGAATCAACATGAGTATGAAAGCCATATTCATATGGCTTATTAATTAAGCTCTCTAAATATGTAGTTGATTCACTATGTGATTGATTTTTGCACATATTATATAAATAAAAAAATTTCTGGTTGTTAACTTTAATATAATTTACTATTAATTATTATATAATAGAATAATTTTCAATTTACATATAAATAATAATTATTTAACATAGATATTCTTAGTAGATATTTTTTTATTCCATAATAAACAAGAAATATTTAACATGTATTCTGATATATTTTCTAAATATATATTAGTTAATATAATAATTAAATTTAGTTTAGATAATAAAAAAAGTAAGCGATTAAAGTTTAAGTCATAATATTTTATTTTAATCGAGGTATTTAGATTTTTCAAAGATCTATTTATTTCTTCTATTATTTGTAATACTAAAATTAATATAAAAAAATATCTATTAAATACGTTTTTTATTAAAATACTTATATTACTAATAAAAAAATAAAAAATATCTATTAAGATTTCTGATTGAGTAAAAATAAAAAATATACTAACTAAAATAAAATTTACAATATTTATTATGAATATTCTTTGAATATAAATTGGTAGTATATAATAAAAATAGTTTATATATAACTTCCACTTCATATGATTATTTGGAACTTTTAATAGAGATGTAATATAAGGTATTTTTAGTTCTAAGTTATTGCTATTATATATATAATGATTTTTAAAAGTTTCCTGATAAATAAAAGAGTAACTAATTATATAACTTACATAAATCAAAATATAGATGGTAACTTTTTTTATATTTGTATAATAAAATAAATATGTCAATATAATTAATGATATATATATGCAGTAAAAATGGTGATATACATAGTTCATATTAATATAAGGTAATATAAATAAAAATGTAAAAAATATAGTATATACTGTTATATATTTAAGAGTTTTATTAATATACATGTAAATAAATACTTTATATTTATTATAAATAAATGTAATAACTGATAATAATGTTGTTTAAATATGAGTTATAGGGGTAGATGGCGAAATTGGTATACGCATCACATTCAAAATGTGATAACTTTAGTTATGAGGGTTCAAATCCCTCTCTACCCATAGAAATTAATATCTTACATTATAATAATTATATTAATATATAATTATATTTAATAATATTTCCCTATAAAAGTTATTTAGAATGAGCTTATTAGTTATAGGTAGTACAGGTACCTTAGGTAGACAAATTGTAAAAAAAGCACTTAATCAAGGATTTCATGTAAAATGTTTAGTTCGTAATTTTCGTAAAGCTGCTTTTTTAAAAGAATGGGGGGCTGAATTAATATATGGTGATTTAAATATACCAGAAACTATACCTATAGCTTTAAGTGGAATTACCGCAGTAATTGATTCTTCTACTTCAAGAGTAAATGATTTATCAGATATTAATAAAGTAGACTTAATAGCCAAATATATATTAATTGAGTCATCTATAAAAGCAAAAGTTAAACGATACATATTTTTTTCAATTTTAGATTCTAAAACTTATAGTCATCTCAATGTTCGACTAATTAAACTTAAATTATTAGTTGAAAACCGCTTAAAAAAATCATGTCTTGAATATACAATTTTTAGTTTACCTGGTTTTTTTCAAGGTTTGATTCCTCAATACGCTATGCCACTTTTAGATCAAAACTCAATATGGCTTACCAATGATCTATCATATATATCATATCTAAATACTCAGGACATAGCACAAGTATCAATTAAAAGCTTATCAATAAAACAATTTAGAAATAAGATTTTACCTCTTGTTGGACATAAATCTTGGTGCTCCTTAGATATAATTAAACTATGCGAAAGAATTTCAGGTCGAAAAGTTAATGTAATTAAAGTACCTATATATATTTTTCAAATATTAGTAAGTATTACAAACTTCTTCCAATGGACATGGAATATATCCGATAGATTAGCTTTCATCAATGTTACATATAAAGATAAAAATTTTGATAAACTAATGAAAGAAATTTTATATGTTTTAAAAATAAGATATTCAGAAATAGAACCTCTTGAAGTATACTTTCAAGAGTATTTTCAAAAAATTATGAAGAAATTAAAAGAATTAAACTACCAAACATTAAGAGATATTGAAAATAAAGATAATTTAAAATTTTAGCTAATTTATTATTATTCATTCATGTATTAACTAGAAAATAAATATTATTTTTTTCTTAATAAGTAAAATGTTATAATATAAATTAATTTATAATAATAAGTACTTATTTCTTTCACAGTAAAGTAAAGAGCCAATAAATTTACAAATTTTTTTATAAATTACTGAGACATATATTATTTATTTTTCACTTAAGGATGTATAAAATGCTCACTTTAAAAATTTTAGTTTATACGACGGTGATCTTTTTTATTTCATTATTTTTCTTTGGTTTTTTATCTAATGATCCATCTAGAAATCCTAATAGAAAGGATTTAGAATAACAAATTTCGATTTCTTAATCGAAATGAATTTTATATTAGTAGCATCTTTTCAAGATGTTACTAAATTGCTTAGTTTATTATTTAAATCGTATATGAGATTGTGTTAAAAAAGCAGTATGATGATTACTGTTTAATTCTTTTACTAACCCCAAGCAAATAATTAAGTTCTTATTTATAACATATAAATATTCATTATAAATTAAGTTAGAGCCAGGTATTTTTCCATAAACTTTTAATAATTTTTTTGATAATATTTTATAGTTTAGCACAAAATCTATATTTTTTTCCTGATTATTTATTGTAATATTAATTGTTCTAATAAAAAGAGATCTATCATATTTAATTGATGTAGTATAATAGTAACTTGTATTAATTTGACTATGTATATGAAAAAAATGGTTATTTATATTTAAATTAGTTTCATAATTATATTCTATTTTTTTTTTGCTTTTTAATAAGTACATGCTTGTTTTTGATGTCCATTTACCTTGAAACATTGAAAAAAATAAATTTAGTGATATTTTCATTTATAGACATATTCGTTTTAATGCTTATTTATAATATAATAAATTTGCTTATATGATAGTTTATTTTTTTAGACTATTTATTGTTATATAATATATGATTATACTTAATTAATAAATAGCTAAATAAAAATGAAATATTGGAATCTAAAAAAGATTAATCAGCTAACATTTGAAAAAACAGGTATAATTCCACGTTCTATGAGTAAATTATTTAATAAGTTTAAGCAAGAATTAAATCCTAATTCTGAAGTTGATGCACTAGAAGAATTTAAAGTTGCTAGGTATCAAACACTAACATCTATTAAATATGTGATTAAATTATTAATTATGCCTATATTAATTAATCAGATGTCTAAAATTTTTTTTTTAAATCCATTAATTAATTATTGTTGGAATAAAAGTAGTACTCATATATTTATTAATCATTCGCAAGAAGAAAGAGCATTTGCAGATTTACAGAGATTTGAAGAGAAACTGCATTTTGATATATTAATAGGTAAGTTAGAATCATTATCAATAGAAAATATTGAGAAAAAAATGTCAGATAAAGCTCTAGAAATAGCTGCAGAGTATTCTAATGAAAGTGCTAATGCAATAAAAAATATTCTAGCTGATTTTATTTCTATAATTATATTTACTTTAATTTTAATTATTAACAAAAGACAATTCTCTATCTTAAAGTCATTTATTAACGAATCAATATATGGTTTGAGCGATACCGCTAAAGCATTTTTAATAATATTATTTACAGATATTTTTGTAGGTTTTCATTCTCCTCATGGCTGGGAAATAATTATAGAAGTAATTTTAAGACATTTTGGACTACCTGAAAGCAGAGATTTTATATTTATTTTTATTTCTACCTTTCCTGTTATACTGGATACTATTTTTAAGTATTGGATTTTTAGATACCTTAATAAGATATCTCCTTCTGCTGTAGCAACGTATCATAATATGAATGAATAGTAAATATTTACTTTTTTGATCATATTTATTAAGATGAAATTAAATATATGCATCTGTGGCCGAGAGGCCGAAGGCAGCGGACTCATGTGTGATTCGTTTTTAGGTGTTAAAGGTTCATTAATAATAGTATCTTCAGCTAACTAAAAATTAAATACTTAATATATTTAATTAACTATGTTTTTTGTGTTAGTGAAAATCTAACTATTCTAAATCATGAATATAATTTTCTTGTCAATTTATATATATAATTGCCTTAAATATATTTAAATAAAGCAGACAGGTTAAGAAGTTGATATGACTAGGAAAACAAACCTTCGTATAAAGTGTTAATAAAAGAGATTAATATTGTTTTATATCAATATACTTCTTTAGCCCTTAAACTTGATTACTATGAGTTAATTGAAGTATGATTCTTTAAAGAGGCTATTATCATATAGAGAGGGGTCTAAGTCAACTACGTATAAAAAAACATGGAACGAAGTAACTAAATAGTTATTTTTTTATATTTAGGCATATTTAAACTATTTAGAAAGAAGCAGTAAAAAGTTATAAATATTTATGTAACTAACGTACTGTGCTTATTAAACAATATAGAAATAAAATATCCTTGTAAATAGTTGTGGTAAATAGATATTTAAATATTAGTTGTACTATTGAATGGAAAAATCTTCCATGGAAAAAAATATATATTCGTATAGCTATGATACAAAATCAAATATATTTAGCATCAAGAAAATATAATATTGCTCAACTATATAAATTACAACAATACTTATTAAATTCAAATGAAGCCAAAGTAATGTGTCTAAATTTAGTTATACAAGAAATATATCATTACTATTATTCAAATAATAATGAAAATTATATACTTAAAAATGATAATAAGTTACTTATACTTAAATATATATTTAATGTAAATTACATGAGTAATAAAGTATATACTATTGTTATCGAATATATAAAAAAGAATTTAATCTATTTATGCATTAATCCTGAATGGAAAGCTAAATTTATTTACAATAGTAATTTCCAGATTAATACTTCTAATTACAGATTATATCCTATGAAGTGTTTCAGTTATATAAATAAAAATTATCTTATTAACTTAGCAACTTATAAGTTAAAGTCATTTAGCTATATTAAAGAACTTATAAAAAAATTGTTAAACTACAATCATCATACAAATTTTAGTGTTTCGTATAATTTAAAGTGTAACATAAAAAAGAATAAGATAATAAATTATACTAATTTAAATAATTTATATAAACTATTTATAAATGTTTTGAAAATAGATGCTTGTTGGTATTTGTTTGCCTTAAATAAGAATAAGAGTATAGAACTAAAATATCATTTTTTTATGAATAGATACAAATCTATAGAATATAAAAAAAAGCCCTATTTATATATCATGAAATCTTTACTGTATAATAAAAAATACTTTAGTTTTAAATTAAAATCATCATTAAAAACATATGATTTGTTATTTAGGATTAGTCATAATGTATATTTATATTATAAATCTAGGTTTTTGTTCACATCAATTAAGACAATTTATATAATAAATAAATTCCTAAACATAACTATTTTCCAATGGTTAAAGAAAAAAAATAAGAGTAATTTCTATATACTTAACATCATAAATACCAGCATAAATAATTATATCTTAAACTATAATATATACTATCTTAATATATACAATTATTTTTATTTATAATTAAGCAATAATATAAGTTAATAAGTAGTAGCCGTATGAAATGAAAATTTCATGTACGGTTTTGTAAAAGGGGTTTTAACTAAAATCTACTCTAATAATCCGCCATCCTATATGGACACCGCTGGTTCGAATCCAGCCAGATGCATTTTATTTAACTTTATATTTTTTATGATATCAACATTTAATATAGAATGATTTAAAATCATTTTAGCTTGTATGAAGAATAAAAGGAAAAATTTTCCTTTTTTTTACGTAATTTTTAATAAGAAACAATTAAAAAAATGAATGAAAGTTGCTACTACATAGATAAATAAATATTATAAAAAATTACTATATCTAGATTTATATCTCTAATAATTTAATTTCTATTTCTCAATTATTTTTTTACTTAATATAGTTATTTGTTTTGATCAATATCTCCTTACAAATTTTTTGCCTTTTAATTACGTTATGGGTCTTATAGATCGAATTAAGCAATTGTATAGTACTGTTATAACAACTTCTAACTAAATTTATACTTAAAGCATAATTAGGATATTTTTTGTTTTTGTTATTTCATTACAATAGTACATTTGATAATTCGAAGCTTCATGGGTTAATAATCGTGTAAATATGCTTATTTCTTATAATGTGGTTTGAAATAGCCTTTAATACATTTTTATTGAAGGTTTACATAAAATTAATAAAAAAGCGGGTAGCGGGAATCGAACCCGCATCATTAGCTTGGAAGGCTAAGGTTTTACCACTAAACTATACCCGCTAACTAATATATATAACCATATCATTATATATTAATAATTAATTTTTTACAAGCTCTTTAATTCATACCTTCAATTTTTACATTAAGGAATTTCGCTATATCTTTTGCTTGTTTTTCAAGTTCACTAAGTGAAATGGGTTCTCCTACTTTTGTCAAAGGGATTTCTCTCGAATCTTTTGTTTTCATATATATCTCTCTCTTTGGTGATAAACCATCTTGTATATATACTTTAATAGAATATATTTCCTTAATGTTATAATCTAACTTAAGAATACGATTTTTTCCAGGAAATCCTAAGCGAAAAACTGTGACCACGCCATTTTGATTATCAAACTTATTATAACCACTACCAACATTAAATATTATAGTATACCATAAGAATAAACTTAAAATTATACCAGCAATACCATAGAATGTCATAATTGCACCTTGAGGTAAGAACATGATATTGTTATATGACAAACTTTCTATTAAGTTCATACGTAAGTATGTATATATACCAATACTAAAAAAGCTAATGCTTCCAACTAATAGTACAGTTGCCCACCAATAATTACTCACTCTACGGGATCCTAGTATTTCATCTATTTTAATAGAAGTCATAATATAAACCTTTTAAATTTTAATTGCTATCGAAATTTATGAAAATTTATTATAAAAAAATAAATTAAAAAATTTATTTTTTTATTTGTTTATAATTATACCATTAAATAAGCTTAATAAACTGTAAGCTAAAATATAAACCTAGTGCTAAGCTAGTAAATAATATTAAAAAAAGTAAGTAACTAATAAATATAGACATTGTGAATATCTCCATGAAATAATAAAAGATTTATTACAATATATTTAATAATTTAATTTATAGTATAAATTATTTATTAACATAAATATTATGAAATTATATTATTTTAAGTAATTTATTCTTCTGGAGAAACAGAACATGGCAAATTTTATTAAACCATATAGTAATGATCCATTTGTAGGTAATTTATCTACACCAATAAGTACTTCTAGTTTTACAAAAAGCTTATTAAGTAATTTACCTGCATATAGAAGAGGACTATCTCCTTTATTAAGAGGTTTAGAAATTGGAATGGCACATGGATACTTTATAATTGGTCCATTTGATAAACTTGGTCCATTAAGAAATACAGATGTCGCTCTTTTATCAGGTTTTTTATCAGCTGTTGGACTTATTATTATTTTAACAGCTTGTTTATCAATGTATGGCAATGTATCATTTAATTTAAGCCAAGACGAATCTAAAGATATATTACAAACTTCTAGTGGATGGAGTCAGTTTACAGCAGGCTTTCTGGTAGGTGCTGTAGGGGGTGCCGGCTTTGCTTACTTATTATTAGCAAATATCCCAACTATACAAAATTTAGGTTTATAATATGACATAGTATAATTAAGCTAGTAAGGGGACTTGAACCCATAACCTGCTGATTACAAATCAGCTGCTCTACCAATTGAGCTATACTAGCATCACTTATATGCAAATTTAAGCAACTAACTATTAATTTGTAGTTGCTTCACAATATAGTATATTTTAATAAGCATTCTTAATTTACTTTATCAAAATTTAAAGCAGCGACAAGCTGCTAAATAAAACTATATATAAATGTTAATCATTAGTTAAATGTATATCTTTTTCACAGCACGTTGCATAATAATTGATAGTTTCATCTAAACAAATAAAAAACCAGCCTGCTGGTATTTCCACATCATAATCACTAATATTCAAATCATTAGTATTATATTCAATTTCATTATCACCTTCTAAATTATAATTATAGACCATAAAATTTTCCATATTTATAATGAACCATTACTCTTTGATATAGACAAAGTAAATAAAAAATAAATATACAATACTTTTTATTTATTTACTAATAAAAATATATAAAAGTATAATAGCATATTAATCAATATTTGTCACTAATTATAAAACTTACATATCAAATAATTAGTTATAACTTTATCTTATATAAGGATTTTATAATTCTAGTAGAAATTTTTAATCTAATCCATTTTTGTTTTTTTTCTGACCAAATTTTTTTTAAATGCAAATTAACATTTTGTCTATTTTTAGTTCTTATGTGAGAATGTGATACTCTATATCCGTTGTTTGCTTTTTTACCTGAAATTTGACATATTTTCGACATATAAATTTACTGCACTATTATACTTTTTATATTTTTTTATTATATTTGCATAGAAATATATTAAATTACCTTTTGAAACACGAAAGATCATATCTAATAGTTAATTAATATATTTAGATAATGTACTTACTAAGGTTGACTTAGGAACAGCGCCTACTACCGTATCAACTCTTATTCCATTTTTAAAAATCATTACTGTTGGTATACTTCTTATTCCATACTCAGTTGCCACACTTGGATTTTGATCTGTATTAATCTTTACAACCTTAACTATATTCTTATACTCATGTGCTATTTCATCAATTACAGAAGCTATAAGTCTACAAGGTCCACACCAAGGAGCCCAAAAATCTACTAAAACTGGATGATTAACACTTGATTTAATAACCTCTTCTTCAAAAGATGCATCTAATACTTTTAATATAGACAAGATATATTTCTCCAACACTTTTTCCTAGCTAGATAAATTTTAGCATATATTTAAGATAAATAGACAAGTTTTATAGAAATTTTTACATTGATATATTTAAAACATTAAAAAAATTTATCACCATTATAAATAACATTGCAATTATTTGATTAATATATAATGATAAATTGATATATAAAGTTAGCTAACCATTATAATTGCCATTATTTTTATATTTAGAGTTTCTCTATAAAATTAAAATAAGCCTATGTATTATATATAACATAATACGGATTTTGATGATAGTTAACTTTCTATATTATGATACTGCCTTAAATTCAAGGAGGAATAAATGTCTAATTCTGTAGAAGAACGGACAAGAATTAAAAGTGAACGTTATGAATCTGGTGTAATACCTTATGCAAAAATGGGATACTGGGACCCTGGATACGTAATTAAAGAAACAGATGTGTTAGCTTTATTTCGTGTAACACCACAACCAGGAGTAGATCCAGTAGAAGCTTCTGCTGCAGTTGCAGGTGAGTCATCTACAGCTACATGGACAGTTGTATGGACAGATTTATTAACAGCATGCGATTTATATAGAGCTAAAGCATATAAAGTTGATGCTGTACCAAATACATCTGACCAATACTTTGCATATATTTCATATGATATTGATTTATTCGAAGAAGGATCAATTGCAAACTTAACAGCTTCTATTATCGGTAACGTATTTGGATTTAAAGCTGTAAAAGCACTAAGACTAGAAGACATGCGTATACCAGTTGCTTATCTAAAAACTTTCCAAGGACCAGCAACGGGTATAATCGTAGAACGTGAACGCATGGATAAGTTTGGTAGACCATTTTTAGGTGCAACTGTAAAACCTAAGTTAGGTCTATCAGGTAAAAACTACGGAAGAGTAGTTTATGAAGGTCTAAAAGGCGGACTTGACTTCTTAAAAGATGATGAGAACATTAACTCTCAACCATTTATGCGTTGGAAAGAAAGATTCTTATATTCAATGGAAGCTGTAAATAGATCAATTGCTGCAACAGGAGAAGTAAAAGGTCATTACATGAATGTTACAGCAGCAACCATAGAAATTATGTATGAAAGAGCTGAATTTGCTAAACAATTAGGGACAGTTATTATCATGATTGACCTTGTAATTGGATACACAGCTATTCAAACTATGGCAATCTGGGCTCGTCAAAATGATATGATTTTACATTTACATAGAGCTGGTAACTCAACTTACTCACGCCAAAAAATTCATGGTATGAATTTCCGTGTAATTTGCAAATGGATGCGTATGGCTGGTGTAGATCACATTCACGCTGGTACTGTAGTAGGTAAACTAGAAGGTGATCCATTAATGATTAGAGGTTTCTATAATACATTATTAGATTCACATTTAGATATCAATCTACCTCAAGGAATTTTCTTTAAACAAGATTGGGCATCTCTACGTAAAGTAACTCCTGTTGCGTCAGGTGGAATACATTGTGGTCAAATGCATCAATTACTAGATTATCTTGGTGAAGATGTAGTTCTTCAATTTGGAGGTGGAACAATAGGTCACCCAGATGGTATTCAGGCTGGAGCAACAGCTAATCGCGTAGCATTAGAAGCTATTGTAATTGCGCGCAACGAAGGACGTGATTATGTTAAAGAAGGACCTCAAATTTTACTTGATGCAGCAAAAACATGTGGTCCTCTACAAACAGCATTAGATCTATGGAAAGATATTACATTTAATTATACTTCTACAGATACAGCTGACTTTGTGGAAACTCCAACAGCTAATGTTTAAATCCAACATACCACACTAATAAATTTATTATACTTTAGTGCAATTTATTATTATCTTAGAATAAAAAAAATTAATGCACATAGATTAATCATTATAAGGAGTATAGAATAGTGAGACTAACACAAGGAACTTTTTCCTTCTTACCTGACCTAACTGACGATCAAATCAAAAAACAAATTGAATATGCAATCTCTCAAAATTGGGCAATCAATATTGAGTATACAGAAGATCCACATCCAAGAAATAACTATTGGGAATTATGGGGATTACCTTTATTTGAAATTAAAGATGCAGCAACTGTAATGTATGAAATGAATAGCTGTCGTAAACAATATAGCAATTTATACATTAAAATTAATGCTTTTGATAACACTAGAGGTATAGAAAGTTGCGTCTTATCTTTTATTATTAACAGACCTTCATACGAACCAGGGTTTGAATTAGTAAGATCAGAAGATATTGGCAGAAATCAGAAGTATTGCTTCCGTAGTTATGCTACAGAAAAACCAGAAGGATCTAGATATTAATTAAAGTCAATGATTCAATATTAAATAAATAAGATTAAATAAGTTCAAGAATACAAAATTAAATATTTGTATTCTAGAATTAATCAATAAAAAAAAATTATATAATTCATAAAATATGAAAAAAAATTATACAGATGATACTCTAGTTAACTTACAGGAAGAATATGATAAAACAAAAATTCAAGAAGTAATAGATGAACTAGAACAAGAATTAATCGGTTTAAAACCAGTAAAAACTAGAATTAAAGAAATAGCTGCTTTACTTTTAATCGATAGACTAAGAAACCAATTAAATCTCGTATCAGGTAGTCCAGGATTACACATGTCTTTTACAGGTAGTCCAGGTACAGGTAAAACAACTGTCGCTCTGAAGATGGCAGACATACTAAATAGACTAGGATATATTAAAAAAGGACATCTTCTAACAGTAACACGTGATGATTTAGTAGGTCAATATATTGGTCATACTGCTCCTAAGACAAAAGAAGTTTTAAAACAAGCTATGGGTGGTGTATTATTTATTGATGAAGCTTATTATCTCTATAAACCAGATAATGAAAGAGACTACGGTGCAGAAGCAATTGAAATACTGTTGCAAGTTATGGAAAATCAAAGAGATGATTTAGTAGTAATATTTGCTGGCTATAAAGATAAAATGGATAAATTTTATGAATCAAATCCTGGTTTATCATCAAGGGTAACTAATCACGTTGATTTTCCAGATTATACTGCTAAAGAGTTATTAAAAATAGCTAAATTAATGCTTGAAGAACAACAATATAAATTTGCATCAGATGCTGATCAAGTATTACTAGAATACGCAGAAAGAAGAATGAAACAACCTCACTTTGCTAATGCTAGAAGTATTAGAAATGCATTAGATAGAGCAAGAATGCGACAAGCAAACAGAATTTTTATAAGTGGAGATAAGATATTAACAAAAAATGATTTAGTGACAATTGAATCAGAAGATCTACTGAAAAGTAGACTATTTACACAGGAAAATTAATATATATAACAAAAATTATTGACAAAAAATACAAAATTTAGATAGATTATTTATGAAAATATATAACTAAAATAGAAGTATGGCGGTATAGCTAAGTGGTAAGGCAGAGGATTGCAAATTCTTTATTCCCCAGTTCAAATCTGGGTGCCGCCTATTATCTAAAGAATAAATAGAAGGGGATGTGGTGGAATGGTAGACACAACAGACTTAAAATCTGTTGATCTTTTAATGATCGTGAGGGTTCAAGTCCCTCTATCCCCATATAAAAATAATTATCCTAAAAAGTTAATATTGTAACTATAAATAAATCAAGTTTAATTATTTAAAAATTTAATTTCAATAAACAAAAAATATATAGTAGTATAATAACATAGTAATAAAACCTTTGTATAAACCAGTATAATTTACTATGTGTATATGTATAAATTGCCGACATATTTATAATTGTGAAATTTATAGATTCATAGAAGAACAACATAAAGAAAAATTAACTAAAAGAGTAAAACCAAGTTTTATACCAAATGATACAATACTTAATATAAATATAGACAAACGATATAATAATATTACATTTGATTGGGACTTAATAGAATGTTTATCATTTATAGAAGAACCTGGTTTATGGGGGAAAAATATAAAAAAATACTAGCTATATAAATAAGATTGATTATTATCTAATTTTCTTCTCAGCAGTTCTGTATTCATATTAGATTCTCTTATTAAACTTATTTTACCTGTTATCGCAATCTCAGCAATATCATAATCAACCAATATTTGTCGAATAGCACATATTTTACCTGGATCACCTGTAACTTCTAATACCAAGGACAAACTAGATATATCAACAATTTTTGCTCTAAAGATATTAGCTATCTCTAATATAGAGGATCTATCTTGTTGTGACACATTTACTTTAACTAACATAAGCTCACGCTCAACACAAGGTATATTAGTAACATTTTGTACATGTAATACATTAATTAACTTATACAATTGTTTTATTAATTGTTCTATCGTACGATTATCCCCTCTTACTGTCATAGTAATTCTTGAAATACCAAATTTTTCCGTTGGGCCGACAGCCAAGCTATCAATATTAAAGCCTCGCCTAGCAAATAAACCAGATATTCTAGACAAAACTCCTGACTCATCTTGTACTATTACTGACAATGTATGCTTCATAACAATAATCTAAAAATCAAAATTTTAACTGAAACAATGAATATATATTTCATGTTATAATAGTTTATATATATTTACCAATACTAAAAAAAATCAAGTATTCAATATAAGCAAAGAATTGAAAAAAAAATACGAAGACAAACCTATAATTAATGAATACATTAAATATCCTCAAGTAAGATTAATAGACATACAAGGAAGACAACTCGGAATATATACACCAAAAGAAGCACTTAAAATAGCTTTAGAGAAAGGTTTAGATTTAGTAGTGATTAGCGATAAATCAGAACCACCTGTTTGTAAAATAATAGATTACGGCAAATATAAATTTACACTTGAAAAAAAAGCCAAAGAAGCTAAAAAAAAGCAACAAACAACTTCAATAAAAGAAGTTAAAATGAGATATAAAATAGAAGAACATGACTACAAAGTAAGACTGAATCAGGCATTCCGGTTCTTAAAATCAGGCGATAAAGTTAAAGTTACAGTTATTTTTAGAGGTAGAGAAATACAACATTTAAACTTAGCTTTTGAATTATTAAACAAAATGGCGAAAGATTTACATAATGTATCAGAAATACAACAACAACCATCTAAAGATGGTAAAAACGTAATAATGATTTTATCTGCACAAAAAAAATAAAAATATATAAATAAAAAATAATACAAAAGGAGTACAATATGTCTCGCTACCGAGGAGCAAGATTAAAAATATCTAGAAGATTAGGTGATCTTCCTGGTTTAACTCGAAAAAAATCTAATAAAATATCACCTTCTGGTGAGCATGGACAACAATCACGGAAGCCATCAGAATATGCCTTAAGACTAGAAGAAAAACAAAAAATTAAATTTAATTATGGTATTAGCGAAAAACAATTATTAAATAATATAAAAATAGCTAAAAAAGTACAAGGATCTACAGGAATTATCTTACTACAGATATTAGAGATGCGTTTAGATAATACAATATTCAGACTAGGGCTAACGCCAACTATACCTGCGGCTAGACAATTGGTTAATCATGGACATATTTTAATTAATAATAAAACTATCTCAATTTGTAGTTACCAGTGCAAACCAGGCGATATTATAAACGTAAAAGATAGAAAATCTTCTCAAAAACTAGTAAATAATTACTTAAATTTTCCAAGCCTAGCAAGTATACCAAATCACCTAGAAATAAATAAAGAAACTTTAACAGGAAAAGTAAATGGCATAATAGAAAGAGATTGGGTAGCCATACAATTAAATGAGTTATTAGTCGTTGAGTACTATTCTAGAAAATAACTTTTTTACCATAATTAAAAAGTCGATTAGAATAATAATCTTGAAACAACTAATTATAAATACTTAAGATAATAATTTACCAATTTATAGGTTGTCGACTAGTTAAAGACCAAATGACTCTCTTGAAAATTGTTCGAATATATAAACTTTCATTTATTATTAATTTTGTAATACTATTAATATCTTTTGATTTAATTTCAATGTATTTCTTAGCAAATTCATATGACTGAAGTGACGGCACAAATATAAAATTTTGTTTATTATTACCATAATCAAGCGTTTTAATAAATAACTCTAGATTTGAGATAAATAACTTAGGCTTAATAGGTAAACTATAGTTTGAGTGCTCTTCTCTAAATTTACTCCAAGCATCAATGGCTGTTTGATAATTTAAAAATATAGTTTTATAAGACTTAATATTATCACTATTTTTTATATTATACTCATAGCTTAATCGTTCCTCTTCACCTGTATTTTTATTCTTTGCAATTATAGATTGAATTAAGTAAATAGGCTGCCCCTGAAAATAATTTTTTCCATGTTTTTGTTTACTATCAAAAAAAACATTTTTATAGTTTCGGAAATTATATAATAAATCACTTACTTCTCTTAAATCAGGAATTAGCCTAAATTCTGTATTCTTAACAGAAGAAGATAATAATTGATAATAAAATTTTAAGTCACTTATTATCAAATTAATGTTATTATTATTAGTTGATCTAATATGTTTTGAATTAATATAATCTCTGTATTCCAAAGCATCTTTTGGATTAATAAATATTAAGCCTATATACATATTTTTGCTATGTATTTTTTTATACGAAAATTTGCTCAAAAATTTAAAAATTAAATTATAAAAAGTTTTATCATGAAACAATTGATCAGGAGATTCTGATAATATTACTTGTTTATTATCATTAATTAAAGTAAATAATGGTAAAGACTTATATAAAACTTTATGACGATAATGCTTTATACTATTTAAATAACTATTCTTACTAACATCAAATAAGTATAAATTAATTTTAGGCAGTTTAAACCATTTATATTGTACGTATTTATAGCTATGATTATTCAGTAACAAAGCATTATTATTTTTATTCGAGGATACTACAACTGCACCATTTAGTAAATCCTTACTAAATTTTAACAAAAAATTATTGTATTCATTTGCGTTATATATAGATAAACCATTAGTTCTTAATTTATTAGTATAGGTATCAGATACCTGATTAACCTGAGAAAGAAACACTGTTTCTTGTAAATACTGATTAATAAATTTTTGCCAAAAGTTGCGTGCTATTAAATTATTATTTATTCTCCAGCTAAAAGATTCACTAAAAAGCTTATTCTTTAAATTTTTTTTACTTGAAACAATAAGTAATGATAATTTATTATTGCTATCACTATTTACACTGTTACTTGTTTTTAGATAACTTTTATTTTGATTAAGTTTAATTAGATGATTACTATTTTTATAATAATTTTTTAACATTGTATAAAATGGGATTACATTAAATAAAATCATGAACTTATATCATAGAACTATAAAAAAGATGAAAATATACATTGGAACTGGCGGGAATTGAACCCACGTCCATACTAATATTTTATACTAAACCTTAAAAAATATAAAGAAAATGTTGATTTTTTATAGCTAAAAATATAAACTATAATATTTTTTATTACTTAACTTAATAAAATGAAAACATATCATTTAAATAAGAGCATTTAAATATACATACCACAGTATTTATTAAATAAATAAAGTAGTATTCTAAAAGTTTAAGCTAAAACTTTTTTTCTAGAAAAACACAAGATATTATTTTTTGCGCTTAATTAACAATTAAATTATTTCTGCAGTAGCAGGAAAAATCAAACATAGATTATAAAAAATATTAATACGTAGAAGCCACTTCAGTCCCTTAAGATGTATTATTAACCTTAAATATAAACTATTTTAACATAAAAATAACATCATATAATACCATAAAAATATCAAACTTAAATGAGCAAGGAAGGATTTGAACCTTCGACTACCAAATTCGGAATTTGGTACTCTATCCACTGAGTTACATGCCCCGAAATTATAGAATTTACATTTTAAATAAATTAATTTTGAATATATAATTGATTAAGCTTAATTGATATTTCTAACTTAAAAATTTCTTTTCCTAAATATAATTTATGTTGCGTAGACAATACATTACAAGAAGAATGTAACGACATTAAATAAAAAATAATAGAAGAACTATTAGCGGTAAAACAAGTAGGATAACGACATGACCTTAGAATTTTAGTTATATCGTATTTAAAATAATGTAATTCTATCAAATTTTTACTAGAAGCACAAATAATAAAATAATTTCTGTCCATTGTTTTTTAATATATAACAAATTTAAATAAAAATTGTTTTTTTGTCAATAAAGTTAATTATATTATAATTATATGAATACTATTATAATTCTAAGATACTGGAGATTGGATATATGCAAGATACAATTACAACTATACTAAATCAATATGATTTAACAGGAAAATACTTAGATGATATAGCAATTAATAAAATAAATAATTATTTTAGAGTAACAGAAAAAAGTTTATTAGCTATTGAGTTAATAAACAGTTTAGCACCTAAAATAGTAAAAGAAACAGCCGCAAAATTATATTCAGAACAACCAGAACTACTTAGACCTGGTGGTAACTCATATACAACAAGAAGGTATGCAACTTGTCTTAGGGATATCGATTACTATTTAAGATATACTAGCTATGCATTAATAGCTGGCAATACTGACATACTTAATGAAAGGTTACTAAACGGCTTAAGAGAAACATACTTATCATTAAATGTTCCTTTAGGCCCAACTACAAGAAGTATACAAATTTTAAAGGAGGTTGTTATTAACAATGTACAGTCTAGAACGAATATTAACATAGGTATAATTACTGAACTATTTGACTACATTACAATTAATTTAAGCGAGCAAAATATATAAAATAATAAATAAAATTGAGTATATCATTACAAATAATTAGATTTATAAAGGCTAAATCCAACGATAAAATTATTTCCTTTAATATTAATATAATGTGTTTAATGCTTGGTTTTTTTTTTGCTAATATTTTATCTACTATACCAGCACAAACAGGTGATTGGAATATAACAAGTGCATCTGTTATTGTTTCTGTAAATGAAATTATTAGCAAAGCTATATATAAAAAGAACAATACCAATAAGCATCAGTTAATATATATAATTAATAATATAAAAATAGGGATAATATATGGTTTATTTGTGGATGCATTTAAACTCGGAAGTTAAAAAATAAAATATTTAATTTAAAGTAGCATTTTTATATAAAAAAAGTGTATGTGGAACAAACAAGAACTAAAATAATTTTCTCATAAATTTGTGTTTATTCAAATAATTTTATATAAATAATTATTACAATATAATAAAACTACTAAGTTACATAACTTAGTAGTAAATATAACTAAATCATTGAAATATCTTTTAACATACTAAGAAAAAGAGCTGGATCACCTGCTTTAGGCTTTTGTTCTTGTGGCCTAAATCTACGTACTGAACCAGACCAAGATAATCTAGGCATAAATTGTTTATCTAAGAAATTATAATTTAAACGAGGTGTTTTTAGGTTAAAAGGTATTTCTCCTTTATTTCTTTGAAATATTATTCGCCGTCTTTGATATGGCACAATAGTATCGCCGAAGTTTTCTAAGTATTCATTACTTTCTAAAAGTAAATCAATAAAAGATTCTAATCCTTTTGATGCTATAACTATAGAAAAAGCTAATTTTTCACGTTCATTATAAACATCACGTCCTAAGACACGCTGTACACATATTTCAACAAAACGATAATTATTATTAACATCATAATTTAAAACACGAAATTTATCTGATAGTAACAAGCCCTTAATAAAATCTTTAATCTTGATTTGGTTAAATCTTAACTGAGATTCCAAAAATAGTTGCCTAGTGTTAAACAGAGTTTGGTGCTCACTAAAAATCTGACGGTAGGCGGCCCAAATAATTTGGTCGATTTCAGAAGATGTAGGTAAATTATCTGTTGTGTATAATCTAGGTTGCTCTTCGCCAGTTAAATACTCAAAACTATTAACCCTATGATTATGAGTAGATAAAGAATACTTCAAAATTGGAATAGACATATTTTATCTCCAAATCAACTTTAAACATATACAAAAACAATTAGTAAGAAAGAGTAGGTAATCATATTACATACATATAATAAACTATTAAATAATATAGACATTTATTTTACATAGTGAATAAATTATTTTTAAATTTATAACAGTTACTACAGATATAATATTAATTGCTACTTTCTTAAAAAAATATATATAAATATTATACTAAAATTAAAATAAATCACATAAAATAATATAATACTTGGAATAAAAAGATACACTAACAAATTCATAAAAATAACAAGAACTGAATTGTTGTATAATCATTACTTACAGGAAATAAAAAATGAGCAGTATTAATAAGTTAACTCTTGAGCAGGAATTTAAGCTAGCAATATACACAAACAAAATAACGCAACTAAACAATAAAAAACTAAAAATATACCTAAGTCAAATTTTAAAACAGATGATGATTAAAGATAATATAATTAAATACTACATAAAAAATTCTATTATATAACAATAAATATTAATTAATATTAATTTGTTATATATTTACTTATCAAATACTTTATATTATCTATCGACACTTATACACCAGCCTATAAATAAATTTAACAGCTGAAACATTTTTGTTCCTTTTTTAAATACAAACACTAAGGAGAGCTAAATGCTTGATGCATTTTCTAGAGTTGTAGTAAATTCAGATACTAAAGCAGCATATGTAAGCGGCAGTGATCTAGAAGCTTTAAAAACATTCATTAACGATGGTAACAAAAGATTAGACGCAGTAAACGCAATTGTTTCTAACTCAAGCTGCATAGTTTCAGATGCTGTTTCAGGGATGATCTGTGAAAACCCAGGACTAATTGCACCTGGAGGAAATTGTTATACTAATCGCAGAATGGCTGCTTGCCTAAGAGATGGAGAAATTATTTTACGTTATGTTTCTTACGCACTTCTTGCTGGAGATGCTTCTGTATTAGAAGATCGTTGCTTAAATGGATTAAAAGAAACATACATTGCACTTGGTGTACCTAATAATTCTACAATTAGAGCAGTTAATATTATGAAAGCAGCATCAATTGCTTTTGTTAATAACACAGCACCAAAAAGAAAATCAGAAATTACTTCAGGAGATTGTAGTGCACTAGCCGCAGAAGTTGCTGCTTATTGCGAGAGAGTTGCAGGTGCTATTAGTTAATTAGTAATAAAACAAAATAATTTGGCATAACATAACAAATTATAACAAAAATATAAACCTAGGAGATTATATAATGAAATCAGTTATCACTACTACAATCAGTGCTGCTGACGCTGCAGGCCGTTTCCCTTCTAGTTCTGATCTTGAATCAGTACAAGGAAATATTCAACGTGCAGCAGCTAGATTAGAAGCTGCTGAAAAATTAGGTTGTAACTACGAAGCAGTTGTTAGAGAAGCAGGAGATGCTTGCTTTGCAAAATATTCATATCTAAAAAATCCTGGAGAAGCAGGAGATAGCCAAGAAAAAATTAACAAATGTTATAGAGACATTGATCACTATATGCGTTTAATTAATTATTCTCTTGTAGTTGGAGGAACAGGTCCACTTGATGAATGGGGTATCGCAGGATCTCGTGAAGTTTATAGAGCTTTAAATTTACCTGCTGCAGCTTATGTTACTGCATTTGTATTCACTCGTGACAGATTATGTGTACCTAGAGATATGAGTGCACAAGCTGGTGTTGAGTTTGTGTCTGCACTGGATTACCTGATTAATTCTTTATGCTAAAAATTTAATGCATCTAAATAATTAAAACTAAAAAAGCAAAACTAGAATCTATATATCTAGTTTTGCTTTTTTTTATTTATCATAAAAAATTACTACTATAATATAGTATATTCAATAGATAACAAATTAAAATAAAATTGATATGGACTGGAATTTAGTTGAAAACTATATAATTAACATTACATTTATCATACTACTTATTACATTAATCATATACTGGTTAAATCTTATTATAAGTCACATAAAACAATTAAATACTATATCTAAGTACCTAAACATATTAACAAATATATCATTAGGTACATCACTAACGATAAGATGGATAATAAATAAACATTTTCCATTAAGTAATTTATACGAGTCACTTATATTTCTGACATGGTCACTAACATTAACACAAATAATCTTAGAACAGAAGACAAAAAATAAATTAATAGGGTCAGTAAGCGCACCAATATCACTATTCACCTTAGGATTTGCTACTCTTTGTTTACCTGATAATATGAAAAATTCATTACCTTTAGTACCTGCCTTACGATCAAACTGGCTCATGATGCATGTTACTGTGATGATGATTAGTTACGCATCTTTAATAACAGGATCACTATTATCTATTCTTTTTTTAATTATTTCTAATGGTCAAGAAATTGAAATTAAAGGAAACTCTTATAATACAAAAAGTAAAGCAAAGAAATTCTCACTAAAATATGAATTTGATCAATTCATAAATTTTACAGATTATACTATAAAGAAAAAAAATAGAATACTTAATAAGCAAAAAAATATAAACTTCTTACAAGGTATAGATAACTTAAGCTATCGTACGATAGGACTGGGATTTCCACTACTAACAATAGGCATTATCGCAGGAGCAGTTTGGGCAAATGAAGCATGGGGAAGTTACTGGAGTTGGGATCCTAAAGAAACATGGGCACTTATAACTTGGATTATATTTGCAATATATCTTCACTCAAGATTAAATAAATCATGGAAAGGAAAAAAACCTGCCATTATAGCATCTTTTGGATTTATAATTATATGGGTATGTTATTTAGGTGTTAACTTTATAGGAAAAGGTTTACATAGCTATGGTTGGCTATTCTAATAAAAAATACTATTAAAATAAATAATACAACTTAATATATCTTATATAAGAGATAACTATCAATAATTTAGAATATAATTATAAATAAAATTTAATTTTATAAAATTAAGTTATCTTAAATCCAACTATAGGAAAATTATTCAATGGAACAACTAAATAATAACATAACGAATATATTATTAACTAATTCTCTGTGGTCAGCTAAAATTGGAATTATAATGATTATTTGTAACTTAATTACAATAGCAATAGGACGATATGCAATTAAAATTAGAGGTTTAGGTCCATCTATACCAATTTTAGGATCAGAAGGCCTAGGATTACCAGAATTGCTGGCAACTACAAGTCTAGGACATATAATAGGAGCAGGAACAATCATTGGATTAAAGAGCGTAGGTATCTTTTAACCAAAAATATATTAAGCTATATTATGATTCGTAGAAAGTACCTATTTTACGAAATTTTTCGTATCTTAAGTTCTTTCTTTGTTGACATGATAAATTTAAAAGATCATTTAAATATTTTATTAATTCATATTTCAATATATAAGAAGCCATAATAGGATCTGACTGTGATCCACCTAAAGGTTCTTGTACAATATGATCAATAATCCCTAAAATTTTTAAATCATGAGATGTTATTTTTAATGCTTCTGCAGCAACTAAAGATTTAGTACTATCTTTCCATAAAATAGCTGCACATGCTTCTGGTGTTGCAACAGTATACACAGCATATTCAAGCATTAAAATTTTATCGCCTATCCCAATACCCAATGCACCTCCAGAACCCCCTTCGCCAATAATAGTACAAATTATGGGAACATGAAAAGAAAACATTTCTTTTAAGTTAACAGCTATAGCTTCTCCCTGACCTAACTTTTCAGCTTCTACACCGGCCCATGCACCAGGAGTATCAATAAAAGTCAAAATAGGAAAATCAAATCTATTTGCATGTTTCATTAACCTTAAAGCTTTGCGATAGCCACCAGGTGAAGCCATTCCAAAGTTTCTAATTAAATTATCTTTTGTATCTTTTCCTCTTTGATGTCCAATAAAGACTACTGTCCTTGAACCAATAGATCCTATACCACAAACTAAAGCTGCATCATTGGAGCCTCCTCTATCTCCATTTAATTCAATCCATTCATCCATCATATATGAAACATAATCTAAAGTTGTTGGTCTATCTGGTTGCCTAACTAAATGTAACCTCTGCAAAGGTGTTAAAGATTTAAATATATCTTTTTTTAATTCAGTTAATTGATAATTTAAATGAGATATTTTATCTTTAATTGATTCAGATAAACAATTGGAAAATATTTTTTCGAGCTGTTGCAACTGATATTCAAACTCAACTACAGGTTTTAGAAAATTTAGAGATAAAGCTTGTCTTTTCATTATAAATAATAATATAAATTCTAAAATAATAGCGTTACACTTAATGTATAATATAGTAAATAAGAAAATTTAACTTAAAAGCTCTGTAAAACAGAAAAAAAATAAGAAAAATAATTTAATAGTAAAACAATTTCATCTGAAATCTCAATACTATTATATAAAAGTAAGTAAAGAAGATCAAAAAAACGAGGATCATCAAACCTCTGAGAGATTCTAGTTGTAGATCTTACTAAATCATCATAATTTAAGCCTTTATATCCTTTTAAATAAAAATTAGAACATAAAAATTTAGATCTAAAGCAATTACTGGATAATACATTAATCTTCTTTATTTCTAATTCATTAATAATTTCTAATGGAATAACATCAACAACTATACTATTAAATAAACCTACTTGATTAATTTCAAAAATTGAGTTTTTAGGTATTATGGTATTGCAAGAATCAATAAAAATCATAACTACTACAGTATTTAATTGAATGTTTATATTTTTAACATTACCTATCTTAACTCCTCTTAAATTTACATCTGTTCCTTGTTTTAAACTATATGTATGATTAAATTCTATAAATAATTTATATCCTTCTTTGTTTCTACGAAATGAAAAAATCAAAACTAAGACTATTAATATAAAAATCAATAGACTAATAATTTTATTGATATGCCTAATAATATATGCGTATTGTAGTTTCATAAATTTATATATAATTTCGTAAATTATTAAACTATCAAGATTTTAATATACAATAATTAATACACTAGATTATTTAGAATGCTTGCACAAAATTGAAATCTACTATATATTAACTTTTTTTACTTAATATTAAATTTGCTCTAGAGGACATAGATTTACGTACTTGATTTATTAAATATGACATATAATAAATACCTTTATATTAACGAATTAATGAACCTATTCCAATACCAGAAGCTCCATAAAAAGTAGCTATAGGACTAGATAAAAAATTCATACCTAATGATGTAATTAATGGTACATTAACATTACTTGAGATAGAATATGTTGAAGATAAAAAGAGTATAGATAGATAAGCAACATTGAAAACTTTATCATTTACTTTCAGTTTATTAAATTTATATCTATTGATACACTCAGTTTGTAATATATTTACACCAAAAAATCCTAAATCAATTGCTAGTTGAATTTGATCATTTAAATCTAAATAATATGGTACAGTAACAGATGTATCATATTTTTTAATAAAGCTCTCGTTTCTTGAAATAAACTAATTATTTTTTGTGGCTTTAAATAAATATCTTTTTATAAAAAATATTAAAATTCCCTATCTCAACCAGATCAGCACCAGCTAAAAAACAATTACACAAATTTATTGGATTAATTGAAGAAACACAAATAGGCAAATTACATATAGATTTTACATATTTTACTACACTTGGTTTAGCTATAATACTAAGTAATTGGCTCCAGATAATTTAGATACTTTTACAATCCTTATAATTTATTCAATATCTAAATTATCTAAGCTAATTATTACTTTAACAATCCCTTTAGATTTAAAAGACGAATATAATTGAGTATTAAATAAGTTCATATTAAATAATTATTCATTATGATACTTATAATAAACAATATCATATAAAATCAAAAAGGTAAACGAAATATCTAAACACTTACTTCAAATAATTAAGTATTTAAATTCCATTATTTTTAATATAAAATAAAAGAGATAACTAATAAGTTAATCCCATACTACGACTCGTCTCTGACCCTAAATATACACGTACACTTAAAAAATCCGTTGGACAAGCTGTTTCACAACGTTTACATCCGATACAATCTTCTGTACGAGGAGCAGAAGCTATTTGTCCTGCTTTACAACCATCCCAAGGAACCATTTCTAAAACATCACAAGGACACGCACGTACACACTGAGTACATCCAATACATGTATCATAAACTTTTACACTATGAGCCATATGGTTTTAACTTTTCCTTATAATAATTACTGACTGTTGACAACATAACAAACACTTAGAATTGTATAACAATAAACTATTTCACTTAAAATAGTTTAAGAATTATGATTACATGTTAAGAAATATTACACTACACAATACTAGTAAAAGACGAAAACTCAAGACTTGTAAAAGATGTATCCTTTTCAGAAGGAGGAACTATCTGCCAAAATTTAGATAAAAACTCAGACCAATTAGCTAATATTTTCTTAGCCTTTGTACTTTTTGTTTTTATTTCATAAAGTTCAATTATATTTCTTAACTGCTCCTCTGCTTCTTTAGTTATAATTCTCTGAACTTTGACTATTTCCAAATTAACTTTATGCGTCAAATCTTCTTCTTCATCTAAAAAGTAAGATAATCCTCCTGTCATACCTGCACCTATATTTCGACCGGCTTTTCCTAAAACCACTATTAAACCACCTGTCATATATTCACAAGCATGATCACCAACACCTTCCACAACAGCATTAGCCGCCGAATTACGAACAGCAAATCTTTCACCTGCTTGACCATTTGCAAACAAATAACCACCTGTAGCACCATATAGACATGTATTACCAATTATGACAGACTCTGAGGCATTACTTTTACTAAAAGAAGAGGGATAGATAATAATTTCTCCACCATTCATGCCTTTACCAACGTAATCATTAGCCTCACCTATTAAGTTTAGGTGCATCCCATCACATATAAAAGCACCAAAACTTTGACCTGCAGCTCCGTAAAAATTAACTTGTAGATTACCATTAAATTTTCTTTGGCCATATTTTTTAGCAATAAAACCAGATATTCTAGCTCCTACACAACGATTTGTATTAGCTATTTTTAAAGTTTTGATAATATTCGTTTGCATCTCAATCGCATTAATAAATGTAGAATCAGCTAACAGATCATCATCTAAAACTTTACCATTATCATGTACACCATTATAAAGATCCCAAGTTAACTTATTAATAGAACTATGTAATAGGATATCTAAATTAAGATTATTAGTTTTAGATAAATTAGCTTTATTAAATTTCAACAAATTGTTTAAACCTATAATATTTGTTAACTTTTTATAACCTAATTGAGCTAATATTTGACGAACTTCTTCAGCAATAAACACGAAAAAGTTAACTAAATCAGCTGGTATACCAGGATAACGATTTCTTAAATCTTGTCTTTGAGTCGCAACACCAACCGGACAATTATTAGTATGACAAATTCTAGCCATTACACAACCTGTTGCAATCATCGCAATTGTGCCAAAGCCAAATTCCTCTGCACCCATAAGAGAAGCTAAAATAACATCACGACCTGTTCTTAAACCTCCATCAACTCTTAAAACAACACGATCTCTTAAATTATTTTCCAGTAAAGTTTGATGAACTTCCGTTAATCCTAATTCCCACGGAACACCCGCATGCTTAATAGAACTTAAAGGAGAAGCTCCTGTACCTCCATCATGACCAGAAATCTGTATAATATCAGCATTACCTTTTGCAACACCTGCAGCTATAGTACCAATGCCAACTGAAGCAACTAATTTAACTGAAACTTGTGCATATGGATTTACTTGATGTAAATCAAAAATTAATTGTGCTAAATCTTCAATAGAATAAATATCATGATGTGGAGGAGGAGAAATTAATGTAACACCTGGCTTACAATTCCTAAGAGTAGCAATATAAGGACTAACTTTTTTACCTGGTAATTGACCACCTTCACCAGGCTTAGCACCTTGTGCTATTTTAATCTCAAGTTGTTTAGCATTAACTAAGTACTCAGGAGTAACTCCAAAACGCCCTGAAGCTATTTGCTTAATTGAAGAGCTTGCTATATCACCTTTTCTTAATCCTTTTAGATGCGAAAAAGAACTAGAAATGCCTAATAAATCAATATTATTTATATGCTTAAAGCGAACAGGATCTTCACCACCTTCACCAGAATTAGATTTACCACCTATTCTATTCATTGCTATTGCTAAAGTTTCATGAGTTTCACGAGATAAAGCACCAAGCGACATACCGCCTGTACAAAAACGTTTTAGTATACTTTCAATTGGTTCTACCTCGTCAATACTAATAGAAGATTTAGAACTAAATATATCTAATAAATCACGTAAGTTAGCTGGAGCTCGATTATATAGTAATGATTTATACTGATTATATAGTTCATTATCCGTGTTGCGAACAGCTTTATGAATGGTCTTAGACATCTCAGGATTATTCACATGATATTCAGCACCTGGCCTATACTGAACATAACCTAAATTTACTAACTTTTTTGGTAATTGTGGTAAGAAAGCTAAATCATACGTTTTTATAGACTGACTAAATAATTCTTTACTATTTATTCCTCCTAATCTAGATGTAGTATTCACAAATGCAATATCCACAACTTCATTACTTAAGCCTAAAATTTCAAATATTTGAGCACCATGATAACTAGATAGTAAAGAAATGCCCATTTTAGATAAAATTTTCAGTATACCTTTATTTATAGCATTACGGTAATTATCCTGAGATTCTTCTAAATTCAACCTAGGTAATCTACCATTTAACATAAATTTTTGAGTTTTAGCACTTTGCCACCACTGCCTAACAGTTAAAAAAGCTAAGTACGGACATACAGCACTTGCACCATACCCTATTAAACATGCAAAATGATGAGTATTCCAACACTGACCTGTTTCAACAATTAATGATACTTTATGTCTTATGTGATTATTTATTAAATAATGATGGACAGCTCCCACTACAAGTAAAGGTGGAATAAATATGTAATTTTTATCTAAGAAGTCTACACGATCAGTTAAAATAATTAGCTCAGTACCTTCTATAATTAATTGATGGCATTTTTCACATATAAACTCTATTCTATTATTAAAACTTAAAGTATTAGAGTCCTTTTCGAAAAAAGTATTAACTGTTGAAGCTTTAAGTATATTTTGAGATATTTCTAATAATTCATTTTCATTAATAACAGGAGATTGTAGCTGTATAGACTTAGCCATATACTCATTAGGTTCTAATATATTACCTTTAGGTCCAAGATAAACAATTAAAGACATAACCAAGCTTTCGCGAAGAGGATCAATCGCTGGATTAGTCACTTGAGCAAATCGTTGCTTAAAATAATCATACAATAAGTGAGGTTTTTCTGATAAAACTGCAAGAGGTATATCATCTCCCATACAAAAAGTTGGCTCCTTAGCAGAACTAGCCATATGTTCAATAACTAATTCCACATCTTCATTTGAATAACCAAAAGCAGTATGTAAACGAGAAATATTAACTAAACTAGAATCTGCATTATTTAAATATGGCAAATAAGGTATTATTATCCTATGCTTTTCTAGCCAATTTTTATATGGAAACATCTGAGCAATTTTTTGCTTGATAGAAAAATTATCCAATAATAGATTATTATCAAAATCCACAGACAACATTTGACCAGGGCCTAATCTACCTTTTTTTACAATTACAGATGGATCTATGTCAAATAAACCAGCTTCAGATGATAAACTAACCAAACCATCTTCTGTAATAAAATATCTAGCTGGCCTTAGTCCATTTCTATCAAGAGTTGCACCTACTTTCTTTCCATCTGTAAAAACAACTAATGCAGGACCATCCCAAGGTTCTTGTAAATGACTATAATAATCATAAAAGTCAACAACACTAACGAAAGATTGTAACGCAGGTTGATTTCTATAAGCTTCTGGAATTAATATCATTAAAGCTTCTTCTGGTGTTTTAGCAGACTTTATTAACAGCTCAAAAGCAGAGTCTAAATTTGCTGAATCACTATTATTTAAATTAGTAATTGGTTTTAATTCATCAGAAAAATGCATCCAATTCTTATGCTTAAATGAAGACTCTCTTGACTTAGTCCAATTCAAATTACCTAATAATGTATTAATTTCACCATTATGCGCAATAAAACGCATTGGCTGAGCTAAAGACCATTTAGGCATAGTATTTGTACTAAATCTACGATGATAAATAGCAAAATTACTTACATATAAACTATTATTTAAGTCAAGATAATACTGTCCTAAAACTGCCGATTTAACCATTCCTTTATAAACTATAATTCTAGAAGAAAAAGAACATATATAAAAATTTTTATAAATTTCAGGATTAGTAGTACTAGCCATTTTTTCTATCTTTTTTCTAACTATGTACAGAACTTGTTCTAGCTCATCTTTACGTAATTTACTAGATTCAACCAAACATTGAACAACATAAGGTTCATTTTCTAAAGCATTTAAACCTAAAACAGAAGAATTTATAGGAACTTTTCTCCAACCAATAATTTCAATATCATGTTCAATTAAAATCCATTCAAAAATATTTTTTATAGATTTTAAATGATCATATGATAAGAATACCATAGCAACACCACGAACTTTAGTATTATCATATGAAACATCTTTAAAAAATGACAATAATAACTTCCAAGGTATTTGCGTTGTAATACCTGCACCATCACCAGATTGATGATCTGCACTACATCCACCTCTATGCTCCATACAATTTAACGCATTTAATGCATATAAAATAATATCATGTGATTGTATATAATTAAGTTTTGCAATAAACCCAACACCACATGCATCTCTTTCATTTACAATAGATGGATAAGAAAAAACTTGATTTAATTTATAAGTAAAATTTCTTGATGCTTGCATATATCATTTATAATTAAATAAAAAAAGTATAAATTTTATGTATTTATATTAATTAAAAAATTAACAAAATAAATAATCATTGTTGCTTAGCTAACCACAACAGAATAGTACAAAATTTAATATATATAATATTTTTATAGTATTACACAATTTTTATTAAAACATACAAAACTCATCATAACTTGCTAAAACTACAAAAACATGAATAAATATTGTAACTACAATAAAATAGATTTAAGACAAGTAATATATAAAACAGAAGAACTATTAGAACTTGCTCAAAATAGATATAATATTACAGTCCAAGTAGCTAATAGAGCTAAAAGAAGAAAATATGAAGATATAGACATCATTGATGATCCAATAAACAAACCAATTATAAAAGCTATTATTGAAATGGTAGATGAAATAACAGAACCAGAAATTTTAAGTGATACATAAAACTTAAAACATAGAAAAGTAATATTTTAATATTTTTTAATAAAAAATATATAATCTTAATTATAATATGGTAATAATCCAAACCAGTAAGTATTTATACGAAAATCAGGTAAAGATCAAAATAGATATAATATACGCCTAATATAAAAAGGAGATGAAAAATGTTAGACGCATTCGCAAAAGTTGTTGCACAAGCTGATGCAAGAGGAGAATTTTTAAGTAGTAAACAAATTGAAGCATTAGAAACAATAGTTGCCGAAGGAAATAAAAGACTTGATACTGTCAATAAAATTAATTCAAATGCATCTGCAATTGTAACTAATTCAGCACGTGCACTATTTGCTGAGCAACCACAATTAATTCAACCAGGAGGTAATGCGTATACAAGTAGACGAATGGCTGCTTGTTTAAGAGATATGGAAATTGTTTTAAGATACGTAAGTTATGCTATGATAGCCGGAGATTCAAGTGTACTAGATGATAGATGCCTAAACGGTTTGCGGGAAACTTATCAAGCATTAGGAACACCTGGTGCTTCAGTTGCAGTAGCAATACAAAAAATGAAAGAAGCGTCTATAACCTTAGTTAATGATTCAAACGGTATCACTGTTGGAGATTGTAGCTCACTAATATCAGAATTAAGTATATACTTTGATAGATCAGCAGCAGCAGTAGTTTAGAAATATCAAAACATATATAATCACAAACATAGACATATTAAGGAATAAATTTTTTAATGAAAACTCCAATAACAGAAGCAATTGCATCAGCAGATAGCCAGGGAAGATTTTTAAGCAATGCAGAATTACAGTCAATAAATGGACGTTATCAAAGAGCATATGAAAGCTTAGAAGCAGCAAAATCTTTAACTACAAATGCTCAAAGACTAATAACAGGTGCTGCACAAGCTGTTTATACTAAATTTCCATATGTAACACAAATGCCAGGACCTACTTATGCATCTAGCGCAATTGGTAAAGCAAAGTGCGCACGTGATATAGGTTACTACTTAAGAATGACAACATACTGTTTAGTTGTAGGTGCAACAGGACCAATGGATGAATACCTAGTTGCAGGATTAGAAGAAATTAATCGTAGTTTTGAGCTATCTCCTAGTTGGTATATTGAAGCTATTGAATATATTAAAAATACACATGGACTAGCAGGTCAAACAGCAAATGAAGCAAATACTTACTTAGATTATGCTATTAATGTACTAAGCTAATCAAAAACAATATAAAAAAACACAGGATAAGAAAATAAAAAATTAATACAAAACTAGAAAAGCAAGAATTATATTCTAAAACAATTTCTAGTTTAATATTTATTTAAACAAAAACCTAAATTTAGTTATAATATTTCTTTATTAGTATTTAATTCAGATCTAAACTATAAAATACTCATTTTAATTTTATGAAGAACAAAACTATCTATCCTCTTGTGCTAACAATTTTAGATGGCTGGGGATACTCAAAAAATACAAAAGGTAATGCGATTAAGTTAGCCAACACACCAAACATGGATAAAATATGGAATAAATATCCTCATTCACTATTAAGTGCTTCAGAAGAAGCTGTTGGACTACCACAAAAACAAATGGGCAATTCAGAAGTTGGTCATACTACAATTGGAGCAGGAAGAATAATAAATCAGGATTTAGTACGTATCCAAAAATCAATAGATAGTAAAGAATTTTTCAATAACAAAGTTATACATAAAACATGTCAAGACATAGAACAACAAGGATCTAAATTACATATAATAGGTCTATGTTCAAATGGTGGAGTGCATTCACATATAGATCACTTAAAAGCTATAATAGAAATAACAAATAAATACAAACTAACTACATGTCTACATCTTATAACTGATGGTCGAGACACTGAACCTAAAATAGCTACTAAATTTATTAATGAAGTTTTAGAAAAAATTAAAATATGTAACACAACAAAAGTATGTACAATCAGTGGACGATATTATAGTATGGATAGAGACTGTAGATGGTCAAGAACAGAAAAAACATACAAAATACTAACAGAAAATAATATATTATCCGATGAGCACGATAGTACTAAACTTATAAAAAAATACTATAAACAAGGAATTTCAGATGAATTTATACCACCTACTCGATTAAAAGAAGGCGCAATATCAGATAATGATGGCATACTATTTTTTAATTTTAGACCTGATAGAATTAGACAACTACTACAATGCTTATCTAAGCCAAATTTTAAAGGATTTAAAACTAAACAAATCAATAATTTACGTTTTATAACATTTACAGAATATGACTCTAGCCTGAACACTTCAACTGTTTTTCCAGCACAAAAACACAAAAATTTTTTAGGCCAGATTATATCTAACTCTAATCTGCGACAACTGAGATTAGCTGAAACTGAAAAATATGCACATGTTACATATTTTCTTAATGGAGGTTTAGAAGAACCGTTCCCAGGAGAAGACAGAGAACTAATTCCTAGCCCAAAAGTTGATACCTATGATTTACAGCCTGAAATGTCTGCTTATCAATTAACTACAAGTATTACTAAAGCGATAGACAAAAATAAATATAAAATAATTATTATTAATTATGCTAATCCAGATATGATTGGACATACAGGTAATTTACAAGCAACAATACAAGCTATAGAGGTTATTGATGAATGTATAGGAAAGCTAACTAAAAAAGTACAAGAAGTGAAGGGAACCCTTATTATAACAGCTGATCACGGTAATGCTGATTACATGATAGATGAAAATGATAAACCATGTAAATCTCACAGTATAAATCCTGTACCTTTTATTTTAATTGAAAACAATGAAGAAAAACCTAAAACAATAAAAAAACAAGGAACCCTTGCAGATATCACACCTACAATATTAGATATATTAAATATAAACATACCAGAAGAAATGAATGGCAAATCTTTAATTAATAAACAAAATATTCATTTAATAAATAAAAAAATAATATAAAATGAATTTTTACATAAATACATTTAATGAATTTTACATTATATGTAATATACATATAGATAAAATAAAATATATAAATAAAAAATTTACCAAGTTAATTCCTATTCAATGGCAGATTGTATTAATTAATGAAGGATCATTTACACAAATAAAATCTTATTTCACAAATAAGATTTCACATATTAAATTCATAAACAAAAAACTTAATTTGTCTAAAAGGTATATAAGATGCATTTGGCTATTAGACACTATTTACACTAAAACAATATTCGCTAGGTCAATATGGCTAATTATGCATCATATAACACTAAAAGTTAATAGAGAAATACAACCGATTGGTATATCGTTTATTAATAAAGAAATAGATATATATAAAAATATACATGAAATATATTATGTATACTCCAAAAATTTAGAAAATAACCATAAACTAAATACTATTTTTTGGGGTAGAAAATATACTTTAAATTATAGAAAAAAATCATATACAATAATTCAAGAATTTTTTTCTAGCAATCTTTTAATTTCCTAATTCTAAAAACAAAAAATATATGTTAAATTTTTTATCAAATAACACTGTCAATAAAAACAAGAAAATAATTAAACAAATAAATCAACTCTATAAAACTATAAATAAATACTCAAATAAAGAGCTAAAAGAGCAAACTAGCAAGCTTAAAAATCAACTCACTAACAAAGAATCAAACATTAATAAAATACTACCTGAAGCATTCGCAACTATTAAAGTAGCTATTAAGAGAGCAACTGAATTAGAATTATTTGACGTACAATTACTTGGTGCAATAGCACTACATAATAGCAATATTACAGAAATGAAAACAGGAGAAGGAAAAACTCTTGTTGCAATCACAGTTGGATATTTAAACTCTTTAGAAAATAAAGGTGTGCATATTATAACTGTAAATGACTATCTAGCTGAAAGAGACGCTCGCCTAGCGAAAAATATTTTTAATTATCTCAATATAGAAATCGGATTAATAACCCAAAATACAAATCATAACAACAGGAAAATAAATTACGCATGCCACATAACCTATATTACAAATAGTGAGCTAGGGTTTGACTATCTAAGAGATAACATGAGTACTCACCAAAATGATATAGTTCAGAGAGATTTTAACTACGCTATTATTGATGAAGTTGACTCTATTTTAATTGATGAAGCTAGAACACCACTTATTATATCTGGCAATTCTGAAGTGGCAGATAATTTATATAATACAGCTAAAGAACTAACAAATGAACTTAATAATAAAGTACACTACAAAATAGATGAAAAATCCAAAAATATTATTTTAACAGAAGAAGGTATTTTATCATGCGAAAAAATATTAAATTTAAAAAATCTATATAACGTTAATAGCCCATGGATAAAATATATAATTAATGCACTTAAAGCCAAAGAACTTTTTATAAAGAACAGAGATTATATTATAAAAAATAATCAAGTAACAATTGTGGATGAATTTACAGGAAGAATCATGGAAGGAAGAAGGTGGAGCGATGGATTACATCAATCAATAGAAGCAAAGGAAAACATGCAAATCGCAGCAGAGAATAAAACTTTAGCTTCAATAACATATCAAAATTTATTTCTATTATATAAAAAATTATGTGGAATGACAGGTACAGCAAAAACAGAAGAAAATGAATTTTTCAAGATATATAAATTAAATGTAATAGAGATACCCACGAATCAAAAATGCATAAGAAAAGATTTACCTGATTTAGTGTATAGATCTGAGTACAGTAAATGGAAAGCTATAGCTAGTGAATGCTTTGATATGTATAAAATAGGAAGACCTACATTAATAGGCACAACAAATGTAGAAAAGTCAGAGTTACTAGCAAAAATGTTAAATAGACTTCGTATACCATATAACTTACTAAATGCAAAACCAGAAAATATTTCTAGAGAAGCAGAGATTATAACACAAGCTGGCAGAAAGCATTCCATCACGATTTCAACTAATATGGCTGGTAGGGGAACAGATATAATACTAGGAGGAAATCCAGAAAAAATAGCTAAAATAGTCATATACAATTACATAAATAAAAAATCGAACCTAGCATTTTTAAATAAAAAAGAAGATCAAATAATTCAAATATTAAAAACAATTAAAATATCTACATTAAAAGAAAATATTGATATAGAAATTATAGATAAAGACTTAAATAAAATACTTAATAACCATAAATTAAGCAAAAGTTTTTATAATGTTCTACAACAATTAACAAACATATATAAAAAATTATGTAGAGAAGAAAGAAAAGAAGTATTAGAACTAGGAGGTCTTTATGTAATTGGAACAGAAAGACATGAATCAAGAAGAATAGATAATCAATTAAGAGGAAGATCAGGTAGACAAGGAGATAAAGGAACAACCAGATTCTTCATAAGTTTACAAGATAATTTATTTAGAATTTTTGGTGGAGAAACAATAGAGAATATAATGAAAAAACTAAATATAGACGATGAAACACCAATAGAATCAATAATATTAAGTCGGAGTTTAAGCTCAGCGCAAAAAAAAGTTGAATCATATTTCTATGATATAAGAAAACAACTATTTGAATATGATGAAGTAATAAACAACCAAAGAATAGCTATTTACACCGAACGAAAGAAAATACTTAACTCTACATTTACAAAAGACTGTATTATAGAATATGGTGAATACACTATTAACGAAATAATTAATATATACCAAAAAGAAACAGAAGAACAAAAAATAAAAGTTATTCAACAAGCATTAAAATTATTAAACATCAATGATAATTTAGATATAAAAAGTCTAACTTCAATGAACACCAATGAAATAAAATACTTTTTACATGAACAACTAAGAATTAAATATGATCTGAAAGAAGTTTATTTAGAACAGCTAAGACCAGGTTTAATAAGACAACTAGAAAAATACTATCTATTAAAACAAATTGATAATGCTTGGCAAGATCATATAAATAAAATGAGCCTATTAAAAGAATATATAGGATGGAGAAGTTATGGGCAACAAGATCCATTAATAGAATATAAAAATGAAGCATTTAATCTGTTTATTAATATGGTTACATATATAAGGCAAAGCGTTACATATTTAGTTTTAAGATCAAGATTAATCATTAATAAATAGAATTATAGGTTGACATAAACATAAAAATTGTTTAATGTATTGTCGTATGGAATATTATAATTATATGCCCCCATCGTCTAGAGGCCTAGGACATCTCCCTTTCACGGAGGTAACGGGGATTCGAATTCCCCTGGGGGTAATTAAGGTATATTTATTTTAGTGCAAGTTTTATATCTCTACAAAAAATTCTAACATTTAACAAAATGCTACTTTCAGCATCAATCTTACAATCACTATACTTGGAAATTATTTGCGTAAATGCACTACCAATAACTATTCCATCAATATTCCAACTAGAAACTTGAGAAACCTGATATGCATTTGAAATACCAAAACCTAACATAGTTAGTTTATTAGTATTCTTAACAATATTACTAGACAGACTCTGAATACTATAATTTAAATTTTTTCTAATACCTGTCACCCCAGTGCTACTAACTAAATATACACAACCTGTAGATTTGGATAAAATATTAGATATCCTATTAGATGAGCTAGTAGGTGCAATAAAAAGAATCAACTCAATTGAGCATTGATTACATAAATATAATAAATAATCTGTTTCCTCAATCGGTAGATCAGGAATAATTAAACCTTTAACACCTAATGAAGATATTTCATTAATAAACTTGTCTACACCTCTAGAAAGAATCGGATTATAATAGCTGAAAATAATAATTGGTACTTTTATTACACTACTTAACTTATTTAACATGCTTAAAACTTGATCAATATAAATACCTTGCTGTAAAGCAACTTTAGATGCATGTTGTATTAAAGGTCCGTCAGCTAATGATTCTGAATAAGGTATACCTAATTCAATTATATCTGCACCTTCTTCATTTAAAACATGTAATAATTTATATGTCATATCTATACTAGGATAACCAGCTGTTATAAATGGAATTAAAGCAGATGTTGAACTTTTCCTTTTATCGTATAAGACTCGAGAAATAATATTCATAAACTATAATAACTATTTTTCATTAATTCGTAAATAAAAATAAAAAACTATTAGTCAAATATACAAAAAATATTGGGTTGCCCGGGACTCGAACCCGGAACTAATCGGTTAAAAGCCGAGTACTCTACCATTGAGTTAGCAACCCTGATACATAAATAAATAACATATTGATTATATTAAGTACAGCTTAAGTAACAAATTTATATATGACAATAAATATAAAAAAAATCTTCAATACAACTATATTAAACTTAGTACAAAAATATTCACAAAATTCTATACTTATTGCTATATCGGGAGGACAAGATTCAATATGTTTAGTTAAGCTAATAGAGCTTATAAATATGGTAATCCAACTAGAAACAAATAAGGTAAAATTAGAATATATATACATAGATCACCAGTGGAAAAAAAATAGTCCTAAGCAAGTACAACATATAACTAACTATCTAAAATCTCTAAAAAAAACGATATATATATATCAAATTAAAAATAGAGCACTTTCAGAAGAAATATGTCGAAAATATAGATATCATATAATAATAGAACATGCTATAAAATACAGACAAAAGATTGTAGTTACAGCTCACACTGAAACAGATAAAATAGAAACTTTTTTCCAGAATATTATACGTGGAACAGGGCTAGAAGGAATAACAAGCTTAAATACAATAGGAAAACTAAATGCCCAAATTTTTATTACAAGACCACTCATAAACCAAAAAAGATATTTAATGAATTGGCTATGTAAAAAATTTTGTCTACCTGTATGGTCAGATATTACTAATTACAATTATTATATTCAACGTAATCGTATTAGGCATGAATTAATACCTTATATAAGTAAATATTTTAACCCCAATATAGAAAAAAATTTAAAGTATCTAATACATAACTATTATATTGAGAATGAATACATAAAAAAGAACTCACTAAAAGTATATTTAACTATTTTACATAATTATTACATTGCAATAAACTATAAAATCATAACTAAGTATAATTTAGCAATACAATCACGTATAATACAAATATTTTACTTCCATAACTTTTCGCAATACTTAAATAATCAAATATTAATGAGTATTTTAAAATTAATTAATAAAATAAATATAAATGTACAAAACAACATAAAATATAAAAAATTTCAATTAAATATAAATAAAAGCTGGATATACATTACAATAATATAAATCAATATATTAAAATATATTGAATTAATTACATGTACTTGATTAATTATTATAATATAACACTAACTAACTTACTTTACTAAATGCAATATAAGGAATAAGTTCATGATTAACTGGCAAGTAATAGGACAATTAGTATCATTAGGTATTATAGTGTTAGTAGGACCAGCAGTTATTATTTTATTATCTATAAATAAAAGCAATTTATAATACTATTAATAATTAATAATTTAATTAATAAAAAATAAATAAGATTAATATATATCATAAGATATAAAAATTTAACTTATTTATAAATTTACTTAAACCAAATATTTATCCACTATTTAATAGAATTAATTAAAAATGTAATATCCATTGACTGATTATCACCAGCAAAATCATTTTTAGCTGGCAAGAATAACATGCAATGACATTCTCTTCTTTCTCTCATTGGAACACATGGACAATTCCAATAAGTATTTGCTACTTCTTTTAACTTATCATCATAATGACGACAAGGACATAAAGGCGCTCCATAATTATCTTTATGTTTCGCAAGCCCTTCAATAACAACTGCTGTAACACTCATATCAACGCAAAAAAACGTACCGGTTCTCTTAGCATAAGCTTCAGAAAATTTACACATCGCTTCTAGACTTTCTGGAATATTATCATTATGCATGCAACATAGTTTTTAGTAGAAATATTAATATGACTATAATTTAACATAAATTGTTATTAAATCTTCATTATATTAAATGTAGATTAAAAAAATATTAAAATTATAAGAAAAAAACATATAATACTATAATATTATTATAATCAAAACTTTTTATTAAAAAATTCATGGCAGCATCATATTTACCATCTATCTTAGTTCCATTAATAGGAATCATTTTTCCGGGATTAAGCATGGCTCTATTCTTTTTATACATAGAACAAGACAGCATATCTTAAAATTAATAACAGAATTATTATAAACCCAATATAAATATTAATTAATAAAATTATAAAGGGTTTACAAAAATAATTTAACAAATAATACTATTTAATTAAATATAATAAAAATTAAACTATCATTTATTTACAATGATGATCCAATTCCAGAATAAGAACCATAAATAAATATACCTAATACTGTAATTACCAATATACCTCCAACAGTAGCAACCAACCACAAAGGAACTCTACCTGTATTTGCCATCTAATATACTTCTCCAATAAATATAACTAAATACAAAATAACACATCATATGTATACGTAATTTTTGAATATGCTAAAAGAACTAATAAACTTTAATTAAAAAAGTAACTAGAAAATAGAACAGCTAAAACAAAAATTAACAATAACCCCCAAAATAAAGATGTACGATTTAATTCAACCGGCTCTTTATTAGGATTTGGACCACTCATAATACTAAAATCTCCTATCTTTGAATAAACTGCATAGATGTAATAGCACCTAAAAAAAATACTGTTGGTATTGCTATACCATGTATAGCTAACCATCTAAATGTAAAAATTGGATATGATATTGGTTGATTAGAACTTCTCTTAGTCACTACACTTCTCCTGTTTAAATACCTTTCGTTAAATCTTCTAGTTCTTGCTTCGCGCTAAAACGATCGTTAACTAGTGGAACTTGTTGACGATCTTGAGTAAAATATTCATTTGGTCTTGGTGTACCGAATACATCATATGCTAACCCTGTACTTACAAATAACCAACCTGCAACAAATAAAGCAGGAATAGTTATGCTGTGAATAACCCAATAACGAATACTTGTAATAATATCAGAGAAAGGACGTTCACCTGTTGATCCTCCTGACATAAATAGCACCTCCTAATAAAAATATACAAATCAAATTTATGATTGAAATATATATCTAAATAGATATATATAATAACATTTTAATATATATAAGAAACATTATATTATATAGTAAATATTCTTGTTAAACATAAATTAAAAATTGTATATAAATTTGTTAATAAAGTAATATTGTCATAACTAATAATATAAAACAATTAAATCTTAATTAAATTAACCTTATCATTAAACATCAAATAAGACAATAAAAAATCTAAGACAAAAACAAACAATAATGAAACAACTACCGAAGAAGTAGTAGATAATCCTACCCCTTTGGAACCACCTCTTGTAGTTACTCCAAATACACAACTTATAATAGAAATACAAAAACCAAAAATCATTATTTTTAAGGAAGACTTGAAAATATCTATAAATGAAAAGCTAGTATAAACAGAGATAAAAAAAACCTGGGGGTGAATATTATATAAAATAAAACAAGTAAATGAACTACTCATTACACTTGTTAAAATAGAAAATAAATTCAATAATGGCAATATAAGAACAACAGATAAAATACGCGGAATAATTAAATAATCTATTGGATTGATACCTAACATATATAATGCATCGATTTGTTCAGTCAATACCATGGTGGCTAATTCAGATGTAAAATAAGACCCAATTTTACCTATAATAACAATAGATGTTAGTACAGGAGACAATTCATGAATAAAAGACAAAGACAAGATAGAACCAATTAAGTCAGCAGCATTTAAATAAAGGAACTCTTTAACTATTTGTAGAGTAAAAACTAAACTAATAAAAAATGACGTAATAGCAATAATAAATATAGACTCTGGACCCACCGTTTTTAACTGCTCTATAAAAATAGACAATCTTATTTCTTTATAAATAGAAATATTACACATATATTTAACTATCTTTGCAACTAAATAAATTCTCTCCGTAACTTTATACATATAAATAAACTTATACAATAAGAATAATGTTAATATAAGTTAATAATTAAATCATTAATTGATTTTATAAAAAAAATAGATTATAGTTATATTTATTATTACTTAGTTGGGAGGGCGGTTAGCTCAGTGGTAGAGCGCCTGCCTTACAAGCAGGTGGTCACTGGTTCAAATCCAGTACCGCCCAATAAAAATAATTTTATAAATTATACTAAATAAAATAAAGCAAGCTATAGACTTTAATAATCTTAATATAAGGGCTTATCGTCTAAGGGATTAGGACAGGGACCTTCTAAGTCTCTAATGTAGGTTCGAATCCTACTAAGCCTATAAACTTTTAGTTAAAAATGTCATTTACTACATCATTAACTTTCGTGCCAGAATCTATCGTATCTAAAGGATCTTTACGTAAACGATGACGAAGACAAAGCGTAATAACTTTTTTAATATCATCAACATCAACCTCATCTTTTTTTTGATAAGCAGCAAAAGCTTTTGCTGCTCTATTTGTAACAATATCTCCTCTTAATCCATCTACATTTAATTCACCACAAATTTTAGAAATTTTTACTTTTAAATCATAATCAATAACTACACTAGATAACATACTTTGTGCTATAACAATATCTTCCTTTAATTGATTTTGTTTATCCTCAAATTCTTTCATACAAGAAAAAGGATCTTGATCAAATTTAGATCTTTGCTCAACAATTTGGACACGCAGGGATGGATCTTTAACTGTTCGTATCTCAGCATGCATGCCAAACCTATCTAACAATTGAGGACGCAATTCACCTTCTTCTGGATTACCAGAACCAACTAGTACAAACCTAGATGGATGTCTAATAGAAATACCTTCACGCTCTACGGTATTCCATCCAGAAGCTGCTGAATCTAATAAAATATCAACTAAATGATCATCTAATAAATTAACCTCATCAACATACAAAATTCCTCTATTAGCTTTTGCTAATAAACCAGGTTCAAATGTTTTAATCCCTTCGTTCAACGCTTTTTCAATATCAATAGTGCCGCATAATCTATCTTCAGTAGCACCTAAAGGCAAATCTATCATTGGAACCTTAATAAGATGCGTTGATAAATTACTACCTTCTTGTATCTTCTGCTTAACAACATCTGACATTAAGTCATAATCAGAAATATGAGAATTAAATAAATCATCTAGTACAACTTCTATCTTCGGCAGCAAATCGGCAATAGCACGAATAGTGGTTGATTTACCTGTTCCACGATCGCCCATAATCATCACACCACCTATTTTAGGATCAATGACGTTTAAAATTAGAGCTAGTTTCATTTCTTCCTGACCCACTATAGCAGTAAAAGGAAAAATATGACGAGTTTTATTTTGTATTTTATTCACTTCTTAATATAAATTTACTATTAATTACTACTATTACTTTAATTATATAAACAAGTACTAAATTTTAATATATGCTTATTACTATATTATAATTTTCATCATTTAATTAAAAGATGTACAAATTAAAATCAAATAAAATAAGAAAGATTATAATTGACATCTGTTATTAGTTAAAGCATAAAATAAATTATCACTTTATTGATATAAATCTGTCCCCAACCTAATTGCTAAAATTGCGGATACTAATGCAAATAACAAAGCAATAAAAATTTGACTATCTGTAATCATAATGTAATCTCCATAATCTAAGATAATAAACAAAATACATAAATATAGAAAGATATTATAAAATTTAATATCTATAAACAATTAAATATACTATAATTTTATGTAAAAAAAACTCTAAAATGGTTTGATATTAAATTAATTTAATATATATCAATTGAATTCATAATTTTTTGTTTAACTGTTAAATATCTAATAATATTATCATTTAATCTCATAGATTTTTCTAAAAGTTTTAATAAATAACCATTAGCCTGATAATTCATTTGAACATAAATACCATCATAATAATGCATAATATTATAACTTAAGTGGCGTCTTCCTCTGTGTTGGATAACAATATTTTGAGCACCTTTTTCTTTCAATAAACTTTTATAATAGTTAACGAAAGATAAATTTGTACTATCTGTTACATCTGGTTTTAATATATATATTGTTTCATAACTATTTAAAAACATAACTTTATTTTCCTTATGACAAAAATTTAATTAAAAAATTACGGGCTATCAATTTGCATCTTAACAGCTTGAGAAATAACTGGAATCTTAGCATATTTCCCTTCTAAAGACTTAATAACTGAATATACAATCGTAGATAAAACAAACCAAAACAATGTATTACACAACATTAAACCATACAAGCTCATTCTAAACTCAATAGGCAACGCTCTAAAGGCAGCTCCTAATAAAGAGTTTATTAAAAATAATAAAATTGATTGTAAAACATTAAACCTAATGAACGGACGATTAGGGATAGGACTTTTTGTACGAACAAAAAGATAATATAAAATAAAAAAAATAATAAAAGCCAGGGATGGATGAGTTACATAAAAAATTACTAATGGCATCAACGTTTTTTTATACAAACTCATTAGACTAAATGGATAATCAGGCAAAATTTGTTGACCAAAATTTTGTAATCCTTCTAATAACGGTAATCCATATGGTAATATAGAACCAAATCTATCTATAAATGTTATATCTTTATGTTTATGAATATAAGTATTTAGAATTGCTAAATATGCATGATAACAAACAAAAATCAGTAACAAAACAAATAATATACTGACTATCCAATATAGAAAATAATTTAACATAGTATAATAAAGTTATAAAAAATATAATACTTAAAATTAAGCCAAAGATAAGAATAAATAAAAAACACTAAAATATTAATTATCTTATTTATCAAATCACCATAGTTTCATCTTTAATATAAAATAACATAATCTATTAATTTTACAATAATAGCTAAAAAATAATTAAATAAGTATGCAAGAAAATTTAATAGTTAAGGATAAATTTATTATTGGCAGTAAACACTTTACCTCAAGATTAATGCTAGGTACAGGAAAGTATAAAACACTAGAAATAGCACAAAAAACAATTGAGGCTAGTAAAGCATCAATTGTGACAGTAGCAATACGTAGAGCACATTATTCAAAACAAATAGGTCAAAGTAATTTAATCGATGGTCTAAACTGGAATAAATTATGGCTACTACCAAACACTGCTGGATGCACAACAGCTGAAGAGGCTATACGCATAGCATTTTTAGGTAGAGAAATTACAAAACAACTAGGACAAGTCAATAATAATTTCATAAAATTAGAAGTTATATCAGACTCTAAAAACTTACTACCAGATCCAATAGGAACACTTAAAGCAGCTGAATATTTAGTACAAAAAAACTTTAATGTTTTACCTTATATTTATCCAGACCCTATACTAGCCAAACAATTAGAAGATATAGGCTGTAAAACCATTATGCCACTAGGTTCTCCTATAGGATCAGGCCAAGGAATACAAAATATAATTAACTTACAAATAATTATAGAAAACTCAAAAATACCTGTAATAATAGACGCTGGAATAGGATCAGCTAGTGAAGCTAGTCAAGCAATGGAAAATGGAGCAGCAGGAGTATTAATAAATACAGCAATAGCTAAATCATCAAGGCCAGAGCTAATGGCTCAATCTATGAAATTAGGTGTCATATCAGGAAGAAAATGCTACTTAGCAGGAAGAATAAAGAAGAAAAAATTCGCAGAAGCTAGTTCACCACAAAGAGGCATTATAAACTAAAAACAATTCTATAATAAAGCCAAATAATTTAATTTAAAGAGAAAAGTATAATTATGATTATTATAATTGATAACTATGATAGTTTCACACAAAATTTAGAACAATGTATAGGAAACTTAGACTTTAAGGTTAGAACTATTAGAAACAACATGATACAAGTAAAAGAAATAAAAGAACTTAATCCAAGTCATATAGTAATATCCCCTGGGCCAGGCAATCCTGAAAAATCTATGGCATGTCTTGATATTATTAGCCAATATGCTAATAGTATTCCAATACTAGGTATATGCTTAGGCCATCAAGCAATAGGATATGTTTACGGAGGAAAAATAAAAAAACTTAAAGAACCTACACATGGTAAAATTAGCCTAATACAACATAATAATAAAGACATATTTTATAAGTTACCTAATCCTATAAATGCTACTAGATATCATAGTCTAATCATAGAAAAAAACAGTATACCTAGCAATTTAGAAATTACAGCTTGGACGCAAGATAGATTAATTATGGCATGTAAACATAAAATTTATAAAAATTTACACGGGGTTCAATTTCACCCAGAAAGTCTATGGACCGAGCAAGGGAACAAAATAATAGAAAATTTCCTATATAACTAATACCTTATAAATAAATAAATTAGAGGCCTCACTAAGTTTATACCTTAAAGTATAAAATTTATATAAACGATTAATATTGACACTATCCGATTCAAAAAACAGAACAGATCTATTCGTAGAACCAAGAAACTCAAAAAAAATTGAGTTTCCATAAACCCATATTTGTGAATAAGATAAATAACTTAGAACTGTACTTACCATGATAAGAAAAAATCCTAAGTAAACTAAAAAAATACCAGGATCTACTTTAATCTGTAAACCAGTACTTGTCATCACATCTTTAATAATACAATAAATATTATTTATATAAAAAGATTCTCTAACATTCACTACGCCAACTATAAAACCTGTTGAATCACAAATCGTAACTGAATTGTTTAAACTGAATAAAACAAAAAAAACTTCTTTCACTCCATCTAAAGAGATACTACATAACCAACAATCTTTTTGGTTAATCGTCGTTTTAACTAACTTTTTTTGTATAACATTATTACCTAGTTGTATACGTAAACTATTCATTTTCCAATCTGTCTGATAAAAAGTAACTCCTTTAAATACTAACGGCGAATTAACTGATATAAGCTTAGGATAATTTTGCATTTTAGAACGATAAAATATAGATAACTCAGAAAAAAACTGTTTAGCTGAATTATCAAAATTATATTCTGTATAAAAGTCTTTTATACGACCTGTTACTTCTATAGGTAAATAACTATATGAACCCGATTTAAGTATATTTTTTATATGAAATACCTCTCCATTAGGAATAATTTCTTGTGAAATAAAACCAAAAAAAAATCCTATAAATGATCCCAAGAGAGTAATAATTATACTAATATGAACAACAATCGGAGCTATACGACCATATAATCCTTTATAAGCATAGATTGAATTACTTTGATGAAAAACAAAAAAATTACATTTCACTAAAGAATAAATCATATTACTAAAAGAGTTAATAACTAAATTATTTTGACTTAAAATGGGATAGTAACTATAAAGAAAAGGTTTATTACTAATAAACTTCCAACGACGAGCATTTTTAAAACTAGGTAACTGTGTAGATAGTGTACAAGAAACTAAACTTAACACGAATAATATTAAAATGGCAATAAACCACCAGGTTTGGTATAAATGATTAAAACCAAAATAATCTATCACCTTCCAATTTATAAAAAAAGACTTAGAACCAAAATCAGGGTAATAAGTTTGATAATATGACAAAGTCTGATCTTGTTCAATAACAGATCCTATTAAGCTAAATATAGCTATTAAAAATAAAACAAATATAGAGAAACTTAAATTTGCTAATTTTTTCAAAAAAAGCCACAGTAAATTTTTTAGTTTAAAGATTATCATATACAATAATTATATTTTTAATTAGATAAACAAGTTACTTCAAATTAAAATATAAAAACAAAATATTTGCAATAAATTATATTTTACTTAAGAATCAAAAGAATTTTGATATTAGATCTTAAATAAATAAAATTTTAAGTATAGATAATAGCGAAAAAGAAAATAGAAATGTTCCACCTAAAGGAAAAATCAAATCTAATATCCAAGATATATTATAAAAATTACCATAATTAACATTTATATTAAAAAGAATAATTAAAGGTAATAAAAAACCAAATAAATAAAAAATCAAGTAAATAATAGAACTAAATAATGACATTTTATTAACTACGAAAAAAGTAACAAGAAAAACAATCGAATTATTACACGGAACCAAAGTAAAACCTATAAATAAACCGCTTAAATAACTTTCTAATCTACTACCGTATAACATAAGAACCTTGTCATAAACTAAATTAAATATATAAGTTAAATCTAAAATTTGTAATAAATTTAATGAAATTAGCACTAATAGAACAAAAGAGATTAACGGTATTTTACTAATTAAACTACTATAATTAATAAGATGATTAAAAAATAATAAAACCAAAAAACTATTAACGAAACCCAAAATAAAAATATATTTATCTACATTTTTAGAATTAGTATAAGATACAATTAATGGAAAGACAGAAAGAAAACATGGGGAAAGACTAGTAATAACTCCAGATACAAATACAGCTAACAAAATTAAAAAACTTAAAGTATTACTAGGTATATAAAAAATATTATATAGTCTTTGTTGTAAGCTATATAATAATAGTTCATAAGAATTAAATGAAATATATGAATAGAGATTATAAAAACTTTTAAGCATATCGTAATTTATTTATAGTTTCGCATTTTTATATTTTAATATACAATCTCCCCAGGAAGGATTTGAACCTACGACCAATCGGTTAACAGCCGATCGCTCTACCACTGAGCTACTGGGGACAAGTAACTATGGATAAACATAACATGTTTCTATATAAAACACAATAGATAAATCAGTTATATTATTGTATTTCAACTAAAAAAGTAATATAATATAATATAGATGTTAAGCGGACGTGGTGGAATTGGCAGACACGCTAGATTTAGGTTCTAGTGAGAATATCTCGTGAGAGTTCAAGTCTCTCCGTCCGCATACATAATATAATCATAATATTCATATTAAGGAATATTATTTAGCACTACCCATAGACCACTTTTGCATAGTAATCACAATAGAACCATCTTGATGGAGTGTTTCATTAATCGAATCAAAGCCACTTAAATTACTCTGATAAGTAATAATATTATAGGCATATTGTTGACATAATTTGTCAAAAAAATAATAAAAATCTACTTTTAAATTCCACAATTGTAAATCAACTACTAAATTATACTCAAAATTATTCTTAACAAAACTACATAATAGTTTTGTTGATTTATGATAAACATTTAGACTCAAATCAGAGGAAACAGGAGATAAAACTAATTTATATTTGAATCCTAATTGTTTAATTGTTTTCTTTAATATACTAAGGTTAGATATATTAGTTTTTATTTTACTAAAATGTGACATAATTCTAAATAATAAATAAATTCATAACTAAATATTAATATAAATATTATTATATATAAACACATAAAAATAATGTATGACTTATTTCTTAATAAAATAAACTTAGTGAACCAAAAAAAAGTTTTCATTAAAAACTTTACACTAAATTAAAAATATTGTAATAATATCTTTAACAAGCATAAAAGCTTGGGAAGTATCCTCATTCATCCTCAAAAAAACTTAAACTTAATATGACTGCTACTTTAGAAAGACGCGAAAGCGCAAGCCTGTGGGAACGTTTTTGTACTTGGATTACTAGCACTGAAAACCGTCTTTATATAGGTTGGTTCGGTGTAGTAATGATTCCAACATTATTAACTGCTACATCTGTATTCATCATTGCATTCGTTGCTGCACCTCCAGTTGATATTGATGGAATTCGTGAACCAGTTGCTGGTTCTCTATTATACGGCAACAATATCGTATCTGGTGCTGTTATACCAAGCTCTGCAGCTATCGGTATCCACTTTTATCCTATTTGGGAAGCTGCATCTCTAGATGAATGGCTATATAATGGTGGACCTTACCAATTAATTGTTTTACACTTCTTATTAGGTGTTCTATGCTATATTGGTCGTGAATGGGAATTAAGCTACCGCTTAGGTATGCGCCCTTGGATTTCAGTTGCATTTACTGCACCTGTAGCAGCAGCAGCAGCAGTATTCCTTATTTATCCAATAGGTCAAGGAAGCTTCTCTGATGGTATGCCTCTTGGTATCTCTGGTACATTTAACTTCATGCTTGTATTCCAAGCTGAACACAATATCTTAATGCATCCTTTCCACCAATTAGGTGTCGCAGGTGTATTTGGCGGATCTCTATTCAGTGCTATGCACGGTTCTCTAGTTACTTCTAGTTTAATTCGTGAAACAACTGAAAACGAATCAGCTAATAATGGATATAAGTTTGGTCAAGAAGAAGAAACTTATAACATCGTTGCAGCTCATGGTTACTTCGGTCGTTTAATCTTCCAATACGCAAGTTTTAACAATTCTCGCGCATTACACTTCTTCTTAGGTCTATGGCCAGTAGTAGGTATCTGGTTGACAGCTATGTCTGTAAGTACAATGGCTTTCAATTTAAACGGGTTTAATTTCAACCAATCAGTTATTGATAGTCAAGGTAGAGTAATTAACACTTGGGCAGATATCTTAAATAGAGCAAACTTAGGTATGGAAGTAATGCATGAACGCAATGCACATAACTTCCCTCTAGATTTAGCATCTCAAGAATCTTTACCATTAGCTCTAGTTGCACCAGCTGTTAACGGATAAATTACATAAAAAATATAATTAGATATAAAAGCTATAATACAAATAAGTATTATAGCTTTTTATATTTAAACTATACAAATAAACAATCAATTAAAGCCTTATCATAACTTACAAATTTGGTATAGATAAATAAAGAAACAATATAACTAGCCTTAATATTAAACAAATAAATAGTATAGATATTATCTATAAAAGTAAAATATTTATAATAGAAAAACTGATTAGGAGAAAAAATTTGATACTTTAATAACTTATTATTACTAAACCTTCTATTAAAGAATAAAAACCTTATATTTTTATGCAATAAAAACTCTTTTCTTATATATTTATTAGAAGTATCATAAAATAACTTAGAATATAAATCATCATTTAAACAAATACTTAAATTTCCAAATTTTTTAACACGAGAAGGAATAAATATCTCACTCAAACTTTGTCCTCTACGTCTTCTAGTTAATTCTAATAAACCTAACTGAGAAAGCTCAATTACTTGAGGTTTAGCATCATCAAAAGCTAATAAACGACTAAAATGCTCTAATAATTGTAATTGATCCCTTTTATAATTCATATCGATAAAATCAATTATAATAACACCATTAATGTTCCTAATCTTAAGTTGATAAGCTATTTCAATTGCAGCATAAAAATTAGTCCTTAAAATAGTTTCCCTCGAATTATCTGACTTATTAAATGAACCTGAATTAACATCTATAATTGTTAATGCTTCATAACTCTCTATAATTATATAACCGCCATATATAAGCTTAATTTTAGGCTTTAAAGCGTTTCTTATAGCGTCTTTAATATAAAATTTATCTAATATACAATTTTGTTTTCTATATAATTGTAATTTAGTATCAATAACTGGTGAAATACAATGCCACTTTTTTAAGTAATAGTATAAAAGCTTTAAACCATATTTAGAGTCAACTATCACCTTTTTAATACTACTTTCGTAAAAATCTCTTACTATTTTTTTTATTAAGTCTTCATCTTTATAAACTAGAGTTGGAAAAGAAGATACAATAACTGCTTTTTGTATAAAATACCATTGCTGCATTAATAAATTCAGATCTTGTAAAATAGCTGCTTCATTTAGACCTTGAGCAGAAGACTTAATCAATAGACCCATTAATTTAGGTTTAACTAAAACTCCCAATGAATAAAGATATACACGCTCATTATTATCATAAATTTTATGTGAAACAAGAACAATATCACAGAAAGGCATTAAAACTAAGTATTTACCATGTAAGTGTATATTTGCTGTAAGTCTAGGACCTTTATAAAGAGTTGGCTCTTTAATAATTTGTACTAAAATAAGTTGATTAATACATAGTATATCTGTGATATGACTAATATGCTTATTTTTTTTTAACGGTTTGATATCACTAATATGTATAAAACCACTTTTTCCATGCTTACCTAATTTAATAAATGCTGCATTAATACTTGAAAAGATCTTTTGTACTACACCTATGTATATATCATTAACCTGATAAGTATGATTTATAATAATAACTTCTTCTATCTTATTATTTTTTAAAACAGCTGCAACATTATTAAAATGAGAAATTACAATTTTTTTTACCATTCAAAAGATAATTTAAATTCATATATATGAATTTGTTTTTTAGTTACAATAATTTTATTAAGAAATTAAAATACTTCATTCAACTAAAAACTCATATTACGGTAGGATATACATTTACTTGACTCTTACCTTTACTTTTATTTTTAAACTTTACTGTACCTTCAATAAGAGAAAAAATAGTATAATCTTTTCCTTGTCCAACATTATCTCCCAACTTAAACTGATTTCCTCTTTGACGAATAATAATATTGCCAGGTATAACTAATTGACCTCCATATTTTTTAACTCCTAATCTTTTAGAATTAGAATCTCGACCGTTTTTAGTGCTACCACTACCTTTCTTATGAGCCATACAAAAATCCTTAATATAAAACTAATTAAACAAAGGCATGAAAGTATCATAAAATTATCTTACTCAGCAATACTCTCAATTAGTAGCCTAGTCAACCTTTGACGATGTCCTTTTTTTACGCGATAATTTTTTTTTGGTTTAACCTTAAATACTGTCAACTTTCTATTATTTACGTGTCTTAGAATTTTAGCTTTTATACTAATACTAGCCAGACAAGGTAGACCTATTTTAAATGAGCCCAATTGACCTAAAAATAAGACTCTATTTAAATTAATAATGTCTCCCGGATTAGCTGGTATATAATTAACATCATAAAATTTACCTGGTTCAACCAAGACTTGACTACCACATATATCAACAATAGCATAAATCATAAAATAAATTTAAATTAAGATGAATTTTTCCTTTAATAATTATAAGTAGAATAAAGTAATTAAGCAACTATAACTATTCTAGCTTTAATACTATTTTCAAAAATCCGCCTTTTACAATAACAAGATGTAACAATAGAGAATTGCTTCCCCTCTAAACTATTAGTAGTAAAACTACTACCATTTATTATAAAGCCATCAGGCTGTAAAAAACTACTACCTTTTTTAAGACAACCATACAAAGGACCAGGTAACAAGTAACTTTTTTGTGCTCTGTCTAAACAAAATTTACCATATTGTTGAACTTTAGTAATAACAAATTCATAACTATTTTTAGTCACAAAACTATAAAGATAACATTTATTACACTTAATTAACAAACCTGTTTTCAAAGTATGCAAATATATGATATAACTAAAGTTAGTATGAGAATATTTTTTTCCTAAATCTAAGTAATATTTTAGACCTAACGGAGCATATATATGAAGTTCTTTAACTCTACCTGTTAAATTTAAACTCGATAACAAACCTAATAAACCAGAAATATTATCAATATTCAAACTAGTAATTATAATTTTAGCTAAATTATTAATCTTAAATGTTTGACTAAATATATTGACTTGACACCCTTCACTACAATTAAACAACCAAATATCTTTAGATGATTGTAATTTAATAATAAAACTTGATCTAGATAACTTAAATTTCAAAGTATCTTCACTTAAATAACGAAATATCATATCTTAATAAATAAAATTTCACTTTATTTTTTCTGTAAGAATTATTATTAATCAAAAGCTAAGCTTCATCATCAATATTATTTCGTATATCACTTAATAAAGACGTATCATATATAAAATTACTAGACTTACCCGATAACAATGACTTAGCTAGTGATAATGATTTCTTACTTACTATATCAGCTTTATTTTTCCAACGTGATTTACCAGATTTAGACTTCGAAGTACGTTTTTTAGGAACAGCCATAATAAATACCCAAATATAAAATTATTTCATAAATAAATGACAAAATATATTATTTAAAAAGTAATATATAAAAAAAGTAGAAAATATTTCTACTATATATATTTTATAACTATAGATTAATTATACTACATACTTCGAAATTGTTGTAAAGCAACCCTTCCTATATTGTACAAAGCCCAAGAACCTGCTGCAATAACTGGTGTGAAAACAATGATTAGTCTAATATCCATATATTAAATTTCCTTAAACTTTTAACTAATTAAAACATCTTCATAAAATAAGATTCTTTATTAATGTATTATAAATATTATATTGTAATCATAATATATAAAAAAATAAAAAGAAAATTTACTACTATAAAATAAGCAAAAAAAATTCAAGAAAAAATGAGAGATTTACCATTTACATTAGATCAATTAAGAATATTAAAAGCTATTATTAAAGAAGGTAGTTTTAAAAAAGCAGCAGATAGTTTATATGTATCACAGCCAGCTATAAGCTTACAGATACAGAATTTAGAAAAACAATTAAATATACCACTATTTGAAAGAGGAAGCAAGAAGGCTACTTTAACTGAAGCTGGAAACTTACTATTAAGATACGGTGGGAGAATACTAGCACTATGCGAAGAGACATGCAGAGCACTAGAAGACATACAAAATCTTCAAGGAGGATCACTAATAGTAGGAGCTAGTCAAACTACTGGCACATATCTAATGCCAAGACTAATAGGTTTATTTAGGCAAAGATATCCACAAGTAAATGTTCAGCTACAAGTACATTCTACACGCTTAATATCATGGAGTGTAGCTAATGGTCAAGTAGATTTAGCTGTTATAGGTGGAGAAGTACCAAATGAGTTAAAAGATATATTAAAAATTACATCATACGCTGAAGATGAGTTAGCTTTAATTTTGCCTATATCACATACTTTTTCAAAAGTTACGAGCATTCAAAAAGAAGACTTATATAGACTTCGTTTTATAGCTCTTGATACTCAGTCAACAATAAGAAAAGTAATAGACAAAATCTTACACCAACATGATATAGATAGCAGTCGATTTAAGATAGAAATGGAATTAAATTCAATAGAAGCAATAAAAAATGCAGTACAATCTGGTTTAGGAGCTGCATTTGTATCTGTTTCAGCAATAGCAAAAGAACTTGAACTAGGAATAGTACATTGGGCAAAGATAAAAAATGTAACCATAAAGCGAATGCTATCAATAATTATTAATCCTAATAGATACAAATCAAAAGCAGCTGAAACGTTCAGTAAAGAAATTTTAACACTATTTGTAACACCTAACCAAAGTAAAGCACTTACGGATTAAATTAACCTTAGCAACTACTCTGGTATAAATAAAGATTGAGATTTAAAACTACCTGTATGAACAAAACTAACTCTAAGTTTTAACCACTGTATAAATTTTTCATCTAGTGAAATAATAGCTGCAAATGAATCAGGTAAATTAAACGATTGATTTGCATTCAAAGAAGTATTAAGAAATTTCATATTTAGAACAAACCAAAAATCTATTTCCTTGTTATTACTATTATAGTATTGAGTTCTTTCACGTAAAATTTCTTCTATTGGCTCTTGATATAAAAAAAAGCTTTGACTAGCTGCTGCAAAGTAGTAATTATACATAATTAATAACACAGTAAATAATTGAAAATATTTATAAAATTTATTGTAATATAAAAATAACTATCATGAAATAGGCAAAAATATAAAAAATATTACTAAAATAACCAATTAATGATAAAGTACTGGCCTAATAAACAAAGTATTAACTTAAATAATTGCGTAGTAGACTTATTTTTAAACATAGAAAAAAAGTTATATTATAAATTATCTAATAAAACCAACTATTACCTACAAATTGATATACTTAATGAGAAGTATAGAAATAAACTTTTTTACCTAATTTTAAGTGAATTTAAAACATTAATCTTAGACCTCATAGAACTAAACATAAGCAAGCAAAAGTTACTACAACTAAATCAACAAATAAAAAATCATTTGATCAATAAAGTATTAAAAAATTTTATATTAAATATAAATAGTAAATATAAAATAAAAAGTCATAACTTTATCTCAGTAGAACATGATAAACTATCATATAACTTAATGATCTATTTAATATTTGGATCTTCCCATATAACAAAAAATATATTTCTCTTTGAAGAAATATACACACCATTTAAACACGTACAAATAATATTTGAAAATTTTATAATCGAATTAAGTAGCATTATAGTAAATTATACGATAAACAATTTTATGAATTCACCAACTATAAGTAAACTAATACAATACAAAGAAATATGTAATAAATATTATATATCAAATAGATCAATTATATTTTTTATAAATAACTTAAAATTGCAAAACTTAATATATCAATATATTTATATGCCTAAATATATTTATAGCGGACACCAGCAGATATGGTTAATAAGCTCAAGTGGACTTATAAAAAAGCATATATTTTTATCAAGAATAGAAGAAATCAAGAAGTTCAATCAAGTTAAAATATTTTTTCTATTCTGGCTAGAAATCAAAGATATAATTATGCCCAAAGTAGAAAAACTATTACTAAAAATTATACATTATTTAGCATACATTTCAATTAGTTTTTTAAGTAATATTATGATCATCATTACAAGAGTAATTATATTTTACTTAAATAGATAAACTTTATTAATTATAGAACTATACTAAAAAATCATCATATTCTTTATCAATGAAATCAAATGAAAGTATAAAAAAATATATAGCAGAAAAAATAAATTTAAATACAAATAAAATAGATATATCTCATGAGACTGAACAAAGAATTAAAACTTTAATAAAAAACGGAGAACAAGAATTTTTATTACAATTAGTCATAACAAAAAACTCGCAAGAAAATAATACTCTAAATGAACTAGATGGATTTATATTTACAGAACTAATGAAAACAGAAATATCTAATATTAAAAAGAAGTTATATCATTTTTTTCCAGAAGGTCTTATAAAATTTAAACGGTCTCTTAAAATAAATTATCAACCTTTACAAGAACTACTAATAAAGAAAGAATTCCTAGAAGCAGATAAAATGACACAACAATACTTATGTAATCTGGTTGAAATTACACTCAACAATAAAAAAAGTTGGCTCTATTTTACAGATATCCAATTCTTACCTATAGATGATTTATTTACAATAGATTTATTATGGAGAGTTTACTCTAAAGGAAAATTTGGTTTTTCTATACAAAAAGAGGTATGGATTAAAAACAATTATGAATGGAATAAATTGTGGGAAAAAATAGGCTGGACAAACAAAGGCATAATGAAAAGATACCCACAAGAATTTACATGGAAAATAGAAGCTCCAGAAGGACATTTACCTCTATTTAATCAATTAAGAGGTACACAAGCTTTGTACTCACTCTTCAAACGCATAACATGGTAACAAAAAAAATCATGTTCTTAGTTTAACTAGCTTGATAAGGTCAATAAATAGCTTAAATAAATAATCAGAATCGTGCGGTCCTGGGCTTGCTTCTGGATGATACTGAACAGAAAAAACTGGTTTATAATTATGAAGTATACCAGAAACTGTTAAATCATTTAGATTAAAATTATTAATTTTTAATATATCATTCTTGCACAATGAATTACTACTTACAGCAAAACCATGGTTTTGGGTTGTTATTTCTGAGTAACTTAAAAAACCAGAGGGATGATTTAAACCTCTATGGCCAAACTTTAATTTAAAAGTTTGAGCACCTAAAGCTAAGCTTAGAATCTGATGACCCATACAAATACCAAAAATTGGTATATTAGAAAAATTTACAACTTTTTTTATTGTTTGAATAAAATAATTATTAACTAATGGATTACCAGGTCCGTTAGATAATAACAAACCGTCTGGCTGATATTTAATTATTTCATTATAGTTACAACTTGCAGGAAGTACAACAATATTACACCCTAGCAATAATAACCTTCTAAGAATATTGAATTTTACACCAAAATCTATGACTAAAATTGTAAAACAGCTCTTTTTATACTTTTCTGTCTTTATAATTAAGCTAGTACTCAAAGACTTGTTAACAAAATCCTTACTATATATTGTATAATTTTTTTTTGTTGTAACTCTTTGTATTAAATCTAAATTATCCAAATCAATTAAATTACGATTAAATAAACTATTATTAACTAAGTTCACATGATCAATATTTATTATAATACCACTCATTACACCACTAGATCTTAAATGCTTAGTCAATGATCTAGTATCAATACCAAAGATATGCGGAATATTCTTATATACAATATATTCCTTAAAAGAAATATCAGAACGCCAATTGCTAGCACAACTAGAAATATTTTTCATCACTATACCTTTGGGATGAAATAAATTAGACTCATTATCCTCAAAATTTAGACCTGTATTACCTATTTCAGGATAAGTAAAAATAACTATTTGACCTGCATAACTAGGATCAGTAACTACTTCTTGATATCCTGTCATACCTGTATTAAAAACAATTTCACCAGAAGACTTTATAAAACGACAATAAGACCAACCACGATAAGATGTTCCATCTTGTAAATACAAAATTGTTGTATAAGAAAAATTTAACATTAATAACTATCAAAATGAAAATAATATAACACTTAAAATTTAATGAGTAAAAAATAAGTTAAATATTTTTTACCCACTTAAGAATAATAACAAATTAAATCAATACTAATATATTACCATTTATCTGCATGATCTAACACATAGCCAGCTACATTATTAATATCATCTTCAGATAAACGTCCACCAAAAGCAGGCATTCCATTTGGATTGCCATTAGTGACTTGATATACTATTTTATCTGAGCTATACATACTATAATCTTTAAGATCACCTATCTTTAAAGTTTTTATCGGATTAACTGAATTCTCGCCACCTGAATGACATGCCGTACAATTTTGTGAAAAAATTTGTTCACCAGCTTCTACATCAATATTTTCAGCAAAAACTACTTGAGAATTAATACATAATATAAAAAAAATGTTAAAAAATAAACTAAATGTAAGTTTCATAAAAAAGGTTCCATAATAACTATTTTATATACTAAATAGATATAAATTATCAGAAAACTATTATTTATTTATGGTTAATTATTATTTATCCAATATAATAGTCTTATAAAATAACTAGATATTTCTTTAATACATATTAATCCATTAATAAAAAAAAATACAATTAATAGTATATTTTTCCGCCTCCCCACTTTTCATAAGCGATCCTAGGTTGAAGCAAAATATAGCCAGCTATTGATAAAAGATCCTCATCAGTCAGGTTGCGCATTTTTGGAAAAATCTCTGCACTTTTAATGCTTGGATGTAACTCAGCAATAGAAGTCTGACCATCATAACTTTGAGGGTCTTTCATATAATCAATTAAACTCACAACATTATCTCTAGATGGAGTAGCTAAACTTAAAGATTCTAATTCTAAACCGATATTAGGATTAGTCTTTGTAATACCTCCGTTGTGGCACTGTGCACATGAATTATTAAACAATCGCTTTCCCCTTTTTACTTGCTCTGGAGTTAAAACAATTGTTTTACCATTACTATCTAAAGAAACAGTTCTAGTAGCTTCATCTAAATCTGTAGCATATACTGGCTGTACAGTTAAATTAAAAAAAAATAATAGAACTGTAGACATTAATACACATATATTTATTCTAATCATAATTAATATTAACCTATCTTTACATCAAAAAAATAAAAGTTCTATTGTAATTTCTTAACTAGTAGTTTAATTACAAAAATATACTAGTCTAAAAATTTTTAATATACTAAAACTGCATTACAACAATAGAAACTAAATTATTACACTTTAATTATTTTAGTAATACTTTTATAATAAATACATTTATTCTAATTTTCTTAATATTACTATATATATATTACAATATGTACAAATTCATGATATAAATATAAAAAAAACGAGATAAGATATAATTAAGATACATTTAAATATAGAGATAACAACTTATATAAATTATTACGTAACTCTGTTCTTGAAACAATTAAATCAATAAAACCATGTTTAAATAAATACTCTGAAGTTTGAAAATTGTCTGGCAAATCTTCTTTGATAGTTTGTTCAATAACTCTTCTACCAGCAAAAGCAATAACTGCTCCTGGTTCTGCTATAATTATATCACCTAACATAGCAAAACTTGCTGTAACACCTCCTGTAGTTGGAGAAGTTAAAACGGTAAAATAAGGTAATGAAGCTTGACTATGTTTATAAAGAGATGAAGAAATTTTAGCCATTTGCATCAAACTAAGCATTCCTTCTTGCATTCTTGCACCACCTGAGGCACATATAATAATTAAAGGAAGACGCGCGAAAGTAGCATGTTCTATTAATCTAGTTAGTTTTTCTCCAACAACTGACCCCATACTTCCACCCATAAATCTAAAATCCATGATACCACATGCTATTGAAATATTATTAATAGAAGCTATACCTGTTTGAACAGCATCGTATAAACCTGTTTTAACTTTCATATCAATTAGCCTTCGACTATATAACTTTCTATCAGCAAAACCTAGTGGATCTGTAGAAGATAAGTTACTATTAAGTGGTTTCCAACTATCTGAATCAAAAAGATATTGAACTCTATCTTGACTAGATGCAGGAAAATGATATGCACATACTGGACATACTTTAAGATTTTGATCCAATACTTTATAGTACATAAGAAAATTACATTTACTACATTTAATCCATAAATTAGTTGGTATTATTTTCTTATCTTGTTCCTTATCATTCTTCAATAAAAAGTTCTTTCTCTCGGCTAACCAATCAGATAAAGACATATAATGAATAAATAAAGTTATTGTATATATAAATAAAACCAAAATAACAGAAATACAAAGCATTTCTATTATTTAGTAAAAGAATAAAAATAGAAAAATAAAGAACTAATTACGTAGAGTTTTATCTTTCTGACTAACAAATAAAAGAGCTAAACTAATAGGTAAAACAACAATTAAAGTACCTAGTACTAAACTAATTAAAAAACTAGACAAAGATGATGTCATATAAAATTACCTCACACATATAATAATAAAAAGAATCTAATAATATTAACTTAACTTCATGTTATTCTAAAAAATTTTGTTTTTAAATAACTATAACTATATCTTAATATATAGTCTAACAACAATACATTTTATTTACTTTTAAGAAGATTTCCATTGTACTACTACAGTACCCCAAGTTAAACCCGCACCAAAACCAGCTATTACAATAATATCGTTATTAGATATTTTACCCTGTTGTAAAGCCTCATCTAATGCCAAAGGTATAGAAGCTGCTGATGTGTTACCATACTTATTTAAATTAGCTATAATTTTGTTACTATTTATAGATAATTTTTCTGCGACAGCCATTAAAATTCTTTCATTTGCCTGATGTAGCAATAACCAATCAATGTCATTAACTTTTATGTTTAAAGAATTAAGGCACTTCAAAATACTCAAAGGAACTTGGGATACAGCAAATTTATAAACTTCTTTCCCATTCATATATACATATTTAAAAGAACCTTGATATAAATTCAATTCAGGATGAGGATTAAGTTCTTGTTGATATAAAATAGATAAGTAGTTTGCATAGTCACCGTCCGTATCTAACTGAAAATCAAGCACTGAATTATCTTCTATAGAACATGACTGAATTACTATGGCTCCCGCAGCATCTCCAAATAAAATACAGGTACTACGATCAGACCAATCAATCCATTTAGACAAAACATCAGCACCTATTAATAAGATATTGCGATATTTACAATTCTGCAAAAATTGTGTTGCTGTTACTATACCTAAAACAAAACCGGAACATGCTGCTGTCAAGTCAAATGCTACCGCATTAATAGCACCTATTTTTGATTGTACCCGACTAGCACTTCCAAAAAGATCATTAGGGCTAGATGTCGCTAAAATTATTAAGTTAATTTCTGAAGGATGCAAACTCGCTTTATTTAAAGCTTTTCTAGAAGCTAGAACCGCAAGATCAACTACAGATTTGTTATCACCTGTCAATATTCTTCTTTCTTTAATACCTGTACGAGTAGATATCCATTCATCTGATGTTTTAACTATTCGACTTATTTGATAATTATTTAAACTAGAATCAGGAACAGCAGAACCTGTAGCAAGAATTTTAGCTCCTTGTAGCATAAATGATTTCATATCAATAAAAAAAAATAGACTTAGATTAAAAAATTAATATTTTTGATAGATAATGAATTTATATTTTATTTTTAATTAGAAACTAGATAAAATAACAAAAACCCGAAAAAATACCCAAACTATATAACTTAATTGCTGCTACTTTTCAGTCCTGACAAAATTCAGTTAGTTTTTGCGTATTATTCCGAGCTTACTAAAAGTATAACACTAGATATTATATCAAGCAACTAAACATCAATTAATTAAATAGACATTCTTTGTATAATAAAATCAAAGTAAGGCACAACAAATTGAGACTGATCATCAGATAAAAATTCTACAACAGCTTCTTTTAGGCACTCTATTGAATCTATCATACCTAAAATAGGTACACCTAATGAATTATACATCTCCTTTACACCTATTAAACCTATTTTTTCAATAGTTTCTTTATCACCAGCTAATATACCATAAGTGACTAACCTTAAATACCAACCATAGTCACGCAGACACAAAGATCTTTTACGTGCTCCTTCAGCATTACCTCCCGGAGCAATATACTCAGGATGAAGTTGAAAAATCGCTTTACTAGCTATTTTAATAATATTTTGTTCATTATCTCTTAGTACAGAACTTATTAATATACGTTCTTCACTCGTTCGAAAATAATTCTGCAAACTTTCTAATTCACCTATACTAGGATATCGCAATTCATTATCTGCATCAACTATAATTTTAGTTATAACACTCATATAAACTAATATAAAAATAAAAAATCCAATATATAAATTTTATACTAACAAAAATTATAATAATATGATGCATAAATATACTTATTACATATACTTAATACAGATTTTCAATAAAAATAAACCTAAATATTACTTAAAAAGAAAAAAACAATATATCAGGAAAAAAACGATTTATTTCTATAATAAAACCAGCCGTAAATGTTATCCACAATACACCAACAACAGGAACCGTAGATAAGTACTTCATAAAATTATTATTCATATTTTTTTAATCCTTATTAATAATAATACACAATTAACGAGGTGAGACTGTTATATTTTTATCAGAAGCAAGTAGCTTACCACTTGTAAACTCTTGTAGTGCCGACAAAGGCCAAGTAAAGCCAGACAAAGAAAACTTTAGAGCTAGAGGCACATCAATAATTATTTCCTTCTCAGTTGGCTTACTAAAAGAAGATACAGCCTGTAAATAACCTCGACCAACCCATCCTATCCATCCAGCTATATATATAAATAATAAGCCTGGTAACATAAATTCTCCTGCATGATTCCATCTACCATCTGCGATCAGATGTGGTAAACCTTCAGACCCACATAAGACGCCTAATTTACTATATTTATCAAAGCGACTTTGAGTATTTTTAATTTGTTTATCAATAGCTAATGCAGGTGGAGTTCCAGGTTCATATTTAGATAAACGAGCTTCTAACTTTTTGACACTATTTTTTAGTCTTTTAGAAAAAGCTTGAGAATCTTTACATGGTACTAAACCGGATACATCAGCATACGAATGCTGAGAAGTAAAAACAAATAAAAAACATATTACTAATACAGAAATAATTTTTTTCATAATTTTTTCCTTTATACTAAAAATATAAAAAACGAATAATTACTTAAACTGTAACAAACAAAAATTAGTTATAATATTTGATAATAATATATATATTATATTTTTTATTAATAAATTAACATTTATTGCATATAAAATAATAATAAAATCTACAAACTGACTAATATCATGGTATTTTGGAACTTTTTTTTTAATTCAAAAGAAAATAATAAAAAATCAAGAACAAAAAATTTAAACACAGAAGAAATTTTACTTGTTGAGAACTTATATAAACAGAATCAACTCTTAAATATATATTTAAGCACAGATAATAACATTAATCTATATGAGTTAGAAAAGCTATGTGATGCTGTAGGATGGATACGTAGACCATTAAAGAAGGTAAAAATTGCTCTTGAGAATAGTTTTTTAATCGTTTCAATCTTTTATTACAAAAATCATAAAAAAGAATTAATTGGTTTTGCACGAGCAACCTCAGATAATTCTTTCAACGCAACTATTTGGGATGTAGTTATTCACCCAGATTTTCAAGGAAAAGGATTAGGTAAAGCACTTATGAATCAAATTATTAAACTATTAAGAAATTACGATATTAGTACAATTACTTTATTTGCCGATCCACAAGTCATTAAATTTTACCGTCATCTCGGCTTTATAATAGATCCAGATGGTGTAAAAGGCATGTTTTGGTATCCTACGTAAATTTATTAGATTCATAAATCAAGTATTACATAAATAATATTATATAGTAGACATATTATAGGTTATTGTATATACTTGTAGAAGAAAATACGGGATATAGCGCAGTTTGGTAGCGCGCCTGCTTTGGGAGCAGGATGTCGCAGGTTCAAATCCTGCTATCCCGAGTTACTCTATATAAATTTGAGTATACAATGTGTAATTTTCATAACGAAAATAAAAAACTTTCTTTTTATATTGATACAGAAAAATTTATCAAAATAAATAATAATAATTATAAAGTGTTCATTAGTATATACGATAATTACTCTTTACAAGGAAATATAAGCTATGACACTTTATGTTCTAATACCGATATCATTTTAAAATATAAAAACATGATCAATAAAGAAGACAAATCAAGGATGCTGAAAGTCTACAAAGACTGTCCTGAAACGTTCACAAATTATGCACAAGGAGATTTAATGAACTATGAAACCCTAATGGAACATGAAAAGCTTTTTATTAAGCTGTATGACCTACTAGGGATTTCTACTTACTTTAAAGAAACAAGACAGACTATAGGAAAAACTGTTTTTTCTCTATTAGAAGCATCATTAATGAAAACTTTTAAAATAGAAAATACACTAAACTAAAAGAATTAGTACAAGAAGCTTCCCATAAAAGTTTAATTGAAAATAGATCTAGTACGCAAGTATATTTAGCAAAAACAAATGGTGGTAGATGTTATAATAATGGACCAACAGAACCATCATTAACAGGCGTGCTTGTAGATGTTGGTATATCAAGCTGTTATGGTAAGGGACTGAAAAATCAAGACTATCCATTGGGCAGACCTATTATAATAGAATACAAAAAAAACAGTAAGATAAATAAATTTCAAAATATAAGGACGTTTCTAAGAAAGTATGAAAAAAAACTTGTAAATGGTTTATGGATCTGTCGTATAACAACATTTGAACCTTTAACGTTTGATCAGGATTTTTTTATGAGCTGGTATCCTCCGAATAATACTAGAGATATATTAAAGACAAATTCAGAAATAGAAGAAAATAGTGACGAAATCTGTAATAATGATTATACAAGAATATATAGTAGAGAAATACATTTAAGTATTCTTCAGGAAGATGGATTAGAATGGATCAGAAATTGCCTAGGCAAGCAGGAAAGAGAAGAACTACTAGAAAAAGCTTTCGTAATTGCAGCAGCATTTTATCCAAAATCACTTCAATGTAAAACAATAGAAGAGTTTAACCAAAAGCGTATTATGAAAACAGGTGAAAACCATTCTTTTGCATATATAGAAGGAAGAAGAACTTTAATAACAAAAATATCTCATGAAAACCATTACTGGTATAAAGAAAATATTGGGGATATATTAACAGATAAGTTAATAGACTTACGTAAAAGCTATTCGAAAGAAGTACCTTCAGAAGAAAAAATGAATAGCTTTATCAAATTAGTGATAAACACATCCTATGGTGACTTAGTAAGTCCTTATTTTTACATTGCAAATACAATTGTAGGAAATAATATAACAGCAAGAGCAAGATGTATGGCTTGGTATATGGAAAAGTCATTACATGGTACTCAAACAATAACGGATGGTTGTTCTTTTAATATCAATAAAGTAACAAAATCAAGATACACCCTAACAAATAAGAAATATTTTTACTTAAAGAAAAGGGACCACAAAAAAATTTATCATTTGGTTATCTTATAGGGAGAAAAATCAAAGAAAAAAACATAAAACAACAGAATAAAAAAGAAATTGAAAAAAGAATTGAAAATCACGTGAAGATGACTTTTTCAAAGAGCAAAGTCGTGTACCAATATGATCTTGAAGTGAAGAATTTATTTACAGGATTAGCAACTCATGGAGCTTCAAATTATCAAATGTACCTGGGAGACAAAATAATCAGGACAAAGATGCGTTCTTATAAGAATAAGGAATATCCTGACTTTGATGTAGACAAAAAAGAAGTTACAAGTAATTATAGTAGGACCGTAGAGTGGCTTAATTCGATCTACAAGAGCCCAAACTCTGTTAAGAGGGAGGAACCTATACTTACTTCCAACGAAGTATGTAAGATTACGATTTCGCTATAGACTACCGAATATGCAAATAAAAGTAATTAGTTTCTTACTACACATAAGACTATTTCAAGCTAGTCATATTAGTGTTTATGATTTGTTGAATCTTTTAGGGAAAATGTTTTAATAAATTTTCTACTATTACAAGATAAAGAAATTAAGTGGGAAACAGTTAGCATTACGTACCCATCTAAGAAGGCTGCAAAACAAGATATTTTAAAATTGCCGATTGGCAATGCATTAGGACTAGTTGAGAAAAAAGATAATAATGACTTATATCGATATAGTACTTTGTACATATCAGTTCGTTTTCAAGGAAGACCTTTACCTATAAATGTAAAACTACATGGTGTTTTAGATGATAATAGCAAAGAAACAGATGACTTAATAATAAAATGCAGTTATTTATATACAGAAGAATTTTATATATAAAATACAGGAATTTCCTATAAAATAGTTTTCCCATCGGAACGCAAAAATAAAGAAAAAACTTTTTTCGACTGTATAAAACCTTTAATGGCTTTTGGATTAATAAAATAGAATAAGGAATAAGTATGAATAAGAAAAAAAACTTTCTTTGTTTTCTAGCTTTTGTTCCACAAATATTATTACCTACAGGTGTTTATTTTGAAGGAGATAAAAGCATTTTAAGTATAAAAATCCCAGAAGGCAACTCATATGAGTATAGAGTACCAGAGGATAATAAGGGAGGATGTATTCATCTAAATGAAAACCAGAATAATCCTTTTTTCTATATGTAACAAAAGATAAAACTACTTTTGAAAGGAAAATAAACCCACCAGCAAATGAAGTAACAGAAATAAAGAATGATTTAATCTCATTAACAGATAAAAAATTTATAGCGGTAGTTCATTATTTGCTAACAACAAACATGCCAAATAGAAGACTTAAAATAAAAGACACAGTAAAATTTTTGTCTTTATTAGATAATGCTATATTGATGCGCACAGGTAAGGAATCTAAGTATAGTATTTCAAATAATAGATGGAAAGAGATTAAGGGAGAACTGGAAGAAGAAATAATGACAAATCAGGTAACTATAGAGCAATCAAAAAGTTATATTGCACCAATAGAGTTAGAAGAATCAAATAGTGATATCGATTAATATTTATACAAAACAAAACAGTAGGGTAGTTACTATACCCTACTCTTATATTTTTTAAACCTTCCTTTATGAAACAATAAGACAAACAAAGCACTATTATATTTTTTGCATCTAAAAAAAATAATAAGTACGAGAGCCCTGTATTAAACACTTTATCGAAAAAAATAGATTTATTTTTTCCTATTGGAGTAGATACAGAATTTCAGCAAAGACATTATCCTTTTAATAAGGAATATGAAAATATCAATGCAACAATAACAGTTCAAATGAGACCGATAAAAGGTACTAGTAGTATGTATTTACATCAAGATATGTTACGCTTTACACATAATAACAGGTTTCCTTTTATAAAGGAAGAGTTTTGTGTTTTTCACATAATAAAAGAACATAAATATAAACTTAGTTTCCTGGAACAGGAACCTGATAACTATAACAACCTATATATTGATCTTTACGGATTCTTTTTTGTATCAGATGTAATGAGACTTTTTCATGGTAGCTGGTCTCAACTTATAGAAGATAGGATATGCGGTAAAAAGTTGTCTCATGGCAGTATAGCACACGGAAAAAGACTTTATTGTTTTAAAGTTATAAAAAATAAAGATCTAACTAATAAATGCCTACTGTATCACTTATAATTAAATTTTCTTATTTTAGTATAAAATATATATTAAAAATTTATTTATCATAATATTACCACATATGAACAATATAAAATTCCTTATAAACCTAAACAAGCTTAAAATAAAAATATACAAATAAATATAAAGAAATATATAATAAACTAAGATTTTAAATAAAAAATTAATTTAATATATATTTACATGAGTAAAGGTACTAAATTAAAAAAAGTTAGAAAATCCGGATTTTTAAAAAGGATGAAAAGAAAAAATGGAAGAAAAATTATACAAGCTAAGAGAAATAAAAAAAGAGTAAAGATATCCATATAGCCATAAAAGACTCTATCTTCTTCTGATAGAGTAAATAATAACATTAATACAATTACCTAAAATATTATGAATTTCGAACAAGAAATTAAAATACTACTATTATCACAAAATTTTTATATATATATAATAACAGAAGAAGAAGAGAGACTAGAATACATACTAAGTATTATAAGTCAAGATTTATTTAGACGTAACATATGCGTGTGGAATTTTATTGATGGCTATAATAATAATCCAAACTATTTAAAAAAAGGTCAAAAAAATCCATTGGAAGCCTTAGAAATCATTCAAAAAAGCTCTAATAATGAAATTAAAGTTTTTTTTCTAAAGGACTTTTACCTATTTATGAATGATTTAACAATAAATAGAAAGATAAAAAATTTAAGAGAGCATTTAAAACAAAACAGAAAATACGTAATAATTAGTGGTCAAGAAAATAAAATACCAGAAACAATACAAGAATATATAACACCTATAAAACTCCCTTTACCTAATAAAAAAGAAATATATCTAGAAACACATAGATTTTTATCAATATTAAAACTCAAACCAGAAATTTTCTTAGAAGACTTGTCTAAAGCATACCAAGGATTTTCAATTAACAGAATAAGGAAATCTATGTCAGAAATTGTAGTAAATAAAAAATTACAATTGCAAATTCAAAAAAACATTTTAAAAGAAAAAGAAAAGATTATAAAACAAACTGAAATTATAGAATTTTATTCTATAAACGAAAAACTATCTGATATTGGAGGATTACATAACCTAAAAAAATGGCTCAGAGTTAGAACTTCAACTTTTACCATACGGGCATTAAATTATGGAATAAAATCACCTAAAGGTTTACTACTTGTAGGTATACAAGGAACAGGAAAATCACTTAGTGCTAAAGCAATATCAAAAGAATGGAATTTACCTCTTTTAAAACTCAACATAAGTAAAATATTTGCTAGTATACTTGGAGAATCGGAACGTAGAGTACAAAAAGTACTAAATATGTGTGAACAAATATCACCTTGTATACTATGGATAGATGAGATTGATAAGATCTTCACACAATATAAAACAACAAATGATAGTGGAACTACAAGTAGAGTTACTAACATATTTTTAACCTGGTTATCAGAAAAACAACAGAATGTCTTTGTAGTAGGAACAGCAAACACTATAGCTAACCTACCTGTAGAAATGATTAGAAAGGGAAGGTTTGACGAAATTTTCTTTGTAGACTTACCAAATTTTCAAGAGAGATTACATATCTTTAAAATCCATTTAAAAAAAGTAAGACCTCTAACTTGGCATAAGTACAACTTATATTATTTAAGTAAAATTAGCCCAAAATTTTCGGGTGCAGAAATTGAGCAATCAATAATAGACGCGATGTACAATGCTTTCTACAAGAATAGAGAATTTTCAACGAATGACATAGTAAAATCAATAAAAAATATTATCCCCTTAGCTATAATTAATGAATCTAAAGTATTAGAAATGAAAGAATGGGTTTATTCAGGTAAGATAAAAATAGCTTAATAATAATATGACTTATCATATAAAAATAGTTAAAACAAGATAATAGAAATAATATTATCATAAATAAAACAAATTTTAATATATGATTGGCCACATAATCTAATAAAAAAAATATATCAAAGTAAATATATAAATAAATTACAACATAGAATAAATCTTCAAGAAGTCCTGACATCGAACTACTTTCCCAGAGAGTGTCCTCTCAAGTATCATCGTCGCTGCAGAGTTTAACAGCCAAGTTCGGGATGGTTTGGAGTGGGTCCACTGCGCTATAAATATCAAGACATAAATCATATTAAAGTATATTAGGCTAATTATTAATATAATGTAATAATTAAAACATCAAGCTTTTGATCTATTAGTACGTCTCAGCTGAATACATTACTGTACTTACACTTAACGCCTATCAAACGGTTAATCTTACCGTGATCTTAAAGAGTACTCATCTTGAGGTAGGCTTCCCACTTAGATGCTTTCAGCGGTTATCCAATCCATACTTGGCTACCCAGCGTTTACTGTTGGCACAATAACTGGTACACCAGCGGTATGTTTCTCCCGGTCCTCTCGTACTAAGGAGAAATCCTCTCAATACTCTAACGCCTGCACCGGATATGGACCGAACTGTCTCACGACGTTCTGAACCCAGCTCGCGTACCGCTTTCATGGGCGAACAGCCCAACCCTTGGGACGTGCTACCGCCCCAGGATGCGATGAGCCGACATCGAGGTGCCAAACCTCCCCGTCGATGTGAACTCTTGGGGGAGATCAGCCTGTTATCCCTAGAGTAACTTTTATCCGTTGAGCGACAGCCTTTCCACTCAGAACTGTCGGATCACTAAGGCCGACTTTCGTCTCTGCTCGACTTGTAGGTCTCACAGTCAAGCTCCTTTATGCCTTTACACTCTACGACTGATTTCCGACCAGCCTGAAGGAACCTTTGCACGCCTCCGTTACCTTTTAGGAGGCGACCGCCCCAGTCAAACTGCCCACCTGAAAATGTTTCTTGGCCGGATAACGGCTTCAAGATTAGAATTCTAGTTTAATTAGAGTGGTATCTCACTGACAGCTCATTTATACCCACAAGTATAAGATCTTAGCCTCCCACCTATACTGCGCAAAATAAACCCAAACTCAATTCCAAGCTACAGTAAAGCTTCATAGGGTCTTTCTGTCCAGGTGCAGGTAGTCCGCATCTTCACAGACAATTCTATTTCGCCGAGTCTCTCTCCGAGACAGTGCCCAAATCGTTACGCCTTTCGTGCGGGTCGGAACTTACCCGACAAGGAATTTCGCTACCTTAGGACCGTTATAGTTACGGCCGCCGTTCACCGGGGCTTCAGTCGTCAGCTTCGTATAATTACTAACCAACTTCTTTAACCTTCCGGCACTGGGCAGGCGTCAGCCCCCATACATTGTCTTGCGACTTCGCGGAGACCTGTGTTTTTGATAAACAGTCGCTTGGGCCTATTCATTGCAACCCTACAAGGGTACCCCTTCTTCCTAAGTTACGGGGCTATTTTGCCGAGTTCCTTAGAGAGAGTTATCTCGCGCCCCTTAGTATACTCTACCTACCCACCTGTGTCGGTTTATGGTACAGGTATTTATTATTTAAGATATGATAAGATTTTCTTGGAAGTATGACATTAATCACTTTAATACCGTAGCATTTTGTATTCACTTTTCAGCTCAAGATGTTTTCGCCATCTATCTACGCCTCAATAGCTTAAACCGGTAACCAACATCCGGATGATTTAGCCTTCTCCGTCCCTTAATATCAATAATAAATAGTACAGGAATATTAACCTGTTATCCATCGACTACGTTCTTCAACCTCGCCTTAGGCCCTGACTTACCCTTCGCGGACGAACCTTCCGAAGGAAACCTTGGGTTTTCGGGGCATTGGATTCTCACCAATGTTTTCGCTACTCAAGCCGACATTCTCACTTCTGCTTCGTCCATACCCACTTACGTTAGTACTTCAACCTACAACAGAACGCTCCCCTACCGATGTAAACATCCCACATCTTCGGCAAATTGCTTAGCCCCATTCATTTTCGGCGCAAGATCACTAGACCAGTGAGCTATTACGCACTCTTTAAAGGATTGCTGCTTCTAAGCAAACCTCCTGGTTGTATAGGCATTCTCACTTCCTTTATCACTTAGCAATTATTTAAGGGCCTTAGATGGTGGTCTGGGCTGTTTCCCTTTTGACAATGAAGCTTATCCCCCACTGTCTCACTGGTTGATTACACACTTAGTATTCAGAGTTTGCCTTGATTTGGTACCGCTCTCGCAGCCCGCACCGAAACAGTGCTTTACCCCTAAGTTTAAGCATCAACCGCTGCGCCAAAACGCATTTCGGGGAGAACCAGCTAGCTCCGAATTCGATTGGCATTTCACCCCTAACCACAACTCGTCCGCTGATTTTTCAACATCAGTCGGTTCGGACCTCCACTTAGTGTTACCCAAGCTTCACCCTGGCCATGGTTAGATCATTCGGGTTCGGGTCTATAAACAATGACTAACGCTCTATTCAAGCTCGCTTTCACTATGGCTCCAATATTTTCTATTTTAACCTGCCATTGCATATAAGTCGCCGGCTCATTCTTCAACATGCACACAGTCAAACGATTAGTCATTCTCCTGCTGCTTGTAGGCTTACGATTTCATGTTCTATTTCACTCCCCTCCCGGGGTTCTTTTCACCTTTCCCTCACGGTACTAGTTCACTATCGGTCATTCAGTAATATTTAGCCTTACGAGGTGGTCCTCGCAGATTCACACGGGATTTCACGTGCCCCATGCTACTTGGGATACAGCGTGTAATATGATTAATTTTTAATTACAGGACTATCACCTTCTATGGTACAAAATTCCATTTGCTTCATCTAATTTCACATAATTAACGTATAGCTGTCCCTCTACCCCACTAAAACTCGTTAAAGTGGTTTAGGCTTATCCCATTTCGCTCGCCGCTACTAAGAGAATCGCTTTTGCTTTCTTTTCCTTTAGCTACTAAGATGTTTCAGTTCACTAAGTTTGCTCTTTTCTATTTATAGATTCAATAGATAGTACAAAAAGTTTCCTCATTCGGGTACTTCCGGGTCATAGCTTACTTCCAGCTAACCGAAATATTTCGTTGGTTGTCACGCCCTTCATCGCTTCTAAATGCCAAGGTATCCGTCGTAAGCCGTTACTTGCTTGATTTTTATTATTTTTAATATAAATTAATATGTAATATAGTAATATAGTAATTAAATAATTAAAAATTATACTTTTTATATCTTGGAGATAAGCGGACTCGAACCGCTGACATCTGCCTTGCAAAAGCAGCGCTCTACCAACTGAGCTATACCCCCTTTATTTGGGCTATCCTGGATTTGAACCAGGGACCTCACCCTTATCAGGGGTGCGCTCTAACCAACTGAGCTAATAGCCCTAAAAAACGATCTAAGAAATAATATATTTAAGTAGTATCCCTAATAAGGAGGTGATCCAGCCGCACCTTCCAGTACGGCTACCTTGTTACGACTTCACCCCAGTCACTAGCCCTACCTTAGGTGCACTAAATAGTAACAACTTCGGGCATGGCCAACTTCCATGGTGTGACGGGCGGTGTGTACAAGGCCCGGGAACGGATTCACCGCCGTATAGCTGACCGGCGATTACTAGCGATTCCACCTTCATGTAGGCGAGTTTCAGCCTACAATCCGAACTGAGAATATGTTTATAAGATTAGCTTACTCTCGCGAGCTCGCAACTCGTTGTCATATCCATTGTAGCACGTGTGTAGCCCAGAACATAAGGGGCATGCTGACTTGACGTCATCCTCACCTTCCTCCGGTTTGTCACCGGCAGTCTTTTTAAAGTACCCAACTTAATGATGGCAACTAAAAACAAGGGTTGCGCTCGTTGCGGGACTTAACCCAACATCTCACGACACGAGCTGACGACAGCCATGCACCACCTGTATTCATATTCCCGAAGGCACTTTTTACTTTCATAAAAATTTACGATATGTCAAGTTCTGGTAAGGTTCTTCGTGTTGCATCGAATTAAACCACATGCTCCACCGCTTGTGCGGGCCCCCGTCAATTCCTTTGAGTTTCACTCTTGCGAGCATACTTCCCAGGCGGGATACTTAACGCGTTAGCTACGATACTGCACGGATCGATACGCGCAACATCTAGTATCCATCGTTTACGGCTAGGACTACTGGGGTATCTAATCCCATTCGCTCCCCTAGCTTTCGTCTCTGAGTGTCAGTAATGGCCCAGCAAAGCGCTTTCGCTTCTGGTGTTCTTCCCAATATCTACGCATTTCACCGCTACACTGGGAATTCCCTTTGCCTCTACCATACTCTAGTTTAATAGTTTCCACTGCTTATTCAGAGTTGAGCTCTAATATTTAACAGCAGACTTATTGAACAACCTACAGACTCTTTACGCCCAATAATTCCGGATAACGCTTGCATCCCCCGTATTACCGCGGCTGCTGGCACGGAGTTAGCCGATGCTTATTCATTAGGTACCGTCAAACTTCTTCCCTAATAAAAGAGGTTTACAACCCACAGGCATTCATCCCTCACGCGGTATTGCTCCGTCAGGCTTTCGCCCATTGCGGAAAATTCCCCACTGCTGCCTTCCGTAGAAGTCTGGACCGTGTCTCAGTTCCAGTGTGGCTGATCGTCCTCTCAAACCAGCTACTGATCGTTGCCTTGGTAAGCCATTACCTTACCAACTAGCTAATCAGGCGCAAGCTCATCTTCAGGCAAATAATTATTTCACTTTAAAGCATATGGGATATTAGCAACCGTTTCCAGCTGTTATTTCCCTCCTGAAGGTAGATTCTTACGTGTTACTCACCCGTTCGCCACTAAAGCTAAAGCTTTCGTTCGACTTGCATGTGTAAAGCATACCGCCAGCGTTCATCCTGAGCCAGGATCAAACTCGCC